AAAAACAAACAAATTTAAACTTTATTATCCAAATACTTACATTATAAATTTTATTTTTTTAGAAAAAGGTAAAGTTAAAAAAATGATAGTTTAAAATATAACAATTAATATAAAAGTATCGATGACAATTTTGTATTAACATCATAAAAAGTATTTTAAAGGAGTTATTAAGGATAACTAGCAAATTTATAACAAAAGGAGGAATAATACCAAAAGCCACAACTGATTAACTGAATTAAAACTCTGCAAACTCAAACCAAAATTGTGGCGATCCTAAGGGAAACCTTGATTATAAACACTTCCTGAAGCAAAACATTGTATTAAGGAAAGGAAAGGAAATCAACCGAGACTCCGAAAGTAATGGTGAGTGAAATCGGATTAGCCTAAAAAACTTTTAATTTGAATAATAAAGGTTATAGATATAAGAATAGTTTGGAAAACTGTAACTATATTTATATAAATTTATAAATTTTAAATAATAACCAAAATTCAAAATCCAAAGAAGGTATTCAGTCCTGTAGAAACAAAAGTTTTTTTTTAAATAAATTAATAATTAAAAAATAATAATTTAAAACTAAAAAGTACGATGAGAGTAAACTTGTCGGAATATAGGGGAACCATCCTCTAAGGCTAAGTATTATAAATTTAGCGATAGTGAAAAGTACTGTAAAGGAAAAGTTGAAAAAGTGAGTTGTATAACGAAATGAAATAAACTTGAATTAGTAACTCTATAAGCAGTCGAAGTTTAAAATAAATGACGGCGTACCTTTTGCATAATGGGTCAGCAAGTTAATAGAAGTAGCAAGGTTAAAAGCCCTAGCGAAAGCGACTAGACTATTAGTTTACAAAGTAATAATATAATTGAGTTTAAACACTTTTTATATTTTCACTTTTTAAATATTTTTATTACAAATAAAAATAGAATAACCCCTTATTTATTAATTTATATTACAAAGTTTCTTAGGTTTTACTTAAAACGGTGTATTAAATTAAGATTTAAGTGAATTATTTACTATAAATTAGTGTTGGATAAGTTACTTTTATTAGACCCGAAGCCAGTTGATCTTTCCAAGACCAGATTATAATGGATCGAACGGTTGAATGTTGCATAATTCTCCGAAGAGTTTTGGAAAGCGGTAGTATTTTGCCGCATTGAAAAGTAATTTTCAATAACAAATCTAGCTCATAACGGTGGAACTCTTTCTCTCTTTTAGAGAATGAAAATACCGTGGGAAGTTATATCATTTTAGAAACCATATTAAATTGTTATTAGAAATAATTTTAATTAGTATATATTCAATAACCTTTAACCTCTAAAATTTAAATTTAGTAATAAAATATTGAATAGCTTGATATTAACCCCGTAACGACTTTAATTGAAAAATTAAGGCTTTTAAAAAATAAAGATTACTGACTTATATTATCCTGTTCACAGGTAGAGAATTAAACAGTAATTTAAAAATAAAGGCAACACGCTAGCATTCTACAGTTTCAATTAACTATGGAAAATAAAAAAATATAAAATTCCTAAGGTTAAAGTAGAATTGAAGGTATAGTCTGAACTGTATTGAGAAATACAGAATAACAAAATTGGAAATGCCAATCTGAACTGGTGATAGCTGGTTTTCTACGAAACATATTTTAGTATGACATCTATACAAAATTTATGGAGGTACAGCACGGCAATTCCCAATAAATTTTAGATAAAAACATAAACAGTTTTGATCTATTAAGCGTTTAGGTTGCGGGGACCTCGAAAATCTTACCAATGGAAGTGAAACTCGGAAGTACATAAATTGATGATAGATATTCAGACTGCTCATGCTAAGTTGGGTAGTCAAGACGGAAACAGCCGAGAACATGGATCAAGGTCCCAAATGATTATTAAGTGAAATTAAGGAAGTAACACATTGAATGCAGCTGTAAAGTGAGCCTAAAATAAAAGCACTACTGGGCTCATTACAAAAATTAAGCTATATGCAAGAAGTCCCTAAAAATGTTTTGCTGTTATTATACAGAAAAAGTAAACATATGTTAATGGGTGACTTGCAAGAAATAAATTTAATTCTTCAACGACTAATATGCTAAAACTCTTTATAACTACAAATATTAAGATTTAAGACATAGTCTACCAACTATGAAAGTAGTTGATTTATAAATATGTAAAGAAAGTAATTGCATATTTGTAAAAAATATTTATTTTGTTGTATACTTTTGCAATATTTAATAAGTATCTAGAAGGTTGTTGGTTCAACCTTTGTAAATTAAAACCTTAATCACTTAAGAAGGCTAACACCCTAACCTTTAGTAAAATAGTTAAAATTATTTATTTCTACACAAAATAAAAACAAAAATTCTTTTACCGCCGGCGGTAAAATAAACAGATAGAAAAAGGGTAGTCGCTATCTTTTAATGACCGTTGTAACAACGTAGCAGCCCTTAGATTGTTGCGCCTAAAATTTAACGGGTCTAAATAATCAACCGATATCCTGTTAATTTAGAATAAAATAAATAAATAAAAATTTTCTTTTAAATTTAGGTAGTAGAACATTCAGTAATACTAATGATAAATAGTGTTTCATTATTTTGAGGTAACTGAAGAGAAAATGCTGACATGAGTAACGTAAAAAGAAGTTATAAAACTTCTCGCCGAATACGAAAGGGTTATAAGGAAAGGTTAAACCACCTTATGTGAATGCGGCCTCTAAGGATCAAAACCAATGTTTTGACTGATGAGTATTATACTGAAAGTCCATATGGAAAATAAAATGGACCAGGAAAATTAAGTATAAAAAATAGAATTTAATACAAAAGTAACAAAATCTATTTAAAACTACCGTACCCTAAACCGACACAGGTTCGTAGGTAGAGTATACTAAGGCGTAGAGCTAAAAGTTGTTAAGGAACTCGGCAAGTTGTCCTCATAAGTTTGACGATAAGAGGAACCGTAAAAATTTAAATTAGCCATAATTTAAAATCTTTTGCGGTGTAATAAAATCGGAGGCCCCGACTGTTTACTAAAAACACAATTCAGAGCAATGATTAATATCATAGTATTCTGGATGAAATTTGCCCGATGCCATTAATATAAGAGAGGTAATGGGTGACTGTTACTAATCGAAAGTCTGGTTAATAGCGGTCTTAACTATGAGGATCAAATAAACTTTTTGGGTCCTCATTAAACTTAGTTATATGCTGAAACCCTTTAAAATTAGAATTTAATATATAACTCTTTTTGTTTTTGTTTGCAACAATTTAATTTTACTTTTTTTAACTTGGCCTTTCTGTATTATAAAGCCTCTAAAGCTACAAAATAAGTAACAGAGCGATAACAAAATATAAGAGTATATAATTTAAATTATTATATATGTTAGACGCTATCTTAAAAAAATTAAATTAAATGAAATTAAAATGAAAAATTTAAAAATTAAAAAATCTCTAATATCTGCTCAAACAGATGGAAATCAGCAGGGAACAAATAAAACAAAGCTAATAAAATTAAAAAATATAAATACAATAAACGTAAGAGATAATTTAATTATCCGCCGGAGAGATATAAATAATTCTAATTATCTTTTTTTTTTAGGCGGTTTTGTTGAAGGTGAAGGATCTAATTCTGTCTCTATATCAGTAGGTAAAAAATTTAAATATGGTATAAATATGCAACCTGTTTTTAACGTTACTCAACATGAAAATGGTTTAAAGATCTTAGAATCATATAAAACTCTTTTTGGTGTTGGATCTATATTAAGTAAATCAGGAAGTCCACATATATGAGTTTATACCCTTAAAGGTTATAAACATATTATTAAACATATAATACCTTTTTTAGAAACTTATGTTCAACCTTATAGTTGTAAAACAGATGAATATAAATTATTTAAACAATTAGTATTGATGTCTGCAGAAGGTAATCAAAAAAATAAAGAAACTTTAATAGAAATGGTAAAAATTGCTTACACATTAATAGGTAAAGGTAAAGGTCGAAAAAGAACTTTAGATCAAGTACTTGAAATTATTAATGATAAACAAGCTTACTTTAATAAAAAGGATAAATTAGAATTAATCTCTAATTCACGCGGACCCACTGAATTCTTACTTGAAAGCTCAGATTAAATTACTTAAACTAATTTTTTATCGCTTATAATTTTAATATTTTTTTATAAAAACATAAAATCTAACCCCCTTTACAGTAAGGTTAGATTAACGAAATTAAACAAAACACAAATAATAATAAACATCCGCCCCGGCGGTAAAAATAAAAAATAGAATAAAAAATTAGCTTTTATATACCCTCAGAGATTGCACACTAAGCATTATTACTTTTTGATAATAAATATCAAACACTTTTTTGTTTTTTTAGAACAAAATTAGTATGTAATATTGATGATACAATCCAAGTAATAAATATTTTAAAATTTTTATTAATAAAAAGAATTAAAATATTTATTTTTATTGCCAAAGGTAGCAAAATAAATTGGCCATTAAATGTGGTCTGGTATCAATAATGTAACGATGGTCTCACTGTCTCTACAACTTGCTCAGTGAAATTGAATTACCCGTGCAGATGCGGGTTACCTCCAGGGGGACGGGAAGACCCTATGCAGCTTTACTGTATTTAGTTATCACATTAATCACAAATTTAGTTAATAGTAATTAGGGAAGTCGATAGACGAAAGATGGAATACCTTCGAATTAAAGTTGGGTTAATGTTTACCTTATAAATAAAAATTTTAGAGGGAGAGTTGACTAATTGGCAGTTTGACTGGGGCGGTCGTCTTTAATATAGTAGCAAAGTACATCCAAATATATAATTATAACACAAATATCTATTTATAATTTAAATAAGATATCCAGACAAAAATTTTTCTGTTTATTTTCCTCTTTAAGAGGTAAGCGGCAGAAATAATTTATATAATAATTAACATAACAAATTAACGAAAAAAAAATTTTTATTTTTTTTACATATAAGGTATGGCTAGAAATTGAATGGAGATCAATTAACCAGTGAATGGTTATGCAGAGCGTAATGGCGGAAAGCATGCTTAACTGAAAGACTTAGAAGTCGTACAGATACGTAAGTAGGGCATAGTGACCCCTCGCTATAATATGGAATAGACGGGGATCAATCGATAAAAGTTTTTGACTTAATTATCCCTAAGATTAATAAAAATTGATGTAATAAAATTTTAACTTAATTTATTTTTAAATATCCTTAACTTTTTTAACAAATATACTATATTAACAGATAAATATTAGCATTAAATTTGTACCGCCGCCGGCGGAGTCTGATAAATTTATAATTCTAATTTACTTTTTTCGCTTAGCGTTATTTTTTGTTGTTTAGTTAGCTCCGCTACCACGATGCGCACGGGACAAACAATTTAGGAGGCAGAGTTTATCTAATAGAAACTATATAGTTTTTAGAATAAAGGATAAATGAATACCCGATTAAACCAAAACCGGCTCCTGCTCAATTAAATCGTAAATAGTGAAAGCTGCACTGATATATTTGTAAGTCTGCTGCTAACAAATTGAAAAACAAAATATTTTACAAAATCATCATAAGTATAAACAATAAACAAAAATGAACAATACAATACATAAAAATTTATATCTTGCGATAAAAAAAGAATTAAAATTAAATCAGGATAAAAACAAAGCTGGTATTTACCAATTAGTTAACTTAGTTAATTTGAAAACATATGTGGGTAGTTCGGTTAATTTGAATCGAAGATTAAATGAATATTTAAATCCTCTATATATAGCTAGAAATCTTAAAAAAGGAAATAGTGCACTATTGAATGCTCTTCTTAAATATGGATTTCATATTTCGGAATTCGAATATTAGAAATCATTGAATTTGAGTCTAATCAATCTAAATCAGAAAGAAAAAGTACAATTTTAAGTAAAGAACCACATTTTATAGATTTAATTACACCGGACTACAATATTAATAACACAGCAGGAAGTAATTTGGGAAGAATTTATTCTGAAGCAGTAAGACTTAAAATGAGTTTAGCTAAAAAAGGTAAACCTGGAAATAAAAAAGATTTTTATGATGAATCTAGATCTTTATTTAGAGACAACAGTGGGATGGCCTCAGGTATAACTATGTTAAATGAAAATTTATTAGTATTAGCTACATTTAAATCTATACAAATTGCTTCTGAAGGAACCGGAATATCTAGAAATAGAATAAGTCGATGTCATGAGGTATTCGAAAACATATAATAGAAAAAGGAAAGATTTATAAATTTGAATATACAAAATATTCTGATTAAGTATTTTAGTTAAAAAATTTTACATCAATTGTAATCTTAAATTAAGGCGTGACCTTATTTATTCTTTTTATTAGATATAAATATGCACATTTACTATATGCGAGAAGGTTTTAAAGATTAGACTTAAGCTTAAGCTTAAAATTAGTTTAATATGTAACAATAAACTGACTTGCAAGCTATATTTATAGCTTCAGAGACTAGACGTAATGCACAAATTAATAAATTGTGATGACATAGTCCTTAAATATATTTTTATAATAGAAATATATTTTATATTGACGCTAGGGATAACAGGCTGATAGCTGGCGAGAGTACACATTGTCCCGGCTGTTTGGCACCTTGAGATAATTTAAAAACAAAAAATCCAGAACCTGTAAAACATTTTCTTTCATTTTTAAGTGACAAAGATGTAGAAATGGAAATAGACTTTTTTGATACATAATTATAATTAATTCTTAATAGATATTAGACATCGGGGATTTTTAATAGAAATATTTGATTAGAAGTTGGCTATATGCTGAAACACCCTTATAATTTTTTAATAATTTTAATAATTTAACTTTATCAGGCGGAGCCGTCCTTATAATAAAAAAGGATACATTATTTATAAATTCAAATTTAAAAAAATTGGGCAATCAGCAGGGAAGTTATTTATTTTAAATTATAACGATTTAAAAAATTTAAACCCTCAACGATTACACGCCAACATCCAGTTTAACATAAAATGTATTCTTTATGCTGGATGAAGATATAATCTAACTTAACTGAAAGGTTAAGAATATTAGTTTATTTTTATAGACTAATAATAATTGCGATGTCGACTCATCCTATCCTCCGGGTGAAGAAGCTTGGAAGGGTTCGGCTGTTCGCCGATTAAAAGGGTACGCGAGTTGGGTTTAATACGACGTGAGTCAGTATGGTCCCTATCTTCTGGAGGAACAAATAGTAAAAGGGGGATGACCTTCCAGTACGAAAGGATCAATAGGCTGTGTTTCTCTAGTGTACCAATTGTTGAACATTTATATATTTTAAATTTTAAATCTAAATTATATTATAATTAGGCATAGTTGGGTAGCCACAAACATAATAGATAAGCGCTGAATGTATATTAAGCAAGAAACTAACCCCTAGATACTATCATCAGAATAATTTCTTAAACCTAAAAAGTTTTGACTTTTTTAAATTTTACCAAACTTTAATTAAGAATAGTGGACAAATTCTCTCAAGGATACCGCCACAAAGAAACAAACTCTGATTTTTATAAGAAATAGAACATTTCTAGATAGGATGCAAATGAAAATATTGCGAAATATTTAGTTTAGCATTACTAATTTATTAAATAGACTTGATGTTAAGAATTGTCAAAATTTATTTTTAAAATACTTAGTACCGTACAAGTATTTGCATTTTTTGTGTTATTAATTTACAATGTTTTTATCCTAAGGCACTTACTAAATTTTTATTTTTTAGGTTCAGCCTGTTAATCTTGAACAAATTTTTATAATCTTAAATTTATTTTTTTAATATTTTATATTTGATCTATTTCAAACTGGCAAAAAACGCTTTTAAGAATAAAAATAGAATAAAGGTAAAATTTACTTAGGACGGCACCGCCTTATAATAAAAAAGAATAAATATTAAAAAAAGTTATACAAATAAAAAGCTAAGCAAATTAAACACACAAAATAAACACCTAAAAAAAATATTGAGTGTAATAATTTAATAACAAAATATAAATTAAAAAATACAAAATAAAATGTATTATTTATTTATATTTATATATTTATTAATTTAAAAGAAAACTTTATTTTTAATTCTTTTTATGGCTGCGCCGAGTCATAAAAATATTAGTTTATTTACTAATAATATTTATATTTATATTTATTTTGTATTTTTATCCTTGTTCTGCTCACTAATATTTAACTAAATTTAAAATTTATTTATATTTTATATTTTATATTTTAATATTTAATCTTTAATATTTAATATTTAATATTTATTATAATTTTTCTAGGTTGTATACTGCCCAATTAAAATATAAAGGTAACTTTAAAATATTATAGCTTTATAACTTTATTTTTAGTTTAAGTAAATAAATTGTAAATTACAAATGCTGGTATAACTGCACAACACTCTACCGAAAATGTACTAGAAAAATATTACTTATTTAATATTTTTAATTATGCCTTAAGAAAAAATAAGATTTTATCTTATATAAATTATAAAATAATATAATGTTTATTATTTTAATTAAATTTATTATTTATAGATTTTATTACTATTCGCCCTGTCCTTTATCTTTATATTATATTTACCTTTTTATTTTAAAGCGGTTAACAAATTTTTTTATTTTTTATTTTTTATTTTTTATTTTTTATTTTTTATTTTTTAAGTTTTTTAAGGCAAAGTTAAATTTAAAATAAAATTCTTTTCCTTATTTGAATTGATGAGTTTAGAATAAATAATTTAAAATTATTTAATGAATGAATTAAATAAATTTCAACCTTTTCTAAATAACTAATAAGGATAACAGTAACATATTTCATATTATTTATTATAAGTTAAAATTAGTAACAATTATAAAAAAAAATATTTTATTTTTACAAAATAAAAGAAAATAAATTTTAATATTAGTTTAACCTAGATTTATAATATTATATTTTATTTGTTATTAGAAAGAAAAAAACAAAACAAAAAAATTAGGAATAGTTTTCATTGGTAAGTTAAGACGATTGCTAATTGTTCGGGTTAATTCCCTTAGGTGTTCGACTCACCTCTATTCCGTAAATAAATTAAAATATTTTTACCTCTTTACATGAACCGGGTTATAATTAAACCCACTCCGCCCCGGAGGTTAAATAATCTCACTTTTTCTTAAGTTAGGCAAGGATAAAAATTAAACACATATTTTTGTTGTTGTTTGTTTTTGACCGCCTTACTGAGTTTTTTAAGCCGTTGTGTGGTAATTTTGTAAATTTTGCTTGTTAAGTTTTATATCTTTATTTTCTTTTTAAGGTTAATGAACTTAGGTAAACTAGTTAAATAAACAGATTACACAAAATAGTTCGTTTATGAAATCATATTCTTTTTTTATTTAATTCTTTTGATTTATTTTATTTTTTAAATAGAATATATTTCTATACTATGATCCATTATTTATTAAATTTATATTTATTTAAATAATATAAGAAGACTATCAAAATAATTAAGTTACAGAGTAAACCTGAAATTAAATCCTGATTTAAAATGGATTGACGTCTATATTCTACTAATGCTAAAGAAATAGGTACATTATATTTAGTATTTGCTATTTTTGCTGGGATGATAGCCACAGGTTTTTCTGTAATAATTAGATTAGAATTATCAGCTCCAGGTGTTCAATTTTTACAAGGAGATCATCAATTATTTAATGTTTTAATTACAGCACATGGACTTTTAATGCTATTCTTTATGGTTATGCCTGCTTTAATTGGAGGTTTTGGTAATTATTTTTTACCTATTCATATTGGTGCACCAGATTACTTTAAAAATATAAATAATTTATTTACTTTTTAATTCTATTGATAATAATAATTATAATAAACTTAATTCAGCTTATGAATTATCTAATATTAAATATAAAACAAATAACTTAAAATTAAAACCATCGGTCCATACTTAGCAGTATTATTTTGAAGGTAAAGGTAAAAATTAAATAATCTAAAATAATTAAATAGGATAAAGGTAAAATAAGTAAACCTTATATAGCTATAACGTATGTTTTTAATAAAGATTTACCTGTACTAAAAAATATACCCATATTTGGTTTGAAACTGCTATTTAAAAATAAAGAAAATGCTATAGTTTGGATAATAAATCAAAATAAAGAATTAGTAAATTTAATAAAATATAGAATGAAAATCTAAAAAACCCTCCGCCGCCGGCGGTTAAAAATAAATGAATTTAATGAATTAATTTTATTTGTAAATTAAATCTGAAATTCCAATATTCCAAATTATTCCCCCGATCAATGCGATTTAAATTTAAATAGAATTCTAGCTTTTTTTATTAATGCTGATGGAGTATTTAAGATTTGTTATACTGCAAACTTTAAGAAGAAAAAGCACAACAGTTTTAACAAAAGGAAGAATAGAATTAGTTTTGTTTTAAAACAACGTAAAATTTAACCTTATAATAATAAGTTGTATAAAACTATAATGGTTAAAATACAATCTTTTTTAAGTATGACTTCTGATTTAAAAATTTAAAAATATAATAGAGATAATATTTATTGAATAGTAGAGGTTACTAGTTTAAATAAATTATATATACTTATTCAATATTTAAATAATTATCCTTTATTAAAAGCTAAACGAAATGATTTATAGAGTGGTTAAAGTTTTTAATTTTAATTATAGATAAAAACACATTTAACTGAAGATGGTAAAGTTTTAATTAAAAATCAAATTGAATATAAATAAACAATGTGAATAATTTCACTTTTTCATTTAAATTATTTAAAAAAATGTACAGTAGTCCTTTTTATAGTAACCCTATAATTAGAATCGGGTAAATTGCAAGGATCTCTTAATTTTATTTAACTTTAAGACAATTTGCAGCGAAGTTTAGTTCAGCATATTTTTAAAACAAATTTATAAATTCATTGTTTTTTGTTTTTGTTTTTGTTTTTTAAGATAAAAGATTAAAAACGTTCAACGACTAGAAAGTGAGTAATGCTAACAATAATCTTTCCACGAAAACCCGACAATTTTATATAAATTATATAATTGATGACATAGTCTGAACCATTTAGTGATAAATGGAAATAAGGATAAAGAGCCTTATGATAACAAAATTGATGGCATTTCCAAGATTAAATAATATATCATTTTGATTATTACCTCCTTCACTAATTTTATTATTACTTAGTGCTTTAGTAGAAAATGGTGCTGGTACAGGTTGAACTGTAATTTGAAAGATATGCAGTTCTAAAATGTCATTCGATGCATGAAACACCTCTGAATATATAATTCCTTTATATTTTATATTCAATCTAATTAATTACTCATTATTCCTTTTTTCTTCTATATGAGAAAAAGGGTTTATTAATATAATAGTTATAATATTAATTATTATAGGTCAACATGCCTGTATATTATATAATAATATACATCAGAGACTACATATGACAAGATATAATTTTATTAAACGTAATTATTCTTCTAAATTATCTAATAATTTATATAAATTTAATGAATTTATAGTAGGTTTAACAGATGGAAAAGGTACATTTAGTATTTATATAAATAAAAATAAAACTAAAGTTCAATTTATCTATAAAATATCATTAGTTAAGTATAATATTCAATTATTATATAAAATAAAATCATATTTAGGAATAGGTCAAGTAAAAACTGATAATATAAATAAAATGTCCAGTTATTTAATAACAGACAAAGACAAAATATTAAAAAATATTATACCTATTTTTGATAAATATCCATTATTAACATCTAAAAAATATAATTATGATATATTTAAAGAATGTTTATTAATAAGTAATGATTTTTCATTAAATCATAATGAAAAAATAAATAAAATATATAATTTATATTATAATAAATCAATACCTAATAATTATATATCAAATAGTTGAAAGATAAAAAATAATTTAATTTATAAATTAGAAGATTGATCAAAAGAAGATATAAAAATAATTATGTCTAAATATTGATTAATTGGTTTTATAGAAGCAGAAGGTAGTTTTTATTTAGTAAACAAAGATTTAAATAGAATAGTACATGGATTTAGTATAACTCATAAATTAGATCCAATTGTATTAAATGCTATAAAAAGATTATTAAAAATACCTAGTAATGTAAATTATAATAAAAATAATAATTTATATAAATTAGATACTACAAATTCTAAATCAATAGAATATATAATAAATTATTTTTCATATAATAATTATAAACCGTATTTTTTAGGTTATAAAAGTTTAGAGTTTAGAATATGAAGTAGATCTTATTTTAAACATAAAAATGATTATAATAAATTATTAAATATTCAAGAATTATTAAGAAAAATACGTAAAATTTAAAAATATCTAAGGCATAGTCCGAACAATTAGGTAACTAATTGAAATAATATAAGTTTATATATATAAAAATAGATATAAATGAGAATTATAAACAATAAAGATATCCACCATTATCAGGTGTTCAATCACATTCAGGTGGTTCTGTAGATTTAGCAATCTTCAGTTTACACTTATCAGGTATCTCTTCTTTATTGGGAGCTATAAATTTTATAACTACTGTATTAAATATGAGAACAAATGGTATGAGCTTACACAAATTACCGTTGTTTGTTTGAAGTGTTTTTGTTACAGCTATTTTATTATTATTAGCTTTACCAGTATTAGCCGGTTAACATTTTCTGCCGGCTTTAAATTCGGCTATTTGCTGGAAACTGTTTGATAATTATATATTCTTTCAAACACAATCAGCAGGAAACCCTTTGGATAATATCCTTTGTTTCTCTTCAGAGACTATACGCCGGAGTTAAGCAGTTGTACAATCTTTTCTTTATCCAAACAAAAACACGAACATATAAACAAAGATTTAAATTTATATGATCTATCTAAATACAATCTTTTTAATTCAAATTTTAATTCTTATTTTACGGGATTAATCGAAGGTGATGGTACAATTATTGTTCCTAAAACAGAAAAATCTCCTAAAGGAAAAATAAATTATCCTTCAGTACAAATTGTTTTTCATCTTAAAGATTTACCATTAGCCTTAATTATTCAAACAGAATTAAGAAATGGATCTCTAACCAGAAAAACAGGGGTAAATGCTTACATTTTAACTATTAATAATTATGAAGGATTATTATTAGTTGCTACATTACTAAATGGTAATATGCGAAGTCCTAAGATCAAAGCATTACATAATCTAATTGATTGGTTAAATCTTAAGTTTGGTAATCTTAATAGGAGTTATAAACCTCTAGATACTAGTCCTTTAGATTCTAATGCTTGGTTCTCTGGATTTATTGAGGCAGATGGACATTTTTCTGTCAGAACTCCTACTTCTAAATATTCGAGAGTAGAATGTAAATTTGAGTTAACTCAAAGTCAAAAAGATCCTAACTTAGAAAGCAAACTACTATTTATGAATAATTTGGCTGATTTTTTACTTACTTCAGTTAAATCTATCCGAGAAGATAAACCTAAACCAGAATTTAAATTAAAAACTACTAGTTTAAAGGGAAATTTAGTATTAGAGAATTATCTTAATACATTTCCTTTATTTGGTAGCAAATATTTGGATTATAAAGATTGAATTAAAGTTTTAGATTTTTTTAAACAAGGGCGATTTAATCATAAATTAAATATAGAAAAAATAATTGAAATTAAATCTTGTATGAATGACAAAAGAACTATTTTTATTTGGGATCATTTAAATAAATTTTACAACTTAGCTTAATAAGAGATAGTCCCAACATACGTGTGAATGTATGAGTATTTACCTTAACAATGAAAATGTTTACCGCCTATGGTAAACTTATACCAAAGCTAACCGACATAATCTTATGTAGAAAGCTTTATGGTATTATGTTTGTTTTGAGGTTCGATTATTATAATAATTTGAACCATGGGTCCTATGACCAGTAAATCAAGATCGTTTTAGATAAAGCCCTTTTGATACACTTATTGTTGTTTTAAAAACACACACACAAACAAAAAAACAACCCTTTGGTAGGGTAAACTTTATGCTAGCTTAGCTTAAGATTATTGTACGATAGCTTTTATCTAATTCAAAAAGGGAATTACTATGTTATTAACAGATAGAAATTTTAATACTAGTTTTTATGATCCAGCTGGTGGAGGTGATCCAATTTTATATCAACATCTGTTTTTTTCCAGTCATATTTCTAGTTTATTTGCTTTATTACCCGTCCTTTTCTGAGAAAAGGAAAATGAATGTAAACCATCGTTTAAACATTATTTTAATTTTGATCGTTTTATTGAAAAACATAAATTACTGATTACTGGTACAAGTACTCCTAGTTTTTCTTGGTTAACGTGATTTATAGGGTTTTCCGAAGGAGATGGATCATTTATTGTTTCTAAGCGAGGTGATATTTCTTTTTTTATTACACAAGATACAAGAGATATTCAGGTTTTATATATGATTAAGGACGTTTTAGGCTTTGGTCAAGTAATAAAACAAGGTGTAACTACATCTCGTTATGTTGTTCAAGATAAAAAAGGTTTATATTTGCTATCTCTTTTGTTTAATGGTAATTTGGTTACTAATAGAAAACAAATAAGTTTTAAACTTTTTAATTCAGCATTTAATAAATATTCAAATAAAGGTAGATTATTATTTGAAACTATCTCTTATAATCCTTTAAACGTTAAACCTACACTAGAAGATAGTTGAGTTTCTGGGTTTGTAGACAGTGAAGGTTGTTTTTCAGTAACAATATATTCAAAAAATAATGCTTATAGTATTCTTTTTTATGTTCAAAAACAAGCAAGTACCAAATTAAAAAAAGAGTCAGGCTTAGAGTTACTTCTGGATTTATTTAAAGTAGGAATAATAAGAAAGCATAATTTAGGTACAGATGTTTTTTACTTTCGAGTATCTGGTTTATCAGATACCAGCCGCTTATTGACTTATTTTGACACTCACAAATTAAGAAGTAAAAAATTAAAAAGTTATTTATTATGACGAGACTTACATTCAAAAATTTTAAATAAGGAGCATCTTGATCCTACATTAAGACCTAGTTTAAAAGTTTTAGCTAGTAAAGTAAATAATACTTGAGATTAAATATTGCCGCCGCCGGCTTTAATTTAAAATAGAAACAAAGGACAAAGTTATGCCGCAAGGCATATTGTGTTTATAAAGCAATGTTATAGTATTATTGTATAATCTTACTGAATTTTTCGAGTGTTCACTCAATTTAAGACTTTATAAACTAAGTATACTTTCTTATTTAGCTTTCTCTTTAAAGATTAAGGTAGCTTAGATAAGAGTTACATACTACCTTGTTCTAGTCCTGATCTGAATATTTGAGCTCTTAAAAAGTGAAAATTTTATCTATCTTTACAATTAAAAAGTTAAGTTATATTTTTTTTAAATTAGCTAAAACTTATGTAAACAGTTAGAAATAGGTCAGCTTTTTTCGACGGAGAAAAGGAGCAAATATAACTTATTTATATATTTGTTTGGCTACACTAGTGAAAACGGTTAATACTAAGCCTAAAGCAAGACCGTCGGTTTTTTAAGAGATCGCTACAGACTGGGTCACTGGTGGGTGTTAAATTTTTATTTAATGCTTAATGTACAGTCGGGTTCCTCCTTTGTAAAATAATAAAAGGGCCAACGACAAAAGCTATGCGATTGTTTTGTGGGTTTTATAGTCAAGGCTGAATAAATGATTATAAGATAGGGAATTGGATTCTTTGGTCATTATGGCCCGATTTGTTAAATATGAATATGAACTACGCTATATGCTGGAAATGTTAATCATCATAATGATTACTCTGAACATAAGTGTTTAATAATAGGAGGGCGGAGCCGGTTACAAATTAATTTCCTTGCTCCGCATCCTATAAAACACAAGTAAAAATATCATGTATGAAACACAATCAGCAGGTAACCAACTACTAAAAGTATTTGAGTAACCTCAGAGACTACACGCAATGCAACTAATTCCTAATCATTATGTTGATTTGTTTGCGTATTAATAGATGAATATGTTTTACCTAAGTAAATAAATAAGGTTATATTAGCCTTAAATTTACTACAGGATGACTTAAAATACCTTTTTACGATATATCCAAGATAAACTTGGAGGTAGTATAAAATGCGATAAGGTTATCGTTATCAACTAAAAATAAAGAAGGCATTATAAATCTTATTCATTGTATTAACGGTGATATTCAAAACACTTCAACTCTTCAAGAATTACATCGATTCTGTCAAGAGCTTTATATTTCAGTTTTGTATACTAAAATTTTAGATACAGATTCAAGCTGGTTTGCAGGTTTCTTTGAACCTGATGCTACAATAATTTATCGCTCCTTACCTAATGGGGGTGCGTGCGCGTAGCGATAAATAGCAACATAAAAAATTAATATCCAAAACTAAGTATTCGAAATGTTAATAAATATTTGCTCCGCCGCCGGCGGTACATAAATACAAAAAGTAACAAATGTTTTAGGTGGAAATCTTTTTAATGTTAAAATGGTTTTTATTTAAAAGTCGTGAAGATGTACTTAAGATAATTCATTTTTTTAATACAAACACAAATCGAAGCTATAAATCACATAGATTATTTCTTGTTCATGACTACTATTTTATTTATGATTTAAAAGCTTTTGATATAGAAAGTATTTAAAATAAAGCATGGTTAGATTTCATGAATTAGTAGAATAAGTTGAAGATATAGTCCATTCTCTCTTAAAATAAAAATTATAAAAATTATAAAGAGAGAAGCATCCAGAAGTTTATATATTAATTATACCAGGTTTTGGTATAGTTAGTCATGTTGTATCAACATTTTCAGGTAAACCAGTATTCGGTCAAGATGGCCCTAAATATCTTATAGATATTTCGAAACAAACTATATGCAGGGAACTAAGAAATTTAAATAAACAAAATACTATACAATTAAGTCATATTTATTCTGTTTTTAAAAATGAATCTTTACACAAAATAAGTGCCTGTATAACTCCTATATATTTAAATTTAAAAAATTTAATTAATTTAGTAGTCTTCACTAAAGTGCTGGTAAAAAATTTTGTTTATACTTACAATCCGCAAATAACCAACGCACGTATATTTAATATATACAAATCCAAAATTACATTGAATAGAGGATTAAGCATGTTAGTAGGAATTTCAGAGGCCATATGTTTGTTATTTTTCAAATTTAATTTCATCTTTTTTATAAATAATAATAAGAATTTTAATAAAATCATTTTTCCGTTAACGAGTTCAAAAACAATAGGTACTCGTTTTAGACAAATAAAACATTTTGTTACTTTGTCTTTTTCTATTTGTAATAATAAAAAAAATACTAATGAAAAGGATATAATTTTTAATCAATGATTAGCAGGTTTGATAGATGGTGACGGGTGTTTTCAATTATCTAAAAAAGGATATGCTAGTTTAGAAATTGTTATGGAAACAAGAGATAAACATTGTTTATATCAAATAAAACAAAAATTTGGTGGTTCGGTAAAATTAAGATCTGGAGTGAATTGATTAAGGTATAGACTACATCATAAAAAAGGCTTATTAGATTTAATTTATGCAGTAAATGGGGAAATTAGAAATCCTGTTAGATTGCTTCAATTAAATAAAATTTGTGAGAATTATAATATATCATTAATTCAACCTTCCACTTTAACTTATAATAATGGTTGGTTTTCTGGATTTTTTGATAGTGATGGTAGTATTTATTTAAATTTAAAATCTGCTCAAATGTTTATTTCTGCTTCACAGAAAAATAAATATCTTTTAGATCTGTTACTGGACCTATACGGTGGAACTCTTTATATCCAAAAAGAAAGTTTTAAATGAGTAGTGTTTAAAAAACCAGATATTTTTCAATTATTAGATTATTTTAAACTATGTCCTTCTAGATCAGCTAAACATAATCGTTTAAAAGCGATTAAAAGATATCATGAACTTAGAGAGTTAAAAGCTCATTTAGCTTCAGATAATTCTATTTTAGGTAAAGCCTGAAAGAAATTTTTATTAAAATGGGAAAAATGGGAAAAAATTGAAGAATAAAGAGATGGTCCAAAATACAAGAAGCACGAAGGTTCTTTGTCCTTGTATTAGTATCTTGGGATGGTTTATGCCATGTTCTCAATTGGTATCTTAGGTTTCTTAGTATGATCTCACCACATGTTCTCAGTTGGACTGGACGTGGATAAACTTGTGTTCACGAGAAAAATTTTGCTATATGCTGGAAACTCCTATATAAATAGTCCACTCGTATTAATTACGCTCGGAACAATCTATTTATTTTATAAAGGACAATCAGCAGGAAACTTTGGTTTTAGTGCAGAAGCTACGGCAGTTACTAAAAATACTTATACTAATTATAAAAATTTACCTCTAATTTCATTACACGTATCTAATCATAAAAGCAATCTTACAGACAATGAACTTGGCTATTTTTTAGCTGGATTAATTGAAGGAGATGGTTGATTTGGTAATAAAGAACTGCACATCAATTTTGCTGAGGAAGATACTTCATTAGCTTACTATATCAAAAAAAGTATTGGATATGGTAACGTTTACAAAATTAAAAATCAGAAAGCGGTTAAATATATTTGTACAAATACAATTGGTTTATCCCTTATTTTATCTTTAATAAATGGTAAAATTTGTAGTAATTTAAAATATGATCAGCTAATTAAACATAATTATAGTTCACATTTTAACATTGTCATCTTACCACCTTTAAAAACATTAAGTTTAGATAATTACTGATTAGCTGGTTTTACTCAAGCTGATGGTTGTTTTCATATCAGTGTTGCAAAAAGTAAAACGCACAAAACAGGTTATAGTGTAAGATTAGAGTATTCTTTAAAGCAAAATGACAACTTACCTTTGAAATTGCTATATGATACTATAAAAATGGGTAATCTTAGTCAGTACACTACTTCGGTTTGGTTTTATAAAAGTACAGGCTTCAAAACAGCGCTAAATCTTATTAATTACTTCGATAAATTTAATCTTTTTGCAGGAAAGTATAAAAGTTACCTTAAATTTAGGAAAGTGTATATTATGATAACAGAAGGAAAACATTTAGAGAAAAAAGGTATTAAAAAAATTAGAAGTATTGCAACCAAAGGATCCTCAGAGACAAGCACGCAAAAGGTTTAAATATTATTATAATATTAAATCAAGATACTGTCCAAATTTATCTCTTAGACAAGAGCTTATTTTACAGCAGCAACTATGGTGATTGCGGTTCCAACAGGAATTAAAATTTTTAGTTGGTTAGCTACATTATACGGAGGAAGTTTAAGATTAACTACTCCTCTAATATTTACTTTAGGATTCTTAGCCTTATTCACAATAGGTGGAGTTGTTTAATGTTTAATGTTTAAAAAATCATGTTACTTCACCTTTTAAAAGCTGCTATATGCTGGGAACTTCTAACAATTATACTACTAGAAATATTTTCAGTAAAATTGTATAATTTTGAACAATCAGCAGAAAACCAAACGATATTATCAAATATCTTAGTTTTTTTTTCAGAGACTAAACGCAGCCCTCAGTGTTTTATATGAGAAGATATAGTCCAATAAATAAAATTATTATTTATTTTAGTCCTAAGGCCTTAGGTCCAGGGCACCCTTGTGTTTATCTAATTAAACATATAAATTTTGCCTCTTATTCTACATCTTTGAACTCTAAAGGTTTTAACATTAAAAACTTAAATCCAGTAAAGATGTATAATAGTTTAAAGGCGATAGACTTCAAATTTTTAAAGATCAAAAAAATAACACCTGTTTTTATATGTTAATAAAGAATATTAATTTAATAACTATGTAGGAAGTTCTATTAATTTAGCTGCTAAAATTCAAATTTCTCTTTTAAAAGCTTCAACTAAAAGTAAAAAACAACAAATTCCAATAGGTCTATTATAAAAGCCTTACTAAAATATGATCAAAATAATTTTTCTCTTTGAATTCTAGAGTATGTGGAACCTTCAAATTTATCAATTAGGTAAACTTTTTATATTACACTTATAATGCCTTATTATAATGTATTAAAAGAAGGTTATTCTTCATTAGGTTATAAACACACAGAAGAGACTAAAAATTTATTGTCTGAATTAGCTAAAAATAGAACTCACTCAGATAAAACTAAATCTTTAATAGCAAGAGCTTTAGTGAGTGATAACAATCCTTTTTATAATTATAGTTATAATTATAATAAAAACCATTCAATGGAAACTAAAATAATAATGATTGAAGCTAACTCAGCTTACCCTGTTTATATATACAATTTCTTTAAGGAATTATTAGTTATTTGTAAATATGAAGGAGTAACGAGACAAAAAAAAAGCCCTTAATATAAATCATTCTACTATAAAAAGATATGCAGCTTTAGGAGAAACATATAATGGGTTTATTTTTAGCTTTGAAAGATTAAATAAAGAATAATAATTTTATTTTTGTAACTGGAGTAGTATTAGCTAATGCTTCATTAGATTTAGCATTACATGATACAACGTATAATTCTTTATGAAATATAACAGTTTGTTATATTCCGTTTATTTGTATTAAAAATTTTTCTATCTTAACAAAAGAGAATACTAAAAAAAATGATGATGAATATATTAAAATGTTTTGAGTAGGATTAATGGATGGAGATGGTAGTATTCAAGTAAATCATTGACAATATAAATCTTTACAATTTAGACTTGTTATAAAATTATCTAATATTATTACAAATTATAATATGTTAATAAAAATTTGTAAAACTATTGGAGGTACTGTTAGAATAACAGGTAAAAGTAAAGATGTAATTTGATATGTTAATAATAGAGAAACAATTAAAACAATTATTAAAATTTTTGATTCTTATCCTTTATTAACTTCCAAAAAAATATGTCAACTTGAATTTTTAAAAAAATGTTTATTAGAAAATTCAGTAGAAAATTATTTAATAAATAGAAATTCTAAATATATAAATCAATCTTCCATTATTAATTCAAATCCTTTAAGTAGTTTTGTTAATTTACCTTACTATTTTAATGGATGAGTTTCCGGTTTTATAGAAGCAGAAGGTTGTTTTTCAATTAGAAAAAATACTTACCATTCTTTTTCTATAGGTCAAAACGATGATTTTTATTTAATAAATAGTATTAAAAACTGTTTTGATATTGCTAATACAATTAGAAATCCGTATGGTCATTTTTATTGTTTAGAAGTATATAAAAAAGAAAAATTAAAATTTATTATTAATCATTTTAATAATTATCCTCTGCTAGGAGAAAAATCAAAATCTTTACAAAAATGAATTAAAGAATTAAACAAATAAGTAAGTGTCATGAGGTCTTACCACCATGAAAAAAAAATTCATACTTTTTTTCGGTAATATTTTAAATAAAATTATTTCATATCCAAAATAATTAAATATTGCTAACGGTGAAGTCTTATATATTTCAGTAATGCCTGAAATTAAAAACAAAATATAAGATAATACCGTGGAAACCAAAATTATTTTAATTTATTATTTTAATTTATTATTTTAATTTATTATTTTAATTTATTATTTTAAAATAATGAGTAGGATCCGTAGAGACTAAACGTGGTAATTGAAAGTTTATTAAGTTAAATAATTAAATAAGTTATAGTCCGATCCTCAAGGTAACTTGAGTTGTATGAAATTAAATGAGTTATCACTACTGACTTACTATGTAGTAGCTCACTTCCATTATGTATTATCAATGGGAGCTGTGTTTGCTATATTTGCGGGATTCTACTTCTGAACTCCTAAAATTATAGGTAAAACATATAATGAATTATTAGGTAAAATTCATTTCTGAACATTATTTGTTGGGGTGAATTTAACTTTCTTCCCTCAGCACTTCTTAGGTTGATATATTTAGAAGATAGGCCTAAGTAAAATCTTTTTATATGCAGGAACAATATTTAAAACAAATATTAATCGGCAGGTTCTTTAAATTTGAAACCTCAGAGACTAAACAAGAGAATTCTATTACTATATAGAATAAGAAATAGTCCAATTGATCTATTTTATATTATAATTAATAATTTATTTTTTGTTTTTAAGTGTGTTTCATATTTTTAAACCGAAAGCGCCTAGAAATAAAAATAAAACACAATAATAATAATAATAATAATAAGATGATCTATTCAAATTTAAATTTTTTATTGTTTGCACTAGGTTTTATTATTAATAAAATATAAATCATTATATTACTTGGTTCACTTTCTATTAAAGGCAGAGGCCAGTAATATATTGATAAAACTATAAATTATCCGCCGCCGGCGGACCGCCTAGGCGGTAAATATAAAATAGATTATAAAGTTAATTTTTTTAATTATTTTAATTTGTTATTTGCGCGAAGCGACACGCACAGCGATAAATTTATTTAAACTTAATATTTATAACTTAAAATTTTTTAATAAGACGGCACCGATTCACAATAGTAAAACAAATATAAATGTATAAATAACAATAAATCTGATTTACCTTTATCTTCTTCTAATAAAATTTGGCCGCCGCAGGCGGAGAATAAGAATAAAAACCAGATTTACCTAGTCCACCTATTGAAACATATGCAAATTCTTTAGATGCTAAAAGTAGCAGCCATAAAATACAAAGCAAATGCTATTATATATATTTGGTTTAATATTATAACTGGACAATATTATGTTGGATCCTCCTATGGTCAATCTAGATTAGAAGATTATTTTAAAATATGATATTTAAACAAAAAATGAGTGATTTGTAAGTCTATTACAAATTATGGACATATAAATCACATGTTATTTATAATGGAAGATTTAGGTTCTACTACAACAATTACTAAAAAAGAATTATTTGCACTGGAACAATTTTATATTGATTGGAATTTTAAAAATAACAAAGAACTTTGTTTAAATCGGCATCCTGTTGCCGGAGGAGGTAACGTTTTAATTTCTGTTGTTGTAGGTAAAAATAACCCTATGTTTGGTAAAGATAAATCAAGATAATTTATATTTCAACAACAAAGGAACAAAAAAGGTATAAATAACCCGCAATGAGGCAAAATAAAATCACCTGAGACCTTACAAAAATAGCGTAAAAAAGTGTATGTTTATGATGCTATTACTAATGAATTATTATTCCCTCCTTTTTTGGCTACTGTTGAATGTAAAAACAAAATTAAAAATCGGAGATGATACTCTAATGAAAAACATTAAGAACGGTACTATTTATAAAGGAATGATTTTTTCTAGAATACCTCTTGATTTATCTCATTTTTATTCAGTCGATACACTAAATAAAAATAAAGAATTTAAATAATAATTCTTAATAAACTATAGTTTATAAGACGGAGCCGTCCTTTTTTAGAATAAAGAATAGAAAAAGGTTTATATTTTATTGTTAGGAGTATATTTATACTGTTGCTTTTTTAATAAAATTATTTTATTTTACCGCCGGCGGCGGAGATATAATTAAAAACATTAATTTTTTCAATGTTATCAGGGATGCCCCGACGGGTGCCAGATTATCCTGATGCTTTTAGTGGATGGAATGCTGTATCAAGTTTTGGTTCACTTATCTCTATAATGGCCACTGTTTTATTTGGTTATATTATTTATGATATTTTTGCTAATGGTAAAGAAGTTAATAATAATCCATGAAGTGTTCCTTCTTTCTTTACTTCTTTAGAACAATTTAATAATGAAACACAAACAGCTAATACATTAGAATGGACTTTACAAAGTCCTATCCCATTCCATGCATTTAAAATGTTACCAGTTCAATCTTAATAGGGTATAATTTTAATTTTTTATTAAAATATTTTTATTTAAAATATATAAATATTACCCCCACTAATTATTTTTAAATTACGGTCCAGCTTTAAATTAAATTGTAAATTGTTTTTCTCACTTTGCGCAATAAATTAATTATAATAGTATATTTACTTTAAATTTAAAAATTATTTTTAAATTTATATCTTAAAATTTTAAGGCGGTACCGTCCTATTTATTCTTTATTATTTCTTGCCGCCGCCGCCGGATATTTTATTTTTACTTTACTTGTCTTAAATTAGATAAAGGATTTTTAATTTAAAATAATTTCATTTTATCTTTTCTTGTAAACTTTTTATAAGGAAAAATGCATTAATGAATGCATAATATAAAAATAAAATAATAATTCAAATTATAAAAATAGATAGTTTAAAACAAAAATTCTATTATAAAAGAGTTACTAAATATTGCATAAAGCACATAAAATACAACTAATTATAAAAAATAAAAATAAATAAAATTATTTTTTCTTTTTAGTTTAAATTAGAAAGAATTTAATTTTGGTTCCGATTGAACGTTATTCAGTAGTTTTAAGACATGCAAATCGTTGTTTCCGAAAATTAATAATTAAGTTCAAGAAATTGGACCCCAAAATATTAGGAAATAAGGTGTAAAGGTGAGGATAGTAAATAAGATACCTTATAGTCTCCATAAATAAGAGATATTTTTAAACTATACGCTAAAAATCATTTTTAAAGGTTTAAAAAATAAAAATAAATTATTTTTATAAGAAAGGAATTTTTCTGCTATAAGATTCTATTTATTTTGATTAGGTAGTTGGAAGGGTAACGGCCTCCCAAGCCCACGATCAATAGCTAAGCTTGATAGAGCAGATGGCCACATTGGGAATGAAATCTCCCAAGTAGTTTATATACTACCAGCAGTCAAGAATATTAGTCAATGCTCGCAAGAGTGAACTAGCTAACTGAAATCAATGAAAATAATAGATTGATAACGTAAGGGAAAATAATGATATTACCTTACTATTAGTGTCGTCCAAAACTGGTGCCAGAAGACTCGGTAAGGCCAGAGACGCAAACGTTAATCGTCTTAATCAGGCGTAAAGGGTTTGTAGGCTGCTTTTAACTTAGAATATAAAACTAAAAGCTAGAATCAAATAGAGGTTATATTACATAATACTTAGAGTAGGTCTTATATCCTTAGATACTAAGGGGAATATTAAGGGCGAAAGCTTTTTTACCATTAATGATTGACGCTGAGAAACGAAGGTGAGGAAAGGAAATAGGATTAGATACCCAAAATACCCCTCTCTGTCAACGATGAATGGTAACTATTAGTAATAAAATTAGTAGTAATGTTAACACAATAACCATTCCGCCTTGTTACTACGACTGCAAAGTTAAAAACAAAAAAATTAGTCGGTCTCGAAGCAAACGAAGTGAAGCATGTTATTTAATACGATAATCCGCGTAAAACCTTACCAGTTCTTGCATAAAAACTTTTTTGTTTTGTATATCTAATATAACAAATAATTAAGGAGTGTATTAATTAATATAAAGAATATATTATATTTATTTTTTATATAAATACATTTATTTACAGGTGTTGCATGGCTGTCTTCAGTCCGTATTGTGAGAACTGAGGTTAATTCCGCTAACGGACGAAATCCCTGTTGTTAATTAAAAATTGATAGTATAAATTTTATACTAACTGACTTAACAATTAATGGTTCTGATAGAGTACCATTTGGGGCTAAGACAAGTCGTTATGGCCCTTATGAACTGGGCTATAGACGTGCCACAAAAACTTTTACAAAGTGATGCGATACTGTTCCCTATTTCTGAATTTATATAAAATTAAAATTTAAATGTTTAATAACTATAATCCGTCAGCGGAAAATTTAAAATAATTTTTAATCGAAAGGTTTAAAATTCAGTAAATATTTGACTCTTATTTTTAATTGTCAAAGTAAAGGGAAAGAAGGTGGAGCTAATCATTAAATAAAGTTAAATTATTAAAATTTAGTCGGATTGTCGTCTGCAATTCGGTGACATGAAGAAGGAATTTCGAGTAATCGTTGATCACTAGGCGCAACGGTGAAATAAGCATTCGTGATGAACTAACTGTCTGTCACTGGGAAGAAGCTTATAATGGAAGAAACTGGAACAAAGTTAAAATTTTACAAAGAGAAAATAACTTAACAGGTAAAGCTGTAGTTGTTAACAGCTTTTGTTAGCCCTTTTCTAATCATTTTTGGTTTTATAAGGATTGTAGTTTCAAAATTTAAATATTTTTATATTTAATAATTTATTTACTAAACCTCTTTGTTAAATTAATTAGTTTTACTTAATCCATTTGAGTAACATCTCAAAAGTCATAGCAAGGTAGCTGTACTGGAAAGTGCTGCTGGAAATTAACAAATTTAAACCCCCACTTTAAAGCTTTTTTGTTTTAATTTTGTTTACTTTTGTTTCTCCGCCTAGGCGGCAACTGTTTATATAATTTCACTTTTACTCTTCTACTTTTCTGTGTTTAAAAACAAATTTTACAGAATTTTAAAGTTTAAGAAAAGGAAAGTTAAAATAATTATAAATTAATAATAAATTAATAATACAATCTTTTCGTGATCCGGTAATAATAACTTAAATAATAAAAACAAGTTAGTACCTTAGGATAAAATTAAAAATAAATAAAACACTCCGTAAGGCGGTCCAAAAAAGATAAATTACATATTATCTTATCGCGATCTGTTCATTTACTTTTATTCCTTTAAAGGTTAATCAAAGTATTTTTTAATTCATTTATTATATATTTTCTGTGTTGCCGCGGGCGGTTATTAGTTCTTATATTTATATTTTATTTGTAATTTACTTTCATTTTTAAACCTACAAAGACATTAAAAGACACTCCGCCTAGGCGGTAAAATAAACACAACATAAGCAGAAATAAGCTTCAAACAATTTTCATTTTATACCTCTTACCTCGCTAATAAGAGCGGTTAACAGGGCGGCAAAATTTAAATTTATATTTAAGGTTTTATCTTGAATATTATAAACAAATTTTCATTTAAAAAGAATCGTCCTCGCTTGCTAATAAGATGTAAGACCAAAATAAATATAATAAATAATAACTTAAAAATAAATTATATTATATCTATTATATTTAATATGTTTAAATATAATTATTATATTTTAATTTGTACCGCCTAGGCGGAGTGTTTTAATTTTGTGTGTTTATTTTCGTATTTTATCAGCCTGGCGGCAATATATAATCTTTATTATATTATTTATAATCTGTTATATTTTTATTGCTAAGTACAGGTCGGCAAAAAGGGGTTAGCTGAGTGGTTTAGCAGTAATTTTACACATTACAGACAGAGTTTCGATTACTCTACTCCTTATCTTTAAATTTATATTTAAATTTATGTTTCTCCAGCCGGCAGGTTAAATATCTCTTTAATATATCTATTAAAAATTTGTTGTTAAGTTGTTAAGTTGTTAAGTTGTTAAGTTGTTAAGTTGTTAAGTTGTTAAGTTGTTAAGTTGTTAAGTTGTGTTTTCCTAAAACCGCATTTTTAAGTGTTGTTTTGTGTGTTTGTTTTTCATTACAGCAATATTTAGTAGATATTTCTTAACAGTAAAGTATACTTTACTTTATTTTACTTTTTTAATTTAAAAATAAAAATACAAAATAAAAAATACAAAATTAAAAATACAAAATAAACATAAACATAAATATTTGCCGGTTGGCGTTTAAATTTTAATAGTGCTCTGCTAATTTAAACAACAATTCTTTACCTTTATTAATAAAGTATTACATCTAATTTGAATAAGTGGTGAAAACTCTTTTTAAAAGATATAAAAACAGTAGTAAACTAGAATAGTAAAATTAAATGTTTAATTAAAAATTTAATATTATTAATTTATATTTTTAATTGTAAATTAAATAATTAATATTTTATATTTTAATATTTGTAGTTATTACACGAGTATGCCGAAACGTGGTAGCCGGGTAAATTTTAGGTATTTATGGTTTTTAAAATCTTAAGAGTTCAAATCTCTTTACTCGTATTTTTCTTAGATATATACTCTTTTTATAATTTTTAAAGATAAAATTATTTTATTTTTATAATTTATTTAATTCGCCCGGCGGTATATTTATTTGGATATTTTATTTATTCTGATGTATAAAACAAATTAAAGCCGGTTGTTTATATTATATAGGAAGGTACGATTTTATATTTTAAATATTATAAGAAATTTAATATAAATATAAACATTTTAAATTTATGTGGTATAACTTATTTATAGGTATAGCGTAATATATTATAATTGAGAATTTTTAATTTTTTATAATAAATATAAGTATTAATTTTAATATTTTTATCTTTTAATAACGTTCTTAAATCAGAATTTGTTTTTGTGTTACATCTTTAGCTGAATTGGTACAGCGTTTGCCTTCGAAGTAAATGTTTATTGGTTCGAGTCCAATAGGATGTTAAAAATTATATTTTTAAAAATATTTATATTTATAGTTATATTTATAATTATTCTTTTTATGATAATAGTTATAGTTATAATTCTAATTATAATTTTAATTATAGTTACATATAATTTCTTAATTTTGTTATATTCTAAATACATTCTCAGCCTGCTGGTATTTAATATAATTAAATTCTTAGGTAGTTGTTTGTAACAATAAATTTGTTTAATTTAAGTTAATTGCTTTTAAAAATAAATTTTATTATAAAAGTAATTAGTTAAGTTTACAATTTAAATTAAAATCCAACTACCTATTGCTTAAGCCGAATCTTAGGATGCTTGTTACGACAAATTATATTCAACACAAATATACTCCGTAAAACTTTTAATTTAAATCGCTAAGGCGAATACTGAATTAAATTTAAAAAAGTGTTAAATATTTTATATTTAAAATTCTGTATATTTTTATATAGATATTTTAATTTAATAAAATACAGTAAACTAAGAGAGACAAAATTTTATATTTTTATTATGTTTTTTAATATTATATTTTCTTTTTATTTCTTTTTATTTAGTTTAGTAGTTCATTATATTCTTTTTAAATTAATTTTATATGGTTACATGGGAATTTTTTTAAAGATAGCATTAGAAAGAGAAATAAAAACAAATGATTTTATGTTATTTAATATTATAATATTTATGGTTTTTTTTATATCTTTTATTTTATACTGTTATATTTATAGTAATTATTTTTTATTAGATAATAATACTATTTGAAATTGTAATATTAAGGGTACTAATTTTTTAATTAGCGGTTACTATTTAAATTTACTTTTAAATCATTTTGGAAATTTAACTGCTTTGGGTATAGGAGCTATAATTGCAGGTGCTTTATATACTTAACAACTTATGTTTATATCAAGAAAAATAGGTATGGTATTAGGTAGTGTTCTGTTGTCTTATTTTTTATATAATATTTTTACTATTACTAATGTGATTATAATGGAACTAATTTTAGCTAACAGAAATGTGAATAGTATAACATTAGATATAAAATATCTCTATTTTAACTCTTTAGCAGATAAAACACTTAAAACTATTACAAAATTAAATCAAACAAATTTATTACCTAAAATGCAATTAAATTTTAATGACACTATTCTTTCTAAAATAGAAAATTTATTTAGAAATAAAATAAATATTGAAAATAACACAGGAAGTAAATTTAAAATAATAGAATCTATAGAAAAACAAAATTCTAGTTCAATAGATAAAATATTTTCTAATAGTAAAAACAATAGCACTGTAGATAATCCAATCTCATTTTCAGAAATCCAAAATAATATAATTAATTCACCATTAGAAAATGGTGATTTATATGTGTTACAAAATCAGATAATAGAATTATTGAATTATAGTTTTATTATTAACCTTATAATGGTTTATTTTATTTTTATGGGTATTTTTATTTTTACTATAAAAATTATAATAGATAAAAATATTTCAATAGAAATTGTTAAAAGGCTGCCCTTTGGAAAGTATATTCATTTTATTTTGAATAAATTGATTTTTATTTGGAGTAATTCTAATATATTTTGGTTATACTTAATTTTTATTGTATTATTATTAGGAACTATATCAACTACTTTTGCTTTATATGCTTGCTTATTTGTTTTACAAGATTAATCTTTCTGTTTAATAAAATTTATAGTTATTTTATTTTTATTAAAAATATTTTTTAAATATTACCCCCTTTTTTTTTGTGTTTGTTTTAATTTAACACAATTTTTGTATTGTTTAATATAAGTCATATTCAAATTTATAGATCTAATAAAAGTTAAAATTTAAATAAGAACTTTATTTTTAAATAAATTAGCAATGTAATAGTTGTAATTTTTATCTTAGCAGTTTACAAACACTTAACTTAACACTTAACACAAACAACACACAAACAACACACAAATCCGGTTTTAGGAATAAACTTAAAAACACTTTTAAGTGTTATGTTTTAATTTACAACCAGCCGCCGGGCGGATCTTATGTTTTGTTTTATTAAAATATAATTATTAAATAAAAATAGTAACTCTTATAAATTATAATGAAAAATTTATTTTATTCCCTCCTTATCTATGTTATAATTACTTTGTGTTACAAATACAGAATGTATATAAATTTTATAGTTGTAATAGGGAATAAGATTTAATAAAAGTTAATTAATTTTAAAATAAAAGTATTTTTTGTTTTTACTTTAACTTCAATAAAATGAATTGTTAGAGATTTTAGATAATAAAAAAATTTATATTATATTTTGAAATGTAATCAAAGATGAAGAAAAAAAAGGTAATGTTATATTTCAAATAGCAAATTTGAGATTTTTTCAAAGTTAAGTATCCAAATTAGTTCTAATATTTTTGTTAATATTTAAAAATAAATTTATTTTTATTACCTTATCATTTAAAATTTTATATAGTAAATTTCGCTGGATTTATTCATACACATAAAAAACACACATATAGATGAAAGCAATAATAAAAATAGATAAATTTGGTTATTTTACCTTTAAACTAAAATTAAAAAATAGAATAAAATTAAAGATTTAAATGTAATTGAAAATTAAAGTTCTAATAAAATAAATAAGTTAAAATTTTTTAAAAATTATAGTTATAATAAATATAAAGTGTTTAAATTGGATAAAGAATATACAAATGTTAATGCTGTACTATTTTGCCTAATCTAGAACAGAAAGATATTATTAAATATAAAATAATAGAAGAAAATATGCCATTTTAAAAATAAAGATTTAAATAATTTAAATAATATAACTTGAGTTATAGATAATAAGAGACTTATTAAGTACAATGAAACTTATACAGATTTTTATTATGTAAAATTTGCTTCTGTTTTAACATAAGGATCGTAGCAGTTTAAGATAAAATTTAGGTTTTTTTATAATATAAATATAAAATATAAAATAAAATAAAAATAAAAAATAAATATACAAAATAAGCATAAACATAATTATTTTATCTAACACAATTTTTAAATTTATTATTAAGAAAATAATACTTTAATTAATGTTGTAATTAAAAAAAGTTTACATTACTTAATTCTAAAAGTAAACACATTACAACAGTAATAACACTATTTAACAATTTAAATTATAAATTAAAACCTTTATCCTCTTCATAATAAATGTACCCTTTTTTAATTTAATTCTTAAGTAAAAAAAATGAAATTATAATACTTAAAAGTAATTTAATTCTTTTACCTTTATTAAATATATTTATTTTTTATTTTGTAAATAGAGGTTTAAACTGTTAATTTAAACTTAAAACTTATTTTGTGTTTTAGCGGTACCTTTTAGTTTAATTTCACATTTTCACTGTTTATTTCTGTTAAAATGTAGAATTAATCTTTCAATAGTGATTAAAATTTAAACTTTTTCGCCTTAAAATAAAAGAACTCTCGTTTTAAAAATTAAATAACTTATATAGATATTTACCTTCAATAATAAAAAATATTCTTCCTGTTTAATAAATAATCTTTAATTTATATTAAATTTTATTTTTTTCTAATGTATAATATTGCACTTTTTCTACTAAAAATTTAATAACCTTTTTTCAAGTAAGATCTTTGTTATCTTCTAATAAAAGTAGTAGGATATCCTTACCAAAATTTATTTTTTATGGTTTTACTTTATTATTAGATTTCTCACTATAAATATTCGATGTTTTAAATTATATTTTTGTTTTTAATTTTAATTATATTTTTAATGGTAAATACTCTATTAAAAAATATAATTTATAAAATAAAACCTAAATTAGCAAAAATAAAACAGAATAGTAAAATTAAAACCCGGCGGTTATTATTATTTACTCGTTAATCTTTTTTATATTTTAATTCTTTTATTAATTAAAATTTAATAAACTAACTTGTGTGTTTATATTTGTTTCTTTTTAATCTCAATTTTAATTTGTATATTTTTTAAAAATAATCCCCCTTGTTTTATTTAGGTGCAGTGTACCAAAGATAAAATAAGAACTAAAATTTAATCAAATTTTCACTAGTAAAAAGTAACAGAATTAAAAATTAACTGTTAATTTATCGCCCACTCGTAACCCCTTTTATATTTATTTAATTTATATTTATATATATATTTATAATTTTATTTTTAGTTCTCGGGCACTGTGAGATTTGAACTCACGACTTTATTAAAAAGTACTCGTTTTCAAGACGAGCGCCATAAACCAGACTCGACCAAGTACCCTGTAATTTTATTATTAAAATGTATATACAATAAAATTTTATTTTATATTAATTCAAAATAAGACCGAAGGGAATTGAACCCTTATTTTATCCATTATGAGCGAACTGCATTATCCAATTATGCTACAGTCTTGAAAAATTAGTAACTAAAAGTCATTCCATAGAAAATATAAATATTTAAAAAAAAGATATAAAAACCTGTCCAACGGTTAAATAAATAATAAAATTAAAAATAATTTTTATAGGTAAAATTTTGTATAATTAAAATTAAAAAATTTATATTATTTTTATTTGTTACATTACTTCTATTCTTTTTAGGATAGTTATCTCTTATTAAAATTAGAATATTTAAAGTTTATAAGATTTATTATTTCTTTTAAATTTACAAGAGTGAGGTGATTCGAACACCTACCAATGATTTTGAAGATCGCCATACTAACCGTTAATACTACACTCTTTATAATTAAATATTCCCCATAAACAATAACTTTATATAATAAAAATTAAATTAATAATATTTATTTTTGTTTTTTACTTATATTTATATTTATATTTTTTATAAATGGGGGAATATTTTATAAATTAAAATTTTAGAACAAATAATTATACTTATGATACTTTTATGTTTATCCATTAGCATTAAACTAATATTTTTTTATATTTTAATAGTTTAATAATTTATATGATATAAATTAAATATTATAAAGTAAACTAGTTACAGACATATGTAAAGAGTCTAATATTACATTTGGAAAAATACCTAAAATTATTGTAGGTAATAATAAAGATACTAATATTATAAATTCTCTTCTTGATAGATCTTTTAAAGGTTTTAAATGAGGGGAATACACACCATAAGATATTCTATTATATAAATAAATAGAATAACAAGCAGATAAAACTATACCTGTAGCCCCTAAAGCAGAGATTATAGGACTTCTTTCTCAGATACCAATTAAAGCTAATTGTTCACCTAAAAAGTTAAGAGTTAAAGGAATACCTGTATTAGCTAAAGTGAATAATAAAAATAATATTGTAAAGCAAGGCATATAAGTAGCTAAACCTCTAATATAATGAATTATTCTTGTACCTGTTCTTTCATATATTACTCCACCTACACAAATAAATAAAGCTGGGGAGACAAAACCATGTGCTAAAGATAATAAGATAGCTCCTTCTATTCCTTGTATATTATTAGAAAATAATCCTAATAAAACTACAGCCATATGACAAATACTAGAATAAGCAATTAATGCTTTAGTATCTTGTTGTATAATTGTAGCTAGAGAAGCATAAATTAAAGTAATAATAGCAATAGTTTGAATTAAAGGACTAAAATAATTAGTAGCATCAGGTAAAAAATTTATTAATACTCTTAGATAACCATAAGTAGCAAATTTTAATATTGTAGCTGCTAATAATATTGATCCTGCTAAAGGACTATCTGCATGTGCTCTATATAATCATCCAGTAAAAGGTCATAAAGGAGTTTTAACTGCTAATGCTACAAAAAAAGCTAATCATAAGATTTTTTGACTGTCTAAACTTATTTCAGATAAAGAAATTAATTGAAAATCACTTGAACCTACATAATTATATATTTGAAGTATTGCTAATAACATAAATAAAGATCCTGCTAAAGTATATAAAAAAAATAATAAAGCAGATCTAATTCTATCTTCCCCTGAACCATATAATAGTATAATTATAAATAATATTGGTAATACACTTTCAAAAAAAATATAAAATAATAATAAATCTAACACTACAAAAACTCCTATTTGTAAAGTTTCTAATAGTAAAAAAGAAATTAAAAAAAATTTTAAATTTTTTGTTATTGTATTATAATTTGATAATATTGCTATAGGACTCACAAAGGTTGTTAATAATACAAAATATAAAGATATTCCATCTATACCTAAATTAAAGTGAAATAAACTAAATTGATCAAATTCATATACAAATTGATATTGAGTAGTACTACTATCAAATTCTATTCATATATAAAGAGAACAGATAAAATTTATTATACTGGTTGTTAAAGCTATATTTTTCATTCTAGAATGATTTATATTTGAATTAGAATATTCAGGTATTGTTATTAATATTAGTGAACCTATTAAAGGTATAAGTAAAAGTAAAGTTATCATTTATTTTTTATTGTGTTATTTTTGTTTTTATTTTTAATAATTTAAGCTTGATTTTTGTTTTTATTTTTATTTTCTCATGGCTAGGTAAAATAAAAGTTTATAAATAAAATTATTCATATAAAAGTTTCAATTGTTTAAAGTAAATTATTTATTAAATTTTAACAGTTAAATTTTTATAGAATATTCTGTCTGTTTATTTGTTAGTTTTTATACTATTTTGTTATTTTTTATTTATATAAATTAATTATAAAAATTATTTAACCCTAAGGCAAATATAAAATTAACAGAAATAAAAAGAAGTATGAGTTGGGGTTTTAAAAAGAATATATAAAAGTAAAAATAAAATAGAAATAAAAATTAATAATATCTTTAATTAATAATAATTAGTTAATTTTTCATTAATAAATTTTATATTTAAATTTTACAGATTATTTTTGTTTTTATTTGTTTGTTTTGTGGTGTTACTTGGTGTTATAGTTAGTAGTTTTTATTATAATTTTGTTATTCTGTACAGTTAATTTTAATTACACAGGAAAATGGGGGTAACAAATTAATAAAAATATTAATATATTACAAATAAAATTATGAGTATAATAATAAGAAAGCAATCATTAAAGAGAATAAACCTGTAGCTTCGGCTAAAGCGAAACCTAAGATTGCAAAACTAAATAATTGACTTCTAATTTGAGGGTTTCTAGCTGTTGAAGCGATTAATGAAGAGAAGATTAAACCGATACCGGCTCCGGCTCCAATTAAACCTGAGCAAGCTAAACCTGCACCAATATATTTTGCTGCTGCTAACATTTTAAATTAAAAAATATTTTAATGATAGCGTCTAACATATATAATAATTTAAATTATATACTCTTTTAGATATTTTTTTATTATAAAATGTTTGTATTTTAAAAACAATTTTAGCAAAAACACACTTAAAAAAGTTAACATTTAACAATTAACACACTTAAAACAAAAACAAAAAAACAAACACACAAAAACAAAAAACAATTTTAAAAATTAAACTTAAGCTTAAACTTAAAAATAGTTTAATCTGTAACAATAAATTTAATTGCACGGCCAAGGTATACCTTAAATTTTTACAGGTGAAATCTCGTTAAAATACAACATAAATTATATTTTTAATATAATTTAATTAGCACTTCATCTTAATTTTAAATCGTTTTATTTAAATATCAAATAAACAAAATTTAGTAGCAACAGTTTTTATATTAATTACTTATGAACAAATTCAACAACTTAAAAAATAACATTAGAAAATTTTCTAATAATAATATACCAAGCGATGGTAAAATATTTATTACTCATTTAAAAATAACTTATTCTTATTTAAAACAAATTATAAAATTTTATTTTATGAAATTTTTTAATTTATTTGGTAAATTTAATTTAATTTTAAATTATTTAAAAAAATTTATTTTCATTTTTGTGTTCGTAGATTTTATAGTAAATCATAATATTTTTAATTTATATAATATTTTAACTGATTTATTTGAAATTGAATATTTAAATTTATTATTAATGAAATTTTTAAACTTATTTGATAAAGTTGTACAATATTTGCAAGATAAAATTAATAAATTACACTCTAATTTAACCAATAACCAAGAAATACATAAAACAGAAATTAAATCAATTGATAAAATTAAAATTGTTAATAAAAAGAATGGAGTAGTTACAGATTATAGAGAATATTATAAATCAGATTTAAATCATAATTTAGAAAAAAGTGATTTAACTTTATCTATTGATTATAAGTATTGGGGGGTTTTAATTATAAGTAGTGTTATAATAATTGGATGTGTGTACATTTATTAAATCCGGATATAATTACAACTTTATTCTCTCAAACACCTCCACCTTCTAATCCACCTATACACCTCCTGCTCCAATAATTATAGATTTAACTGGTGATGAAACACCTAAAGGAGATCTAACTCCAACTATTAAATTAAGTCCCAGTTCTTCTGTTGATAGTGATAAAACGGTACAATTTGAAAAATATTTTAAAAAACCTGAAGATATTACTATTAAAACTGATAATGATAATAACAATTGGAGTTAACAAAAGATTTTGTGTTTTTTGATTATTCAATATATTCATTTATAGTGTAACCCCCACCTAAAACAAACAAAACAATAAATAATACACCAAGTAACCAATATGGAGAGTTAAACCGAAAAACAATTTAATATAGGTACCCTAAGGAAAATTAAACACAACACCATGAACTTACATTTATTTTATATAATAATTCAATTACACCTACATAGTATTCGCAAATATTTTTTTATTTTTATTATAACATTTAACTTTTTATTAAGAATTTTCTGTGTTTGCTTTGATATAGATATGTTATATCTATTTAGTATTACTAATATTGAAATTAGTTTAACAGAGAATATTCAAGGTTCAGGAGAGAATATTATTATATAGGTGTGTGAGCTATTTTTATTGGTAAAACTGTAGCAATAGTTTTTGTTGCTTTAGCTTGTACTTGTTATGATTTTTATAATCCTGTGAATGTTAATGTAAGTAATATAGTTGAACATGTAAGTGAAATAAGATTTGATCACCCTAATGATATAGAAATTTTAACTATTAATAGTGAAATATCTACAAATACAAATACATCTACAGAAAGTTCACATGATATTACTTAAATTAATGGTAATATAAATAATATTGATATCAACAATGTAGAAAATGTTGTTGATGAATCATCTAGAATTAGTGTAGATATTACTAATAAAACATAAAATATTAATTCATTTAAGTATACCCCACAAACAACATATGAATTAAAATTTAATTATAAAAATATTAAATATTAACTCAAATTATAGATTTAAATTAGCCTAAAAAATTAAATTAAGTGGTTAAAAATATAGAATTAGGAATTAAGGTATTAAGGTAAATTAACAATTTAAAAGTATTAAAACAAAAATAACATAAAATACTTAGCAGGGAAATTATAAAAATTTATATTGAATACCAAATTAAATACAGAAGGGTTTAGTTAAAGGGAGAGTTTAAGTGAAGAGTATTATAAAGAAGGTACAAAATTAGTGGTTAGGTAAAGGTAAAACAATGAAAAATAATAAAATATATAAATTAAACCAGAAGATAAGTATAAAGGGGGATTTGGTTTAAAATTAAATTGACTCTTAAGACGGCAATAATAAAAAAAGAATTAATTTATTTAAATAGATTAAAATAACTTTAACCTTACAAATTTAGCGGTGGGGGTTACAATTAATTTAATATTCTGTTTTTAAATATATTCACATTTTTTGTTTTAATTTTATTTTAATCCGCCCCGGCTAATTTTTAGATTTTTGCTGAAAAGTAAATAAATTATAAATTATAAAAATAATTAAATAAAATTTATAAATTATAATAGTGGAATTAAATTCATTTTAATCATATAACAGATTACCAGTAGTTACAGTTACACTGAAGGCCCCTCTTTTATTTTTATTAGTAAATCTAGAAGAAGAAAGTAAAGTAGCTTTATTTCTAGCTAAGCTCCCTTTTTGGAAAGTTAAAGCTTTAACTCTTTTACTCATTTTTTGAGTTAAAACTCTACCAGCTAATTTTAATCTAAGACCCGATAAGACAGAAGGTATAACACTATTATAAATTTTTCTAGTCATTCTTTTTGGATTTTTAACTTTAGCAACTTTAAATAGTCTAATTTTAATAAATCTAAATTTAATAATATTACTAATTAAACCAATAAGATTAGCTAAAATATTACTATCATAATGTGGATAATATAATCGAGTTAATTCCAATTCTACAGGTTTATTTAATAATAAACTTAAATTACTAGCTAAAATTTTTAATCTATTATTATTTAAAATTAAAAATTTAGAAAAAAATTTAGATTTTTTATAAAATCTTTTTTTTAAAGGATTTCAAAAGTAAAATAATTGTATTTTAATTTTAGAAGGTGTAATATAAAATACAGGTTTACTGATTAAACTAGACATAGAATAAAAGGCAGATTCTAATAGAGAATAAATATTTTTAAATATTTGATTATTATTATTTTTATTAAAATTATAAACTATTTTATTATAATTAGCTAAATCAGATTGAAAAATAGAAATAGATTTAATAAAATTACTATTACTTATAAAAATAGGATTACTTTTATTATTTATTTTATTATTTTCTTTTAAATCCTTTTTAATATTTGAGAAATTAAAAACTCTATTATTATGTTTAATAGCTTGTAAATTTAAATTTTGAAATTTAGTTAACAAAGCTTTTTTTCTATTTATTCTATTTATAGTTATTTTATTTTTATCTTTAATTTTTTGACTAATAGGTTGTAAGTTTTCATTTTGTTCTAATCCTTTTTTTATAATGCTTATTATATTATTATTATTATTCATTGTAGAATTACAATGAGCGGATACTTCATTTTTATATTCAATTATTTTATTTATATTTTTAATTAATTCTTTTTTAGAAACTTTTTTATTATTGTCTATTGTACTATTTTTTTTTAAAATACTATTTAAAGATAATGTGTTTAAATTTATATTTGAAGGAACAGAAGAATTTGAAGAAATTTGAGAATTATTTTGAAATGTATTTTTTAATAAAGGTATCAAAAATAAAGGAGTTACTTGATTTGCTTTTATTGTATTATTTATTTGTTTATTCATGTTTTAAATTTGTTTAATTAATAGTTAAATGTGACAAAGCTAAATTAAAACTTAATAGTTAATACTATTATTTTATTTAGTGATTTTACAATTCCATAATATTTTTAAATATTAAATTTCTTTATATTGTTTAATATCTGTTAAAATATATCTTTACTTATATTTTAAATTGTAAATCTATTCAGATAGGTAATTTTGTGTTTTATTTTTACCTTCTCCTTTTAATTTTTTATTTTTATTTGTTTATTTTTGTGTTTTAAATTTGTTTATTAATATTAATATTAATATTTTTGTACGATCACTTTCACTTTTATTTTCACTGTTACTTTCACTATTTTATTTAAATTTACTTTTAAATTTTACAGTTGTGAAGATTAGAATAAAAATTAAATTACAATAATGTTTACACTTAAATTTTAATTACATTTACATTTACTATTACACTTACATTTATAAATTAATTTACATTTATAATTACACTAATAAACAAATAATAAATGAAATAAAAAGTAACAGTGTTATAATTATTTGCAATGTATAAAAATTAAACACATTTAAACGGTTTTAAATAAACAATAAAAATAAGTATTATAACAAATTAAAATTGTTTATTCTTTTCCGCCTTATGACCAAATATTCATTATTAATAAAAATAACTTAAAATTATTATCCTATTATAAAATAGATATATTATTTAAAATTATATATTTTTATTTTTAATTGTAAGTTTTAATAAAAGGTGGAGAGATAATATATTTTTATTTATCCTATTAGATACGTATCTTTAAATTTTATAACTTATTTTAAACTAATTTAATTTTTTTAAGTTAAGTTGAAAGGTTTAAATTTTAGCTCTTTTTTGTAATAAAACAATAAAAATTTAGTTCTTTTTATCTATTTAAAATTTTTATACTAATATTTATTAATAATATTTATTAACTTAATAATTTATTAACTGCTTAACTTAATTACTTTTTAACAAAAATTAAAAAGATAATATTTTATTTTGATAGTTATATTTTTAAACTTAAATAAATTACAAGGTCTAAATTTCACAAACTTAAAAAACAAAACAAACACAATTATCTATTTGTTAAAAATAAACAAAAAATCTAATAAATTAAACAATTTTAAGCGCTTAAATTTCAAATTTTAAATTACAAGTAATAATAAAAATAAAGTCTTTGCCGGCTTAATATAAAAAAAAGAATTTGTTTGTTATAAAGTGTAAATTTTTTTAATAAAATCCCTTTAATTACGATAATAATTTTTTAAGATTAAAAGCGGTTAAATCAAAATAGCGCGGAGCCCAAATTTAAATTTAAATTGTATTTTCTTTTATTTTTCTCTTGAATTTTTAATTTGTTTATTTAAGCGAGAATTTAAATTCTATTAGGAAAAAGGTATTTAAATAAATCTATTAAAAATAATTAGAAAGATTTTAAATATTTAATTAATAAAATTTAATATAATACAGAGTATATTTAGTTTAAAAGAATAAAGTAATTCATTCCAGTATATTTTTATATTGTAATGATCTTTATTAGTCTCTTAATATTAATAGTGGCAATTGCCCTACCTGTTTTTAATAGAAATATTTCAAGTATTTCATTTACCAGAATAACCTCTATAATATTTATTTATGCCGGAGCATTATCTTTTAATGCTTTTTATATTCAGTCAATTGGATCAGGTATAGGTATCTATAGTGGATTATTCCAAATAACATTAATATCTCAATTATTTGATACCTTAATAGTAATAGCTGCATCTTTAATCTTAGTAATTTATCCTGTACTTAAGAATGTAAACTTCTTTAGTATAACACCTTGAAATATAACTCAAGAAGAAAATAAAATAACCACCGAAATGTCAAATTTATCAATGAATAATTATCCCACCGAATATTCAGTAATAGTACTAATGTCTAGTTTAGGAGCCACTTTATTAATATCTTCATCTGATTTAATATCTGTATATTTAAGTATAGAATTACAATCTTTTGGGGTTTATATTTTAGCATCTTTATATAGAAATTCTGAATCTGCTATCTCAGCAGGTTTAAAATACTTTTTATTAGGAGGATTATCTTCTTGTATCTTATTATTAGGATGTGGATTAATATATAGTTTTACAGGATTAACTCAATTAGAATCAATATATAGTATAGTATCAGTATCAGATAGTAATAATATAGTTCAAGGTTTAAGTTTAGGTTTAATATTAATAATAATAGCATTATTATTTAAAATATCTGCTGCTCCTTTACATAATTGATCTCCAGATGTATATGATGATAGTCCCACAATAGTAACAATATGATTAACTGTAATGCCTAAAATAAGTATATTAATACTATTATTAGAAATAATAAGTTCTTTAAATATATTAGAACACACTATATCTTTATCTTCAAATATAAATCTATTAAGTAATATAAATTTATTAGAAATAGAATCAAAAAATATAATATATTTAATTAAAAATTTATTATTAATAAGTTCTTTATTATCTTTAATTATAGGAACTATAGTTGGTTTAGGTCAATCTAAAATAAAAAGATTATTAGCTTATAGTACGATATCTCATATTGGTTTTATTTTATTAGCTTTAGCTATAAATACAGAACAATCTATAGAATCTTTTCTTTTTTATATAATTCAATATTCATTAACAAATTTAAATACTTTTTTAATTTTAATAGCATTAGGTATATTAATACATAATTCTATAGGTCAAATTTCAAAAATTAAATCTAATTTAACAAATGATATTAATTCAGTTAAAGTATCTGACTCTAAATTATCTAAAGTAATTGAAAATATTAAAGGATCAGAAAATGATATTAGTTTAATTTCTGAACTTAAAGGTCAATTTGTAGTTAATCCTTTATTAAGTATTAGTTTAGTTATTTGTTTATTTTCTATGGCTGGTGTACCACCTTTAATAGGATTTTTTTCTAAACAATTTGTATTATATTCTTCAATTCAAAGTGGTTATTATTTTATAAGTATTGTAGCTATAATTGTAAGTGTTATAAGTGCTTCTTATTATTTAAAAATAATTAAAGTATTATATATTGAAAATGAAGAAATAAGTTTAAATAAAAATAATAATAAAGAAAATATAAACAATACTGAATCTATTATAAGTAATTTCCATAGTTTTTTAATTTCTATTTTAACTTTATCTATTTTATTTTTTATTCTTAAACCTTCTTTAATTTTAAATAGTACAACATTACTATCTTTATCTTTATATTATTTTTAATGAATAATTTATTAATGTTATTTATTTTTATTCCTCTTTTAGCTGTTCTTTTATTAGGTTTAAATTTGTTATTAGCAGTACATAGACCTGATGAATCTAAAGTATCTGCTTATGAATGTGGATTTAGTATAATTCACGGACAAACTAGAACAAATTTTCAAATACATTTTTATGTTGTAGCTATGCTATTCTTAGTTTTTGATTTAGAAATTCTTCTTCTGTTCCCTATTGCTGTTACTTTATATCAAGTGTCTACTTTTGGGTTTTCTATTGCTATTATATTCTTTATTGTTTTAACTATTGGTTTTATTTTAGAAATTGGTTCTGGAGCTATTTCTATTTCAAATAAGGATATTTAATTTTGTTCCGTACCGCCGGCGGCGGAGTGTGTTTTAAAGCCGCAGAAATCAAATTTGTATATTTACATAAATTTATTTATTTTCCCCCCTCACCGTCTTATAATTTTATTTTAATTTTATAATTCTTATTATAAAGTTTGTTTTGTTCCGCCGGCGGCGGATTGTGTTTGTTAAACGTTTTGTTAAGTTTTAAGTTTTACCCCGGAGTTTATTATTCGAGAATTATAAAATTAAAAATCTGTTTTGTTTGTTTTTTTAAGAAGAGGGGGGGGGTAATAGTTTCTGAGTATCTCTATATCCACTACAATTATAGATAGAGACTCTGTATTAAAATTATTAATAATTTTATGGTCTTTCTAGTGTGCAGGGTAATACCGGATTTATAATAAATTTATTAGTTTATTTATGATTTACTTACTTTTAATTTTATAAATTTATTTTTATCTAACTGTATTTAAGATATTATGCAGTTTAAATTAATATCTTGGTTATATAAAGATTAAAGGTATCTTTATATAATTTTAATATTATATTATTTAATTTAACTATTTTTTTTAATAGTTAATTATTTTATAATTTATAACCTTTCTTAAATTTTAATTATAAAATATATGCAAAATAAATTTATTAGTACATGAAAATATGTTGTTGGTGGTAGTACTTGTCTACAAAATCAATCTGGATATGAAAGTTATAAAAGTACAAAATCAGCTGCTAAATTGAATGAACTTTGTGATAGTATGGAGAGTTCTATAAATGATATAGATGTTAAAATAGATAGATGTATTGATCCTGAATTAAAGTCTAAACTTATAGTAGAAAAAGGTGAATTAAATAACAGTCTAGAAACTTTAAAAACAGTTCATGAAGCATATATTGGAAAATCTCAAGGTGTTGCTCAAAATAGTAATGAATCAACAAAACTATTTGAAGAATATAATGATCAATTTCATAGAGCATTTAAAATTGTTTTAGAAAAAGCTGAAGAAATAGATAAAAGTTTAAATAATAGTAGTAATGAGAATAAATTTATAGATATGAATTTTATTTGAGAAAAAATTACTGAATATAAAGAGTTTTTATCTACTTTTAATTTACGGAACTTTGTTTAGTAATGAATATTTTAATGAGTATTTTTATTTTTACTTGTTTAGCTAGTATAATATTTGCTGTTTATGGTAATTTTTTAATAGAGAAATTCTCTTTAGAACAAAAATATCCTAAATTAAGTAGTTTAATTAGAATAAGAGTTAATTTACAACATTATTATATAATGATTAATACATTATTTATTGTATTAGGATTAATTTTTATAGTGTATATTAATTTTATGACTTTTATACATGGTTAATTATATTATATTATATTATATTATATTTGGTTTTATATTTATTATATTTTAAGTTTATTAAAAATAAATTTTATTAAATTAGGTTAAGTCCTCCTAATTCTTTATTAAATAGAGGTATAAAATGAATTTTAATCTCCCCCCCCCTCTTCTTAAAAAAATATTTTTGGTTTGTTTTGTGTGTTTGTTTGTTTGTTTGTTTTTTTTCTTTATTTAATGCAATGCCGTCCAAAAATTTAAACTAAATTATAAACAAATATAAATATATTTAACTGATGTTACACTGCTTCGTTCTCATAAATTATTAGTAGTAATTGTTTTATTTTTAATACTAAAATTAAAGCCGTGCTATACTATTAAACAATTGCTTTGCGCAAATTAAAATAATATTAAAAATATAAATTTGTTGTTTTGTAAAAAACTTAGTAATTTGTGTAGTTACCGCCTTACAAATTTGTTGTTAAGTTTTTTCTGTTTTCAGTTTTGTGTTTGTTTTTAAGTTAAGATAAGCTTATATAATAAAATTAAAAAAGTTAAAATTAAAAAAATTTTAAATTTCTTATTACAAAAATTTTACAGAATTATTTATACTTTTTCCCTTATATCTTTTTTTATTATATTTTGTTTATTTTAAAAGTAATTATATTTTTAATTATATAATTTAATATTATAAAGTTTAATAATTTCACTTTTAAAAATAAAATTGTTATACTTTATTTTTATAAGAGTTAAGTTTACAGATGGTTCTGTAGTAGACCTGCAAAGTCTATCCAAATTAAGGGTTCAATTCCCTCTTAACTCTATTGATAATAGAAAAACAATATAAAAATAAAATATATTTTTTGTGTTTTGTTTTTTATATTTTGTTTATTTGCTCTTTTGTTTAGTTTTTGTTTTTATTCTTATAAAGTTAGAGTTATTATTTATTTTTATTTCTTTTGATTATCTTTTTATAATTCTATAATTTAAATTTACTTTATTTTTAACCGTCCTAACAATTTAAAACTAAATTATAAACATCTATTACTAGGAATAATATTTAATTCTTTTAAATGCACAAATTCTTCCCCTTCAACCAGGTTTTAAATTTAAAAACAAATGTGAATACAAATCTAAATCGTGAAGTAAAAAGAATACAAACTATAAAAATCTTAAGGTCTTATTCAATAAAAATATATTTTGTATTTTAATTTTAAATTTTATTTGTTTTATTTTTAATAAATATATACTTTGTTTGTAATTTACTTTTTTATTTTTAAAAGAAGATAAAATTTTTATATAATTAAATTTTTATATCCTAATTATAAAAACACACAAAATTCTAATTATCAAGTAAAACCACTATAATAAAAACTTTGTATATTTAATTCTATTATAATATATTTATAATATAAATTAATTATAGGTAATTTATTAATAAACAGATATTTGGCCGCCGGCGGCGGAGAAATCTAAATATTTTATTTTTAATAAAAAATATAAAACTAAAAACTAAAAAATTAATAATTATTCTCTTAGTTTAATGGTAGAACAGCATTCTTCTAAAATGGTAATTTTGGTTCGAGTCCAAAAGAGAATAAACCTTAACTAAATAATTTTCTTATTAATTATATTGATTTAAAAACTTTAAATTTAATAAAAAATATAAGATTAACATTAATATTTAATTTAGAATATTATTGTTATTAAGAAATATTTAGTTAATTCTTAAAAATAGGAATCTTTTCCCTTTTAAGCTATTCTATAAAATAATATTGTTACAGTGTCTTTTATTTAAATTTTATTTTTAAATAATTATTTTATTAATAATTAATAATTCTTATTATAAATCATGGTAGAATTATTCTTTATATAAAAAATTTATTTATATTTAATTTAAATATTTCTTTAATTTTAATACTAAAATATAGTATATAAAATTTTAACTTTTCTCTAAATCTTGGCTTAATGTTATTAATTAAATAACTAATAAAATCATTAATTATATATACTAGTATAATAAAATAATATTTAATTCTTTTTTATTATGAATACAAAATAAATAGCTTTTATTTTTGTTATATTATCTTATTTAAAATATTGTAACCAAACGGTTTTATATTTTATTTTACAATAAGAATTATAATTCATTTTTAAAAAGAAGATGTTTGTATATTTTGTATTTTCATTTTGTAGCGGTGCGACGCGCACAACAATCTTTTAAAATAGAATTTAAATTTTAATATTTAATAAACAGATTTCTGGCCGCCGGCGGCGGCAAAAGATTATATAAATATATCTAATTATGTGATTTAAACAAATTTGATCTCGCCGCTGGGCGGATAAAAATAAAAATAAAATAATGATAACAAATAATTTAATATTAAGTATTTTAAATATATTAATAAATTTAATAGATGTTTTATTAGTAGTATTACCTGTGTTACTATCAGTTGCTTTCATGACTATTATTGAACGTAAACAATTAGCTGCTCATCAAAGACGAGTAGGTCCTAATGTTACAGGTTATTATGGGATTCTTCAACCTTTTGCTGATGCACTTAAATTAATTCTTAAAGAAACAGTTATCCCTTCTCAATCTAATAAAGTGTTATTTTATTTAGCACCAGTATTTACTTTAATATTTAGTTTATTAGGTTGAGGTATAATCCCTTTTGGTCAAGGATTAACTTTATCTGATTTTTCTTTAGGAATATTATATACTTTAGCTTTATCTTCATTAGGAGTTTATGGTAATCAAGTGATGCCGATTCTCTAATTTATTAGAGAAAATTAATCCACTATAAACTAGAAAATTATAAAAATTATTAATACTTTTTCAAATTGACTGTTCTAACTGTTTATTTTTTTTCTTACCTTTTTTTTATTTGTTACTAAATTAATTATGTAAAGTTTTTAAGAAAGGCATATGCAGAAAGAATGGACAAGGATTAGTAAAGAGTCCTTATTTTATAGTTATTTTTAGTAATAAAAACTCTATTATTTATTATTGGGCGATTCCTTTTAATTAAAAAAAGTTAAAATTTAATAATTTATAATAACTAGTTGAAATATAAATTTCGCAGAGACTATACGTGGATTATCTTTATATTAAAGATAAAAAAATAGTCCAATTAAAATTATTAAACTGAATTAAACCCCTGTAAAAATAAATCTCTCAGGTAAGCTTAAACAGCACTGAACATACAAATTAAACATTAAATAATAGAATAAGGGTTTTACAAGTATAATTTGTAACAAAATAAGCCCGCCCCGGCGGTAACATTAAAAACAACAAAATAATATAAAGTTTGCAAATATCGGTTTCTTAAACCTATTTATAATTCTTAATGAGATTTTATTGTAGTTTAAATGGAAATATTTTTTATAATACACTTAACACTACATAAACTTAAAATATATTTATAATTTTTAATTAGGCTCCGCCTCTCCGCCTATTTATAAATACTATAATAATTTTAAGTTCTCGTTTTTAAAAAATTAAACACTTAAACCTTACAGTAATACAGCTTGCATAATCCTAAATTATAAATTTAATTCTACATAAAAATAAAAAATCCTAAATTTGTAGGTTTATTTTAAATTTTCTCCGCCGGCGGCGGCCAGTTTAAATTTCAATTTTTTCTTCACCTTAAGAATAACTTTTTTATCAAAGATATAATCTTATTTATATTATGCATTTTTCTTATTTTATTTAGTTGTACTCCTTCTTATTTTATGCCGGCGGCGGCGGAGAAAAATATTTTAGTTTAGTCCTTTAATAAAAATAAAAATAAAAACCAAACACACAAAATTTAACTTGTGCTTGCGCAGAGTGACGCGCACAGCGATAAATTTTTTATATTATATTTAATAATATATTTATATTTAAGTTATAATATTTAACTATAATGGAATTAGGGTAAAGTAAAACCTAATTAAATTGCTTCAGGTTTTATTATAAGGATAACTTTCAAATTTGTATATTGAATACATTAACAGAGGTTTGAATTGATTTTAAAAAATTCTAATTAATTAAATAAATATAAATATTGCTGAGCTAAAATAAGCAGGACTTGTTGTTTTAAAAATGAATGCTTTTTAATATAAACAGCTTTACTAAAAATTAATAAACTAAAATTTTTATTATATTGTTATTGGAGCTTTATTGTGTTTAATTTTGGTTTATTAACGCCAGGACGATATCTTTGTTAATTCTAATTTTAAACAAACCTCTCCCTTGATTATATTACCTTAACATTTAACTTAGTAATAAAAATATTTTAAGGTAAAGTACTTTATAGGTTTAAATTTTATTCTAGCCGCCGGCGGCGGATAAGTTTTTGGTGTTCCCGTATTTTTAGTTTACAGTTTTGTTTACAGTAATTGGTTTAAGTAGTAGGATGGTTCCGCCTCTTATATGTTTTAAATTTAATAATTTAATTGGTCTTATTTGCAGGTTGATCTGCTAATTCTAAATATGCTTTTTTAGGATCCTTAAGAAGTACAGCCGCAATGATAAGTTATGAATTAATCTTAAGTTCTTCAATATTAATAATAATATTATTAACAGGTTCATTTAATTTTACTACAATAATAGAAAGTCAACAAGCAATTTGATTTATAGTACCATTATTTCCAGTGTTTATATTCTATTTCATCTCAATATTAGCTGAAACTTCTAGAACACCTTTTGATTTACAAGAGGCTGATAAACATCTATTTATAATTCAAAAGATTCGGCCTCTTATTATTTAAAATTAAAAATATTTTAAATAAATTAAAGATCACTATATGCTGGAAACCCATTAGAGCTTTTATTACTCATTATTTAATTTGTTTTTTTAATAATAGTAAAAATATAAGAGATTTGGCTATCAGCAGGAAAATTCTCATTACAAAATGAAATAAAACTCCTCAGAGACAATACGCGATCATTGAAAAAATTCAATATGATATAATCCATTTTTTGTTGAAAAACAAATGATATAAAAAAATTATTTATTTCCATGCTTTTTCTTTATTATTTATATATTGTTATTGTTAAGTATAAATAGTTTAAACTATTTTTTATTATATAATCTTACACTTTGTATTTATCAAGATTAATTTTATATTTTTTATTATTTTTTACAGGTACTTAATCTATTTGGTGGCGTATATGTTTTTATTATTTAAATTTATAATTATAAAAAAAGAGATTAAAAATAAAGATCTTTATGATACAAAACCCTTTATAAGGAGAAATTATAATTTAAAATTACAGCTAACTGTTTATAAATCTTTATTAAATAATTTTATTTTGTTTTAAGTGTTGTTAAGTTTAATTTTGGCGCGGAGCAACGCGCACAGCTATACAATAATTAAATTTAAATAAACAGATGTTTACTAGGCTAATAAGGCGGAGCCATTATGAAATTTAAAGGGTTACCGCTTTTAGAGTTTAAATTTTAATCTCTTAATATAAAGACGGAACCATTCTAATGTAAAAGTAAATATAAATTATCCGCCGGCGGCGGTAAAAATAATTATTTAAAATATTTACTTTTTAAGAATAATATAAAGTTAAAAATAATTTTCTGTTAGGTAAAAATTTGATATAAATACAATAAATAAAATTAAGATAGATAACTAAAAATCCAATGTATTTGTAAAATATATTTAAAAACTTTAAATACCATAAGTTAATCAGTTGAATAAAAACCTCTTACAATAAAAAAGATAAAGTTGAAACAAGTAAAAAAACAAAACACAAAATGTCTTTATCTCTTAGCAAAAAACAAACACAAAAAAACAAAACAACATTTTAGGGTTATATGATATAGAAAATAAATATTATTAAATTTATTCTAATTTTATTGCAGCCGCCAAAATTTAAATTGTATATATAATTTAACTAAAAATAAAAATATCTATAAATAACAAATTTCTGATGTTTTTTCTTAAAATAAACACTAATATATAAAAAAAATATAACCTCTCCGCCGCCGGCGGCAAATTTTTTTGCTTGGTTAACCACACTTAAATAGTTTTAAATATAAAAATAACTCTTTTTTATCAAAGAATGCTACATATTTGATATGTAAGGAAATGTAATAATTTTTTATGTAAATTAAATTTTATTTTAATTTATTTTTGGAATCTGAATTAGTAGCAGGTTTTTTTACAGAACATTCTAGTGTACCTTTTGTATTCTTCTTTTTAGCTGAATATAGCTCAATAGTATTATTCAGTGCAATTACAGCAATCTTATTCTTAGGAGGATATCATATGCCTGAACTATTTGTAAATGAATCATTCATTAATTTACAATCTATAATACTTGGTTTAAAAACATGTATTTTCTGTTTTATGTTTGTATGATTCCGAGCTACTTTACCACGTTTAAGATATGATCAATTAATAGAATTGTGTTGATTAAACCTTTTACCTATAGCAGTGGCTTTTATTATTCTGGTACCAAGTGTTTTAATTGCTTTTGATATAGCTCCTTATTAATTTTAAATTCTTTCTAGGTGTAGGATAAATATAATATAAAAATTTAATATTATAATATATTTTTTAATTTAATAAATATAACCCCCCCCAAAAAATATTTTTGGTTTTATTTTATATTTAGTTCTAAGCAAATAAACACACAAAATTTAATTAAAACGGAACCGGTTTTCAGCCACTATAATATAAATTAAAAAGGATTTAACTGTTAAGGATAGAAACTTAAATTTAATTATAAAATTTAGGATAACTTGTGAATATGTTAGGAATTATTGCTATTTATTATATATTTATTTATAATTATTTATTACAATGTCGTACCTATCTCTATTACAAATTTAAATATAAAAATAAAATTTATCATTCTTTTTATTTATAATTTAGTAAACAAAATATGTGATATAACCTCATATTTTAAATATTTTAGAAGAAGGTAGGAAGTAAATTAATTAAATAACTAAATTAGAAAATCGTTTAAAGTGATTTATCTCCTTTTTTTAGTTTTAAATATAAATCCCTTTTTACGGTATAATGCTTAATATCTAATATATACAAACATTTATTACATAAACGACAATATAAACATAAAAATTATTTTAATTTGATTTTAAATTTAAAATAGGTGGTGGTACAATCAAATATTAGATATTAACTTAAAATGTTTATATAAAAATTTGGTTACATATTTAAATAGTTTTATTGAAAATGATATAATACAATTATTAAAGGAAGGGAATTTTTTATAATGTATTTTCTTAATTTTTTATATTCTAAAAATATTCATTTTTATACACATCTTAATTTAAGTTCTGGTTAGGTAAATGTGTTTTGTTTTCAGCGTTTTAAATCGTTTTAGGTATATTTTTATTACCAGTAATCTCTTTTTCACTGGATTTCTGTATTTAACTTAACTTATTTTTACCTTTTAAATTAAACATCCTTTTATTTTAGCCGGTTTAACTTCAATTAAACACATAGGCGGCGGCAGAGAGGGGAGAAATTTATTTATATATAAGGTTTTTTTACAAATCTAATGTGATATAAAGTAAAATATTTTACAAATAATTCAATGTTTACTCTTTCATTATATATAATAACACAAATTATTAACCATCATCAAACCAACATAAGGAAACAAAACACACAACATAAATAGAAACAGACACAGAAACAGACACATAAAAAATCTGTTTGTTATAATGCTCTGAGATTTAAATTTAGCTATCCCCTCAGCACAAACATCTAATTTTTGTTTTCAAATAAATATATCTAAAAAATTATAATTTAATGGAATTAATCTATTAAGATAATAAATAAATTTAATAAAGTTAATTATAATATAAAATATACGCTGTGTAAATTATATTATACTGGATCCAAGAGATTCTTTGTAGTTTAATAACTATACTTAGTAAATGAAACCCTATCCTTAGATATTTAGGTAGAATTATTATTTTTAAAAGAGAAAGTTATTTATTTTTATTTTAATAAGAAAATATCTATAAACTTAAAATTTAGAACTTAGAACTTATAATTTATAACTTAAAAAGCCTATAATTTAATGGTAGAATGGTTTCTTGATGAGAAATTTATAGAAGTTCAAATCTTCTTGGGCTTAATACATAATAAAAAAAAAAATAAAAATATAAAAATAAATATTTTTCTTTAACAAATTGGCACAGTGCTTAAAATATAAAAATATATTAACTGTAAAAAAATATAGTAAATTATTTGATACTTTTGCAAATTAATTTTCTGAATAATTTATTCTCGCCGGTTAAAGATAACACAAAATAAAAAACAAAAATAAACTATAACTTTTTAATATAAGATATTTAATCTATTATGTTTAATATTTTATATTTAATATTTTATATTTTTATATTTTATATTTAAAAATATATTATTAAATTCTGCCGCCGGCGGCGGATAGAAAATATTAATATTAATTATTGAACTATATTTATATATAGAGAGGGTCAAATAATCAAAAGTAAAACTAAAATAACTAATTAACCTCCATTTAAAAATTTATTAAACACTTTTAAAAATATAAATTAATTATAAGTAAAAGCTTTAAATTTAATAAAAAGTAATAATAATTTTAAATATTAAAAAATATAAATTTAAAATTAAAATTTTATATTAATAGAAATAAAATATTTAAACTTAAAAATAAATTAAAACACAAAAATAAACAAAAATGAGATTATTAAAAACGAATATGTTACTTAGATTATTAAATTCTTATATTGTAGACTCCCCTCAACCTGCTAATCTTTCCTATTTATGGAATTTCGGTTCTTTATTAGGTACTTGTTTAGTATTACAAATTTTAACTGGAGTATTTTTAGCTATGCACTACCAACCACATGTAGATTTTGCTTTTAATAGTGTAGAACATATTTTATCTCTCTAATGTGTTCATTAAACTTTACTATATGCTTGAAAACCCTAAAAACTTGAATACTTTAAAAATAACAGTAAAAATTTTAAGTATATATTTATTCTTAATAAATTACAATGGGTAATTAGCAGAAAATTAAACATTGTTAATGTTTAAAAATCTCAGAGACTAATACGCAAAGTACCGTATCTATCTTTTTTTAGTCTGTAAAGTAGCTAAGCCTATGGTAGTTTATTACTTTAAATTAAGATATAAATCGGTAAAGATAGAGTCCAATGAATAACGGAAAAGTTATTCAGTTAAATTGATAAAAACAATAGTATATTTTCATTTTTATGTTCATTAAATTATTAAAATAATGGTTTTTATTTATATCTATTAAGTGTACTTATATTTTTTTAACTTTAGATATTTAATTAAAATTTGTTAATAAGAGTTAATTAGAATGATTTATAACTTTTACTGATGCTAAAGGTAGTTTTTCAATCGTAAAAATAAAATTTAAATTTTTCTTTAGAATTAGATTACATAAAGAGAACATTAAAGTTTTAGAACTAATAGCTAATAATATTAATTTAAAACCGCCTTTTGATGTTGGTTACACTGCAGTATTACAAATGTAATACTTTAATAAATAGTTAGCACCATTATAAAATATTTTTACTGATATCTCTTTATTAACAACAAAGGCACTTAATTTTAATTATTTTACTAGACAAGTAGCAATAAAATGGAATCAGTAAGTAATAGTAGATTTTTAAAGATTCTAATTACAATAATATTTTTAATTTTAAAAATAGTATGAATAGCTTAAGAGTTACTAGTGCTTTAACTAATATTTTTAACTTAAAACCTAGAAACAAAACTATCTTATCTAATTGTTATTCTTATTTTATCTCCGCCTGTTTGTTACAGGAATGTTAACTTTTTTGTTGGTGTTGTTGTTTTCTATAAATAACTACTACCTTAATTTTAAGTTTGTCAACCTTCTAAAAATGTAAATGTTTTAGATTTAATTTTTTTCTTTTTTGTTTTTTGTTTTGTTTTTTGTTTTTGTTTTTTGTTTTTAATAATTATTAACACCTTTATCAAAACCTTATTTATCTTTAATAACATCAAATACTTTAGTTAAAGTAAGTAAAGTGTTAAACAAGAGAACTAGTGTTTATTTGTATTTTATTTTAAATTTAAATGTGTTATTCTTTATTTTTATTTTTTAACCTTTTTTCAATTTAAATACTAGAAAATGAATTGCGATTTATTTTAAATACAAATAAAATAAACATATATTTTCAATATTTAATTTTAAAGGGTAGAGAAGTATTATTAAAAATAAGTTTAAATTAGAATACTGCTAGATATGATAAAACTACATTAAACTCACTCTAAAATAGAGAGTGTATTTAACCTTAATTCTCCTTTTTACATTAGTATTGGTAAATATCATATTTTATTAGCATAATAATAATGTATAAATAAAGGAAGTAGGAATGGTTTGTGATTTAAAATATTTAATAAAGATAAGAGTAAAATATGTAAATTTACTTTTTATAACTAAGCTCAGAAACAATTACAGAATAAAGGAAATAGAACAATATCTAAATTAAAAAACAAAGGTAAAAATAAATCAAATAGGAGGTTATACACTTAACTCTACAGCACTATAATTCTTTCTCATTCTACTAAAGCTAAAATACAAATAAAATAACTATATTCAATTTAACTTTTTGATCTATAAAAATAAATTAAAAATTAGATCAAAAATAATAATTTGATTATGAGAGATGTAAATTCTGGATGAGTGGTTCGTTATACACATGCTAATGTAGCTTCTTTTTTCTTCATTTTTGTATATGCTCAATATTTTTTGCATTTATTTTAAAACTACTCAAAAACAAAACACACTCCGCCGCCGGCGGTACAAAACAAACTTTTAACATTTACAAAAAATAAATATTTTTATCTTACAGCTGTGAGCCGAAGCCGTCCTAATGTAAATAAAAATTTATTTAAACTATCTACAAATAAATTTGTCCGGTTTGGCATTAACAAATACTTTTTTTAATTTTTTTACATTTTATATGAATAGATCATTAATGATTATTTTATAAAGTATAAAGAGTAGTTTTATCTATGTAATCGGGCCTATATGTATAATTTTTAGTAAATTATATATATCAGTTATAGGCTATATGCTAAAATATTTGTAAGGGTAATGTACCAGGTTACTTTTTTTAACTAGGTAAAAAACACTATCACCTTGAATAATTAGCAAGTAATAATTAACCTTCAACGATCATACGCCTTAATTCTTAAATAAATATAAGTAAAAAATATTTTTGTTTTTCTTTTTATTTAATTTAAATAAAAATTCTAAATTAAAAATATAATCAGGAATATGAAATGATCTAATCTCCCGTAACACTATAAAGTTATATTTTGTTATAACTATTAGTAAAAACAAAAATATTTTAACTTCACTTTTTAATATTAACTTTTTCTACGCCCAACTAGACAAATTTAAATAGTGGGTTTTATTAAAAACAACTAAAAAATAACAGTAAAAAGGTTTTTATACCTTAAAGTAAACTTTGTAAAGTTCTTAAATAGAAAATTAAAATTAATATAAGATAGGGAGATTGCACATTGCTAGAGGTTTATACTATAGTTCATATAAATCACCTAGAATCTTATTATGAACTATTGGAGTTATAATTTTAATTTTAATGATGGCTTGTGAATAACTAGGCCAAATTGAAAATGTATAACTAAAATTATATTTATATTAATATTTATAACTATATATTATAAAAATTATAAATATTATAAAAATAATAAATAATATAAAAATAGCTAGCAGAGATAGTAATATTTTACATAGTATCTAGTTATAAATAAATTTTACATTTTCAAAGTCTTAGCATTTAAAACAAAGTGTAACCTGTATTGGAAAACATTGTTATTTATTAATTAAAATAAAAAAATGTTAAAATACCTTGACAGAGGTATTGAGTATAATAAATTTACTTGCAGCCGGCGGCGGATAAATTATTTTATATTTGGCAACATTAGTGAAAACGGTTAAAGGAATAATATCAATTCATAGACCGTCGGTTGAATACACAATCGCTACAGACTGGGTCACTAATGGGTATCTGAAATGATGCTTAATGTACAGTCGAAGTTCTTAGTGCTTTTTTATTTTTGTCTTGTTGCCTCCTTCGACCTTTAACTGGAATTAAATTAAATTTCTTTATCTTTTTTGTTTTTTTGTGTTTTAGGCGGAGCCTTACCTTTAATTTCTAATATTAAATATCTAAAAAGGTTAATAAAACAGAATGCACATAACAAAATTAAGAGTACTAGTCAAGGCTCTAACACATATTATTATAAATAGTAAATACTTGATCAATAATAAGTAGATAGAGTACAAGATTATTATATTGATATTAATTTATATAATTAATTAGAACTTGATAGCTTTCCTGGGTTAAACTTTAGCCCTAAATGATCTTTATTATTTAAATTTTTTTATTACGATGCCACCGCCTCAAACACACAAAATAACCAAATATACATTTAACAATAAAAATAAATTATTTAGATTTAACAATAAAAATCTATTATTTAAAAATATAAAAATACATTATTCTCCTTTATATATTTTATAATTCAACCTAATCTAATTAAATGAAGAGAATTTTATGTTAATAAATATTAATTAATATTAATAAATTTTAACTATTAAATTTTTTAAGTAAAATTTTAAACAGTTAACTTTTATCTTTGTATTTTTTTAATGTTTAATTCTTTATAGGTTAATATACTAAGGCTAAATTACAAATATATAACCTTAAAAAGAACTTAAAATCTATATAAGAGGTAGTTGTACAATTAAAGGTTTGTTAACTTACTATTAATATTAATTAATTTTAGTTTTAGTAATTACCTAGGACCGGATTTTTAGTTTTAATATTAAAAAATATAATAATAAAAAGTAAATAATATTAAAATAAAGTAAAGGAGTTAGTGCTATTTATAAAATTTTACTTCATTTTTTATATATAAGGACGACTCCGCCTTAATTAAATTATTCTGTTTTTAGTAATTTGTATAATTTTAATTTCATTAAGAGGTTAATATAAAAATTAAATATAAATATTACAACTGTATAGCTTCGCGGTAAATAAAGTTAAATTATTAAATTACTTCGATTAAATTTTATTTTTAAAGAGGCGGAACCGCCCTAATTATAATTTCTTTTAAATTTCATAAGGAATCCTCCCTGTGTACCGCCGGCGGCGGATAAATATAATAAAAGCATAAGAGTTTAATAAAAAGGCGCCATTATTTAAAATAAAAACAAACAAAATAAAATTTCTTTTTTTGTTTTATATGTTGCCGCCGGCGGCGGATAAAATATTTGCTTTTTCAAATGAAATAAAATTTAAAATTAAATTTAGATTATAGTCCCACTTAACAAATCTCTATGCAATTTCTAGAAAAAAATAGAAGAACAGTGGAATACTCCGACAGGATTATTGAAGAAAATATATGTTTCTTTGGCAATGTTAGTGAAAACGATCAAAGAATTTTAAATTAAACCGTAATGGTTTATAAATTAATTAGAGATCGTCGGTTATCTAGAGGATCGCGACAGACTGGGTCACTAATGGGTGGCTGAAATGCTGCTTAATGCACAGTCGAAACTTATTAGTTTTAAAATGCTAATAGAATAAATTAAAATTAAAAATATTCTGCTTGTTATGTAGTATATTTGTGTAATCATTTTATTAATAACAAGTAAGTTTGTATGTTTTACCTTATGGGCAAATGAGTTTGTGGGGTAGCACCAGTGTGTGAATATTATTACAAAGTCAAAACTTTTTACCAATAAGTGCTGACAAGAAATTTATGAGTATGTTTATGGGTATTGTTGATGGTGATGGTTATTTAGAAATAGGACCTCAAAAGCAATACAATAAAATAAATAATGCTAAAAGTACTATTAGATCTCGTTTAGTAATTAGAATGCATAATAGAGATAAATCTCTTCTTATTTATTTAACCACTGTTTTAGGTGTAGGTTCTCTTTCTAGTTTAGATTCTATTAATCAAACAAGATTAATATTTACAAAAAAAGATTTAGTTTATGTAATAATACCATTAATTAAATTTTATAATCTACAATTTTTAACTGTTAATCGGGCAAGACAATTTGCTTTACTTAATCATATTTTAGAAAATAACCTTATACATTGAAATGATGTTAAATTTACTCCTCCTATAACTATTTATTCTAGTGATGATATTCTTAAATTAGATTTTTTTGGTAATTGATTAGTAGGTTTTACTATAGCTGAAGGTTCATTTTTTTTAAAAGCCAATGGATCCGCTTACTATCAAATAAAACAAAAAGGAATAGAGAATTATGCTATAATAAAAGCAATATGTTTGCTTATAGCAGATAGAGAAGCTAAGGCAATAAAGGCAGATTCTGCAGATTGCTATCAATTATCATTATCGTCTAGAATAGATGTACAAAAAGTTGTGGATTTTTTTTCATCGCCCGATAATCACCCTTTATATGGATATAAATTAGAACAATATAATTTATGGCTTTTATCTCTTAAGAGGAGCAGTCGATATAAAAATATTAAAATTATTAACTAAATTAACTTTAATAAATCAAACAATACTAATTTTCAAAACAATAATAAATTTCTGTGACATAATATTTCTAAACTGCCTCAAATGCTTAAATTTTAAAAATTTAATTATTTTATTTTCAGTTTGGCAAATTATAACTTTTTCAAATTCAATGATAGAAACATCTTCATCTTTTTTATTTACTATTCCAATTTATACTACCTTTAATAATAAAATTAAAAGATTTAATAGAATAGGGCCACATAATGTAGATATTTTATCTATAATATTTGGAAATTTACTAGGACAAGGAGTAATTGAAAGCAAAAAAGAGGTTAATGGAACAAGTATAACTTTTTTTCAAGAAGCAATGCATGTAAAATATTTACTTTGATTGCATAATAATTTACAAAATGCAGGTTATTGTAATCCCACCGTTCCAACTATAGGTAAAAGATTAGGTAAAAAAGGTAAAATACTTAAAACTATAAGATTTTCTACTTGAAGCTATACTAGTTTTGATTTTATACAAGATCTTTGATATAAAAAAGGTATAAAAATAGTACCTCATAATATTGAAACATTTTTAACTCCTTTGGCTTTAGCTATTTGAATTATGGATAGTGGTGTAAAAAGTAATGGTGGTTTAAAAATAATTAATTGTTATTCTTATTCAGAATGTTTATTACTCCTTCAAGTTTTACATAATAATTTTGAATTAAAAGCTACAATTCAATCTACCAGTTTATCTTATCAATATCAGATAAATATATCAAAAGAATCTATTTTAAATTTAAGCAAAATAGTTGCTCCATTCATAATTCCAGAAATGAAATATAAATTACTTCCTGCCGCCGCCGGCGGATAAAAAAGATAAATATTTTAAGTTATCTGTAAGTAAAATTTAAATTTTAATAATTTTAGTATAGTCATGTATTAAATATAGGAGATAATCATTACTGAGAATCCTTTATTGATATTTATCAATAATACATAGGCGATACTGATGAATACGGGTTAAAGATGTTTGTTTTGCATTAAGACCGTCGGTATAGTAATATATCGCTACAGACTGGTTCATCGGTGGGTGTCTGAAATGATGCTTAATGTACAGTCGAAATTTTAATCTTTTATATCTTATTTATTTTCGCTGAACAGGTTTAACCGCCCTCGCAATATAAAAATTAAAAACAAAAGTAAAAGATCACAAGGCTTTAAACTGTATTTAATTACAATTATTTTGATTAATAAGTGAAAAGTACATGGTTTGCTTGTTTAAAACATGTCAAAGTCTATAAGACTAGAATAAGCAAATTTAAAATTTGGCAACAGTAATTACTAATTTACTATCTGCTGTACCAGTATTTGGACAAGATTTAGTTGAATTAATTTGAGGAGGTTTCAGTGTAAGTAATGCTACTCTTAATAGATTTTTCTCTCTTCATTATCTATTACCTTTCCTTCTAGCTGCTTTAGTAATAGCTCATTTAATGGCTCTAATTGAAGGGTCTTTAATTTCTCTCCTATTAACTATAAATTTTTAACTATGATTTATAATATATAAGATTTTAGCTTTTTAGTTTTATTTTTATTATTTGTTTTTACTTAATTTTGTATTTTGTGTATATTTTATTTAATTAAATTAAATTAAATTAAATTAAATTAAATGAAAGAATATAAAACATCCAAACCGGCTATATTTACACTACAAAGGTTTAAAGACTTAATTAAAATTTAAACAACAACCGCCCCGGCGGTAAAAATAAATGTTTCATTTATAAGTTTTAAATAGAGAAATTAAACAAATTACACTATATGCTGTAACAATTCATTAACTTTCTATTATTAGAAAAGTATTTAACAGCAGGGAATATTTTATCCCTCAGAGAATTTACGTGTAACATTCTAAAATTTAGTGAAATTAAAAGTGTTTAAAATATTTTATTTTTATGTAAATATAAGTAAACTTTAAATTCCGTTACTCAAAGGATGAAGATAAATTCCCTATTTTAAATTTTTTATTCTTATATGAAGGCGTATTATAAATATTTATTTGTTATTGTTGTATTTTGGCGCGGAGCGCTATTATTCTATAATTTCTGTTTGTTTTTTTTCATTGGAAATAACCGAAGGTAATTAAGATAAATGTTTAAGATAGGATAACTATTTAAATAACCTTTTCTTAGTAGATAGTAAAGGTTTTTAACCCGAATAGAAATAAATCTTAAATTATTTAGCACAAAATTAGTTCTTTAATATAAAATTGGAAAGATAAGATCTAAACAAAAGTAATAGTTATAATAAAAATCTTATTTAAAATCTGAGTAAGATAATTAAATTACTAATAAAATTTTATTATTTTTATTAATTAATTGATAAATTAAATAAAAAATAGATCTTAATTGCTTTCGATTTGTAGCTAATGTAATAATTAACAATATATAGTTTATATTTTTAATCGTAAGAAAAATTATATTAAATTAGTTGTTTTATTTAAGAAATTATTGTTATTTTTCCGCCTTACTTTTTTTTAATTTGTATCTTTGCATTTAAACCGAGGACGAGTATTTAATTTTTGTTTTAATTTTTGGCCGCCGCCGCCGGATAATACAAACAAAACAAAATCTTTTTACCGCCTTACTTATAATTATTTATATAATTATATTTAACCGCCTTACGGAGTGAATATTTTCAAGTAGCCGCCTTATGATTAAAAGTAATATAAAGTAAACTTATTTTTAATTATGCCGGTTACAAACACAACCTAAAATAAATTTATATATCTTAAACCCCAGCAAAAAACAAAAAACAAAACAAAACAAAATAACAATCTAATCAATAATAAATTTTTCAGCCGCCGGCGGTAAAAATAAAAATAAAAATTTAAAATATGCTTCATGTACACGGATCTAATAATCCAAATGGAGTTTCTGCTAATGGAGACAGATACACAATGCATCCATATTTTACATTTAAAGATTTAGTTACTATCTTTTTATTCTTCCTAGCATTATCTGTTATAGTTTTCTTTTATCCTAACTTATTAGGACATTCAGATAATTATATCCCTGCTAATCCAATGAGTACACCTAGTTCAATAGTACCCGAATGATAAAATACAGATGTCATGCCTAAGATAACTCTTATGAAAAATAAAATTTATTATATACTGGAAAATCCTAAAGACTTTATTACCTTTCACATCTTTGTTAATAATTAAAAAATATTTATTTATATTTAAATGTATTACAGATAATGCTCCTTTTTATTATAAGATCTTTCTGTCGACTTAATTAATAAGAAAGCAAATATAAAATAATATTCTAATTGATAAATTAATAAAAATTTAACTTCAAAACAACTGTTTTTAAAAATACAAATTCATAATTTTATTAAATTAAATATTAAATGTTTTTTTTTATTATAATAAAATATAAAAAGGTTAAAATTTTAAGGTATGTAACAATGGATAATCAGTAGGAAACAAAATTATTAATATTACGATCCTCAGAGACTATACGTAAATATCTTTAATTTTAAAGCTTTGGTTTGTCCTTGATATTATAAACATATTTTATGTCTTTTATTTTATTCAATAACAAGCTTACAGTTATTAAATTTTAAATATTATATTTAATTTTTAATTTAAAGATTAAGAGATAGTCCAAACCTTATTGAAAGATAAGGAATTATATTTTTTTATACTAAGGCGGTTACTATAAATTTATGTCCTTTTTTTTAATTTTATTTGCGTTTGTTTTGTTTGTTTTTGAGTGTAAATAAATTGTTTTATAAAACCAACGTAATGAACAAATAAAGTTAAGTTGATCTTTTTAATAATAATTATTAATAGTTCTTTATATGAAATAGTAATACTATTATTAGAAGATTTAATCTACAGCTTTTGTTTAAGTGGTAATATTTAATTTATTTAACAGTAGTTTAAAAAATATCAATTTAATTACTTTAATCTTATTTTAGATTTATTTTTATTTTTATTTCTTTAAATCCTTTAAAGTTAAACAAATAAATAAATTTTATATAATAAAAATTTTATAAAACTTATTTTATCTTAGTCTTGCTACATTAACATTACCTTGACTGTTAGTATTTGCTTCTGTTTTAATTTAAATTTGGTCCTGCTTAACCAGGTTTAAACACACTTGATTAACTACAAATTTCTAACTTAAAAATAGTTCCTTTAAATATAAACAATTATTAATTACTAAAGGTTTTATTATTGGATTATAGAGAACATTTAAAATAAAGTTTATATTTTTATTTATTTATTTACATTTATTGCTTTAGGATAAATAAATATATAAGTAACACTAACAGTATAACTATAATTATAAAAAAATACTTATAAAATATGTTATTTATGATGGTTATATTAAATGTTCTATTCATAAATAAAAATTTTATAGATTTTATATTTTACAATAAAGCATGATAATAATTAAACAAAAAATATTTTTAATTTGTTTATGCTATTTTACACTACAAAGATAGGCAAATTATTATAAACAATTATAAACAATTATAAAGCCGTAAGGCTGTAAAAAAATATAAAACAGATCTTTTACCTTTCTATGCCATTTTAAGATCCATTCCAAATAAGCTGACTTCCTAGCGGTTTATATAAATTCTACTATATGCTTGAAAGTCTATAAATATAAATAAGTACTTTTTAAAAAAGTAAAAATTTTTATTTCTATTTAGATAACAAGCAAGTAATATAAAACTTCATAGACTACACGTAGAAAGTTTGATCAAAATAGATTTTATGTCTTTTAAGCTTTTCTATAAAGGAAACAAATCAATATCATTTAAGATATAGTCAGTAAACAATTTTAAATACAAAACAAAGTATTTTTATCCATCCGCGCCGGGCTTCAATAAGAAAATAACAGAATTTTTATTGTTTTTAATTAAAAGGATAAAATTTTATTCAATTTCTTCATTACTTTTAAATAAAATCTGTGGGATACCTTAATTACTTGGTCCGGGCTTTAAATTTTACGCACTTTTTGTGTCTTAAGAATGTTTTGTGTTTTTTTTTCAAGATAAATATAAATTTATTTAGTATTAAAGGTTTAATTTTTTTATTGTATTTACTTTTTATATTATACTAAGGCGGTAAAATTCTAATTTATTAAAAATCAAAATTCTATTAGTAATGGCACTTTAGCTTTTATTTTTAAATAAATAATTTACATTAGTAATTCATTTAACCTCTTAAATTTAAAATGTAAATTTTAATTCTTAATTCTTATACTAATTATTTTATAATTTTTATTGTTTTGCGGAACGCTAACAAAGATTGCTGCGTAAAAACACACAAAAAATCAATAATAATAAAAATATCTAATATAAACCTCTTATTAAAATTTTTAAAACTTCTTAGATTACTATTTAAACAATGGTTGCTTACATTAGTTTAGCAGAGGGTCAAATTGAATATTATATTTATCTTTACCGCCGGCGGCGGATAAATTAAAATTATATCTTAGTTCTTCTACTGTAAAACTGTTTCTTTTACACTGATAATTTAATTATAAGTTAATATTTTTTTTAATTATAAGATTTTATTTTTGTTTTTTGTGAGGGTATAATCTTTACACTTAAAAATAAGAAATGCAAATAAAAATTCTATTTGAATAATACTTGCTTTAATTTTTACCAAAGCTTAAATTTTATTATAACATTCAATTATTTTAGAGGTGTAGCACGGTAAATAAAAATATTTTTAATTAAGGCGGTTTCTTAGGCGGTTATTTTTTATAAATATAAAAATTTTTACTAAAAATAATAAAAATTTTACCTATATTAGTAATAAATAGAAAATGTCTATTCTTACTGTAGATATTTTTAATCTAATATTGTTATAATTTTTTGTTCATATAAATCTTTAATCTCATTTTTTCTAATTATAATTTGTATTAATATTTAATTTGTGTGTATTTTTAATCACTTACATGCCGCCTTAGGATAAATTATTTTCTTATATTTAAAAATAAAAATTTAACTTAAACATTATAAATGTTATCCCACTAAACCGGGCCAGCTTAACCGCACACATAAATAACAGAGCAAATAAATTAAAAAGCTTGTCTATTATAAGAAATAGATTATATTGTTGTTTGAAAATGTGTATTTTTTAATAAATTTAATCTAAGTTTTTGTCAATTTTTTTAATAAACGGAATAAGAACAAATACTTACAAAGTTATTTAATATCTAGATATTTCTATTTAATATTGAGTAGATTCATTTTAATAGCGTTAAACATTTGTTTATGGTTAGGAGTTTTAGCTATGTTCGGTTCATTATTAATTTTATTAGTTTTACCTTTAACTGATTTATCTAGAATTAGAGGTAGTCAATTTAGACCTCTTATGAAATTAGCTTTTTGGTTCTTTGTTGTTGATTTTGTAATTTTATTATGAATTGGTTCTCAACACCCAGAAAGTCCTTATTTAGAAATTGGACAATTTTCTACTGCATTTTACTTTGCTTGGTTCTTAGTAATTGTACCTTTTATTGGTATAACTGAAAATACTTTAATGGATATAGCCACAGATAAATAGATAATTCTATAAATTAAATTTATTTATGGTATATTAAAATTAAAACTGTTTTTCAAACCGGAAAATTTAAAATAAAAATTTTAATAATTTAAAATAATTATACCCCCCTCCAACACCAAACTAACAGATTAAGTATAATAAAACTCCGGTTAAATTTTAAAAACAAAAATAAATCCTAATAAAAATACCTAAGGCGGTTATTATGAAAAACATAAAATTTTTATAAATATTTATAAACCATCCGCCGCCGGCGGTAAAATGTGTAATAGAGATTATAATTTATATACAAATATATAAAAATTGTAGAGTTTATTAAATTTTTTTCCTATAATTATTTAGATTTTTATTTTTGTGTGTTAGGGTGGGGGTTATACTGTTAAGATTCTTTTAAAGAAAAGGATTTATAAGAGATTTTTAATTAAAACAAACTATAAAAACAAACACAAACACACGGCAATACAAACAAAAATACCTTACTTTCTAAGTTAAATTATAAACAAAATATTTTTATAATATACAAATTAATAATGGTTGCAATTATTTAAGGTTAAACCCTTTCATAAAAAAAGGTAATGAGAGTTCAAATCTCTTCAATCATAATAACAAAACTAAAAATGAAAATTTTAACAATGATCAAAATAATAAACTTCAAAATAATAAATTTTTAAAAATTCATTATTAAAAGGAAGTATGAAAAAATATTTATATTTATATTTATATTTATACTTATATTTATATTTATATTTATATTTATATTTATATTTATATTTATTTAAAAATTTAGGTTACTAAAATATTTAGCCCCTGATTACTCTTAAAAGAAGTTATAATTTGTATTTCACCTCCCCCCCCTGACTGGAAATTTTATAAGTAAAATAAATTTAAAATAATAGCACATTTAGGTGAATAATACTTACAAATTTAAGCGTTTTAACAAATACAAATATAAAAATTATAGTATAAATATTCGCATAAAGAAAAATAAAATAGATATATAGATTAATAAAAATAACCAAATTAATATAAAAAACTGTATAGAAAATTTAATGTAATAATATTATAATATTTACATAAACAATTCCAACTAAAACAAATAAAATTATGAAAATATTTAATAATAAATAATCATTTTTAAATTTTAATCGAAGTTCTATTAATTTTTTAATTTTAGGAAAACGAGTTTCTAATTTTAAATAAGCAATTATAATATTACCATAAAAGACACTGATTATTGTTAATAAAGAAAGAAATATTTGTATAGATCCCGATATATGAACTAAAGCTAAGCTTTGCTCAATATTTAATGAAGAGATAAAATTGGATAATTCAGAAAATGAATCTAGAAAATTAGATGAACTACTCCCATCTCTACTTCCTTTATTTATTCAATCTATTATTTTATCCACAATATCTCTACCTTTATTTCCATTACTGACCAATTCCTCCATTTTATCTCCTATAATTGTAGTTTGCACTTCAGAATTTGAAGTATTATTTATTGTGTTTACAGTCTCATTTACTTGTGTAAAAGTCTTATTTACCTCATCTAAACTCGCTCTTATTTGACTATTTTCTGATAAAGATTTTATACTGTTGTCTTGTAAATCCGAAATTTTTGCATGTAATAATTCATTTCTATTATTAGCTTTATTTAATTGTTCTTGCAATTCTCTAGCTAATACTCCATTTATAGTATTATATACTCCCATAACAAAGGAGGTTAAAATCACTGTATGGAATAATTGTTTAGTATTAAAAATTTTTATTATAGTTATATTAAATAAATAAATTAAAGCAAATACAATTAAAAAAGGTAAAGAAATGTAGTATCGATTTGTAGTGTTTAAAAAGAGGGAGGGTAAATCTGCACTTAAACTCTCACGTATTCAATATAAATTTTTATAATTTACCAGCTAAGTATTTTATGTAGTATCGAAGTGTTGTGTTTAAAAAAAAGAGGGGGGGTAAATATTAATAAAAAGTATTATAATAACATAATACATAATATTAAGTAAGTTTAGTGGGGGTTATAGTTCTGATTATTTTTATTTAAATTATATTATTTATTTTTATTAATACTACCTTCTATTTCTGAACTAGGTTTACTATCTTCATATGAATATTTTCATTATTGATTTCAAGACTATGAATTGTTACTACTTCACTAACATTTTGTGAGGGAGTGGTAGATGTCACAGATCTATGAGTTATTCCAGTATTAATACTGTTCATTTCAATATCTTCAATTTCTTCAGGATAAGCATAAACTAAATTAGATACTCGATCAGCTCTCATCACTTCTTCAGCACCATCATCATCAAACATTCCATTATTAATTTAGCTACAGTTATTACAACTATATAAACTAAAAATGTCAAACCAAATCCTAGTAAATTTCTATCAACTGTTTCTTCTTCGATTATTTCAGTAACATCGATCAAATTAGAAATATAAGTGATATCTATTCCAAAATATAAACTAAATATTTTTAATAAAATATTAAATATTATAATAAATATAAAAATATATCGCTAAAATGCATTTAAATCAGTTATATGGTTATTTTGGCCGGAAACAAGAATTAATTGAAACTAGAAATATTAAACGAGATGAATTAACAGAATTTTTGAGTAATTATCTGGTGTTATCCATTATAGAAATAAATGATGAAATAATCACCATATTAATGAGTTGTAATTTAGATTTCGATATAATTAATACTCTTAATATGGATTACTCAGTAAATATAAGCTCTAATTTCAGAAAAGTTAAAAGTAATGTCGCCTTAGCCGCTGCTGTTACATCTTATTTAGTATAGAAATGATGAAATATAAAACTATGCCTGATTATGAAGTTTATTATACTGACACTGATTCTATATTTGTAAGTAAACCATTACCAGATGAATTAATTGGAGATGGGTTAGGACAAATTAAGATGAGTTAAAAGGTGGAGTAATAAGTCGAGGATATTTCTTAGGTATAAAAAAATATTGTTATATTGTTAGCGGTGAAACCAAAAGTGTATTTTCTGGAGTAAAACGTAATAGTTTAACTATAACTGAAATTGAATCAATTTTACATGGTGATGTAATTATTAAAGAAATACCTATAAGATTTTATAAACATTTTAACGATCTAAGTATTAATATTAATCAAACATCTGTATCAATTAAAGATACCAATGATAAAGAAATAATAAATAATAGATATATTCCTATAAAAATCTCTGATAATATATCTATTTTGAGTTTATTATACGAAACAAAATTGTTTAAACGTATTAAGAAATTATTAAATAAATATTTTAAATTTCAGGATTATTAAAATACAAATAATAAGAACTATAACCCCCCCTACATTTAGAATGTCCCAAACTAAACCGACTTAATATTATGTATTATGATATTAATACTAGGTCCATCTAATTATAATATAATTTTTTATTAATATTTAAACCCCCTTTTTTTTATATCACCACACTCTCTTTCTACATTTCTTAAATATATCAAATTTTTAAATTTTTTTATATTTAGAGATATTTTATGATAAAAGCCGGTTCGGCGGCTCCGCAAATTTAAAAGAAAAAAGTAAATTGTAAATTAAACTTAATTAAACGGCTTCGTTTTAAATTTAAACAAAAGTAAATAAAAAGTTTTTTATGTAATCCTAAAATTTATTTTTTAAAGTAATAGATTATTATTATAAAATTTATAAATTTTTCAGCGTTGTAGTTTATAACTCTACCGTTAATACGAGCTCTTCCAGATTCGAACTGGGATCTTCCTAAATGACAATTAGGTATTTTACCTATTAAACTAAGGGCTCTAAATTTAATTCTATAAAAATATAAGAAATTACAATAGAATAAAATAAACAGAATTAAAAACTTGTTACTTTTAAATTTTTATAATTAATTATATTCTTTTTTATATTAACTAAACAAAATTTATTAATTGAATTTATAAAGGGCTTACCAATAAAACCACACAAATTTATTTTTATTTAAGGGTTAAGTTAACTTTTTTGTTGTGTGTTTACCGCCTTACGGATTGTTTGTGTGTGTGTTTTTTTTGTTATGTTTGTGTAGGTTTATATGTGACAAGAGCGAGGTGATTCGAACACCTACCAATGATTTTGGAGATCGCCATACTAACCGTTAATACTACGCTCTTTATATTTTCTAATTTATACTTTCTAATTTATAATTTATAGTTTATAATTTATAATTTATATTTTATTTTTCTTTACTTTTATAATAGATTACATGAATTATTTGTAATTCTAAATTTATGAATTTTAATTTTTATATAAATAAAATTTTTATTGAATTATAAATAATTTTACTTTTTAAGAAATAATTTTTATTATAAATTATAAATTTTCTTTTAACCAAAAACAACAAAACAAAACAAACACACAAAACAAAACGGTGGTTTGTTTGTTTGGTAAATTTAAAATATTTAAGGGTGGGGGGGTATATAAGTTTATTTAAATTATAATTAAATAAATTAAAAATAAATTAAATAATACGAGGATTAAATTAAATTATGCTTTATTACTTAATTTAGTTATATACATTCTGATTACTTGTTGGAAAGTAAATAAAGGTAATACATATTTACTAAATAAATAAATTAAAGCAAATAAAGTTAAAAAAGAAAAAGATAATTGATTTAAAAAATAAAAAGGAATTAATTGAGGCATTGTGATATTTAAATATTAAGGTTCTCCTTTAATTAAAGTACGAGAACTGTCTCTGCTATTTTATTAAAATTGTAAAATTTAAACAAAAAGCAAATAAAAAGATAAATCTTTTAGAAAAATGAGACATTGAAGGTATTAAAATTAAAGATTATTGTAATTATAAATCTTTAAATTATAAGAATTGTATAAGGTTTATAAATTTAGTTTTATTATTATTGTTATTGTTATTGTTATTTTTATTATTTTTTATATAATTTTTAATCTTTTTGAGCTTCAGTTAACCTATAAATATAATATATTTCATCTTATTTTATTCTTATCTTGTTATCTTTTTATCTTATTTTTTTATGTAGCATAAAAAGATAATGATACTTTGAATTAAGATGTAATCATTATAATATAAAGTTTTATTTTTTATTATTTGTATTTTGGTGTTATCTTCAGCTGTTTAGAGTTTAAACTTTAACAAAAGAAACTATTTATAACAAAACAAAAATAAGTTTTTTTTATAAAAATAAAAAATAAAAATCATCCTTTCTAAATTATAACTTATAATTTATAATTTAAAAAGTATAAATAGAAATTTGAATTTTTATTTATTTTGTGTTTTACATAGAATCTACTCAGGCTAAGTAATCTTGTACAGATACTGCTTCTACTACAATGGGCATAACTTTTTATTTTGTATTTTGTATTTTGTATTTTGTTGCCCGGCGTCCTACAAAACTATATTTAGAATAAGTATTAAAAATACAAATAATCTAAAGCCGATAAGTTTCTAAGAGAAATTATAATTAAGTTTCAAACTAATTTTTTCAAGGAAGCTAAAGTATAAAAAGTTATTTTGTTTTTATTTTTCTCCGCCGGCGGCGGCCATAAATTTTAATCTTCGCTCATTTTTACCTTTTCTATTTAATTTTTTTAATCTAAAATAGCTTTTATAATAAATTTGTTAAGAAATTAGAATTAATTTTTATTAGCTTATTAGTCTCAGATGTAACTTGTTATCTTTTATTATTTAAAATAAAAATATTTATTAAATGTCGGTTAATATCCTCTATATATAGTTGTTCATGTATAGTTAAAACATATAAAATTAAATAAATAATAGCATTATGATCTTCTTTATTTAAAAACATTTGTACTATTTTATTTTAAATTTTATAAAGCTTTTTAAAGATTTAATCTTGTATATATAGTGTTAAGGCGTTCCATGAGTTATTCACTATATTTATTTATATTAGAGGTTATTTTAATAAAGGGTTTGTTTTGTGGCTTTAAAGTTTTGTATAATAACAGATTTTATATTTTAATAAAATATAATTAGCCCCCTTATAAAAGAACTATAAACTAAAATTTACTATTCTCTTTACGAAAGTAAAAATTTAAAAGATATGTAGTAATACAATAAAATTTAATTTTAAACTCTCTCATCTAAATGAAATAAGAATTAATATTTTATATAGGAGGTTAATAATTTGTTTTTACATTCACATAAAATAGTTTTAATTTATTCTTTAACTTAGAAAATTAATGTTTAGATTATATTCTATTTTTTTAGATTTTTCTTCTAAGTTCATTAGAGATTTTTAATTTAGTAATAATTTAAGTAAACAATCTGTTACTATTCTCGGCTTAATTTTGTAGCAGCCGCTGTGTCTAAGCTAAATAATAAGTAAAAATGACATTTCTTTCGAAATGGAAGGACTATTTCTTTACTAATCAATTAGTTATGTAACGTGTAGTCTCTGAGGCTTATACTGTTTATATTTTTTGTGGTTACAGCTTAAAGGTTACTTTGTACTTTCACTTTCACAGATCAAAGATAAAAATATTTTAGTTTAGTATTTTATTTGCCTGCTAGTTACCTAAAGAATGGGTGTTAGGACGGTTAGCCTTTTTATTCTTTTTATTTTATTTTATTTTATTTTATTTTATTTTTACGGGTTCTAGCATATAGTTACATTTTAGTTTAATTAATTAAACTGGACCTATGCCTAAATTGATCCATGTCATACTCCACATATTTCTGAACATTGCGTCTCTACGTTTATTTAATGTAATTGATAAATCTTTATAGTAGTAAAAGAAAATCTGTTATTATCTAATTATTTATAAGAAAAATAATAGTTTTTATATCTTTTACCTTCTTTTAAATGAAGATATAAAGCTTTTATATCTAATTTTATATTTAAAGTATTAAAGTATTTAATTGTATCTGTAATACTTTAAAATGATTTATCTGGCGCAGCCAAATTTTCTCTTTTTACTAATATAGGTTTATTTTTTCTATTCACTTTTAATAAATCTAAGTCTGTATCCACTTTTAATTTTTTATATTCATCAATAATTAAACCTACTTCTTCAAAATTATCAGGTAAAATTTTCTCTGAGTATTTACATAAGAAAATATGAAACACTTTTTGATTTTTTATATATTTAGTAAGAGTTTGTCTTTTAATGGTTAAACCTAATTCTCTTAAATATTCAATACAAGATGTTAATGAATCAAATTTTAAAGTTCTGGCTCCGCCACCAATATAATCTTAATTTACAAAGGTATTTCCTTCTTTAATTTCTAAATCTACTGAAATACTTCTACGATTTCCTAATGTATACATATCTTTATTTCTTTTTGCATCATATCTACTAATTTATCTACCAAAAGATTGCTTGTTAAAGCAGTAGGTATAGGATAACTTAATAGTAAAAATTTATTAAGATATTTGATTTTAGAATCTACATAATTTTTACTAGTTATAGTGTGTATTTTTAATACTCTTTTTAATTCAATATTTGATTTAGCATGAGAATAAAGAGTACTACAAATGAAATCATAAACATATACAGGTAAACCTTTTAAAGATCCTGCATTAACAACTCTTAATGTCTTTAAGTTAAATTCTTTATTTAATAAATAATACTGTTCTAATATTAAAGCGTCTTGATTACTAAATATATTACTATCTAATTTAAATATTATTAATTTAAAAGCTTCTAGACCCTCTTTATGAAGTAAAGGTAAAATTTTCCTGTGTAAAGGTAAATCTCCTTTAAAATAGTAATCCATTCTACCTCTTAATAAGTTAGATGAACCTACGTATTTCAGGCCTGTATTTTTATGTATAAAGATGTATACACCAGAAAAACTTTTATATTTAGATTTACCTGTTAATTCAGCTAAAAGTGTATTTTTTGGTGTAGAGATAGGAAGATCAAATTCAACACCTTTAACTTTTAATAATTTTTCTAATTTAGAGTCAGTAACTGATAAATTTTGATTTAATAATATTTTATTGATAATTGATGAAGTAGTAGGTTTTCACTATTGATATGCTCCAACGCTAAAAATGGTTTTATATTTGCCAAAGGTCTAATTGAACTAAAAGATCTAGTTGAACTAAAAAATCTTGTGAAATATATAGCCGCTATAGAACCTAATCCAATACGTTTATCAAATATGAAGTGAGTATTAAAAACACTTTTACTTCTACTAATTGTATCATGCAAATACTACAAAAGTCTTTCGTATGAAAGACCAGTGCTTTATTTGTTTTATACTAAGATTTTATTTTTACATTAAAATAAGTTTAGCAAACTATTGTAGAAATCCCTAAATATAATTAACGAATTAATATATATCTATTTAACAAAATATATGAATACTTATATATTTCTGCACCTTTTTAGGTGGGGCCTGACTATATCTTAAGCATTATTAACACTAATAATACCAATCACCGTCTAGTCGATGAACTGCATACCAAATATTTTATACTTGGCACTTGGCTGCGGATTGCCCATTGAATGATAAATCTTGATTTTACCGTACCACGAGTCATTACCTGTGCCATAAGTTATGTTACCATACTTACTTGGTTAAGATTCCTTTAGGGGTTTCCCGCAATTTGATGATTTATAACCGTAGGTTCACTACAGTTTTGGCCATTGTTCTATAAGACCATAGAATGTTCCAGTTCTTTCTGCTAAAATTGAAGATTGATTTAATCTACCTGGTACAGCATCTAATTTTAAACCTAATGAAGGTACAGCAAAAGAATGAATAACATCCGCACCTGTAATAATTAATCTAATGTGACAATCTACAGGAATAATAACTTTATTATCTACTTCTAATAATCTGAATTGTCCTAATTCTAAATCAGAATCAGGTATCATATAAGAATCAAATTCTATAGAATCTCCGTTTTCAGTAACATAATCAGAATATTCATAACTTCAATATCATTGATGACCGACCACTTTTATAGTTATTGTGGGAGATATTACTTCATCTAATAAATATAATAATCTGAAACTAGGGAAAGCAATAGCAATTAATACTAATGCTGGTGTAATAGTCCAGATAAGTTCAATTAAAGTCGCTCACTTTTTAATTATTAGTGATTTGTACTATATCTTATACTATTAAAGGAAATAGAGCATTCCTTAGTGTTATAGTTTTTTCACGTATAGTCGATGAGGATTAGAGATTTTTATTCGTTTTATTCCTGCTGATTATTCTTTATCTTACTTTAAGATTTTAACTTTAACTCCTGATTTATTTTTAGAAGCTCTCTAAGAAAATAGATAAGTGATTATTTGTGTTTTAAAGTACTTAAAGGTAATAGAATTTCCAGCATATAGTGAAAAATTACATGCATTTATATTCAGTTTTAATAAATTAAAATTACTTTAACGGATTAAAATATGGAGCAAAAAATAGCAATTTAAAAATAAACACACAAAATAAATAAATTTATATTTTATAATAGTATTTAGTTACTCAATAATATGTTAGTTATTTTGTAATTTAAAGTAAAAAATTTAAACTTATTTTTTATATCTTAATTTGTACTATGCAAAACTTTTAATTCTTTTCCTGCTTATTTTACAGAAGAAAATAGTTTTATTAAAATAATAAGATTAAAAATAATAATATTAAAAAGAATTTATTTTGTTGTGTTTTGTATATAGAAACAAAGTGTTACCTTTTGCAATATAATTTCCTTGTTAACTTTAAGTGTAATTTTTAATTCTAGTGTGGCTTTAAAAATAAATACTTTTAGGTTAAAGTATGATTCTTTTCTATTTTTATTTAGGCGGTGCCTAATAATTTATCTTTAAATTTTACACTGTTTAAAGTTTTATTTAAAAATACACAGTTAAACAAAATATAAACTCCTTTAAATTTGTACTTATTTTAGCTTTATTTTTATTGTAGAATTTGTATCTTATATAAACAGTTTTAATTTTATAATAGAACAGCTTCGCCATTTAAAATGTGTGTTTAAAAATTAAAATTAATTTAACTGAGATATCACATATTTATCAAATATTTACCTAAGGCGCGTTGTAATATTTAAACAAATTTTTATTAAAAAATATAAAACTTAAAATTATTTTAAACTTTAGATATGTAAAATGAATTAAAAAAATTTCAGAAACATCTACTTAAACTTATGGAGATATAAAAATTACCATTTTGTTTGTTAATTTATCTATAAATACTAGAATTAGATCTTATAGATTTTTAATTCTTAATAGAAGATAGCCGGATCCTGCTATTTTATGTTTAAAATTTAACAAATTTTATATTTTAATTTAAGCTAGCCGTTTTAATATTGTTAATTATTAAGTTTGTTTTGTTTTTTTAAGAATGTATATGCATGTAGGCACTTTAAAGTACCATGATTTAAATATTTATGAACAATAGGAGAATTATTAGAATTATAGTAATACATTACTGAACCTAAAACTCAAAATACACCTACACATATTACAATTAAATAGAAGAATAGAGTATTATGTAATTCTATAATACCTGTAAAACCAGGTGCAGCACTATCTTGGAAACCAATTAATCATTGTTCAGGTGCATCATTAAAAATAGTATTTAAAATAGAAATATTATTTAACATTATCAAAAATATAAAATTTTGTCTCTCTTAGTTTACTGTATTTTATTAAATTAAAATATCTATATAAAAATATACAGAATTTTAAATATAAAATATTTAACACTTTTTTAAATTTAATTCAGTATTCGCCTTAGCGATTTAAATTAAAAGTTTTACGGAGTATATTTGTGTTGAATATAATTTGTCGTAACAAGCATCCTAAGATTCGGCTTAAGCAATAGTAGAATTATTTAAATTTAAAATATAAACTTAACTAATTATTTTTATAGTAAAATTTGTTTAAAAAGCAATTAACTTAAATTAAACAAATTTAAATTTCTTACAAATTAGGACGGTTTTGCCTTAAAGTTTGTAATTATTGATATTACATTTTATTAGTGTAATAAAAAGGTATTTTGAATTTATTTATCCACCTATTAATTAATTTTAAATATAAAAATATAATTTAAAATAATAGGTTACTTAAATTCTCTTTTAAGGAACTAAAATTAAAAGAGCATTCTTTTTAAAAAGTACAAACTAAAGCTAAAAAACAGATATTAAAAAACTAAATATCTATAAACACAAAATAACAAATATAATAGAATATTTTTATAATAAATAAAAATAAAAAAAACAAAACAATATTTATTGTAAAATTAATTTAAAAAAATAAAAACTAATTTATTTAATAAGATAAAATTTTTTTATAAAAAAATAAATCTTTAAAATATAAATATTTAAAATTAGTACTTAAATTAAAGAAATCAGTCCTCGTTATTATAAATTTTAATTTTATCTGATTTAAAAATCAAGATTAAAAAAATTAAAACAAAAATTAAATTAAAAAAGATAAAAATATTAAATATTATTAAACTTTAAAATATAATTAATTGTCGCTTCAGCGAGTCCGCTAAATTAAAAGGGATAATACTATTTTTAGTAGCAACAAAATAATTAGTATATTTAATAAAAATGTGAATTAATTCAAATATAAATATAAGTAATATAATTATAAATTCTCCATTAGAACAATTTGAAGTTAGTAATTTAATAAGTTTAAATGCACCTATATTTGGTTATTTAAATTTAAGTTTAAGTAATTTAGGTTTATACTCCTTATTAGTATTATTTTTAATTATAGGATTACATTATATGGGGAATAATGATTCAAAAATTTTACCTTCAAAATGGTCTATTGGATTAGAAAGTATTTTTACAACTATAAATTCAATGGTTAGAGAACAATTAGGAAAAGAAATTTATTTACCTTTTATATATGCTTTATTTTTTTTTATATTAATAGCTAATTTATTAGGTAATATTCCTTATAGTTATTCAGTTACTACTTCTATAATAGTAACAATTGGTCTTTCTTTTACTATTCTTACTGGTGTTACAATTTTAGGTTTGTATATACATAAATTACATTTTTTCTCATATTTTGTACCTTCTGGTACTCCTTTAGCTTTAGTACCTTTATTAGTATTAATTGAAACAGTGTCTTATTTAGCTAGAGCATTATCTTTAGGTATAAGATTATTTGCTAATATGGTAGCTGGGCATTCTTTATTAAAAATATTGTCTACTTTCTTATATCAAATGTTTAATAGTAGCTTAATTATCGCTATATTTACTTTAATACCTTTTGCTTTCTTCTTAGCATTATGTGGATTAGAAGTAGCCGTATCTATAATTCAAGCTTATGTGTTTGTATTATTAGTAATCTCTTATATTAAAGATGCTATTTATTTACACTAATATATAATATTTTTTTTTCTTTATTAAATTTACCCCCTTATACAAAAACATTTATAAAAAACATTTAACACTTAATATTTAACTTTTAAATAATACCAAAATCAAATATAAAACAAACACAAATTTGTGTTAGCGCCTTATGGATTTATTTCTATTAAAAAATAGATTATAAGTAATCCTTTAATCTTATATAAAATAATATCTTCACTCCGCCCCAGCTTTAATTTTAATTCAAATTCTTTAATAAAATGTGGTTTAATTTTTATAGAGTAATTTTTATTGTGTTATTTCTTTAATTATTTAATAGTTTAAAAATTTAATAGTCTAAGTTTTAACTAACAACAAAATCTAAAATTAATTAAGCAATGGCAAATCGCAATAAATAGTTTAAATTATTATTAAACAACATACAATTTTTATATTGTAAGTAAACACTAGTCTAATAAAATTGAATTGTTATAATTTAATTATTGTTGTTTTTTTTAATTTAATTTAATAAATTTTAATAATTATAAATAATAACTATTAAAACAGAATTTATATTCTTATATTTTTATATTAAATTTTTATATTTTTATAAATTTATTTGTAATTTATTAATAAAAATAAAAATAAAAGAGAGTTATTATATAATTAATTTTATTTCTAAGTTTATAATAATCTTTTTATTTAAAAATAAGGGGGAATCTGATAACGGTAATCAGTTGTATTTGCACTACAAATATGATAGTTCGAATCTATCTTTCTCCAATAATTATTAAAATTAAAATTAAAGGATAGAAATTTTATAAAATAAATAAAAACAAAATTATAAAATTTAATAATTAATAAGCCTCGGTTGCTTAGTGGTCAAAGCGCTATTTTGAAGCTGTAGATATGTGAGTTCAATTCTCTCCCGGGGCATAAACAACTTAAAAAGTAAATAAACAGTACAAAGTGAAACCAAAATTAAATTTAACCGTTTATTATAAAATTCTAATTGCCCCTTTTCTAATTTATTTATTATATTTATATTTATATTTATAATTATAGTTATATATATTTTTTTATACAGAATTATAATTTTTTATTTTTTAATTTAAATTATAAAGTTTTAAGCCGGAATAGTTTAATTGGTAAAACGAATTCCTTGTAAGATTTAAATATTGGTTCAATTCCATTTTTCGGCAAATAATAATAAAATAATAATAATAATTTTAAATTTTGTTTTTATTTTTATATTCTATTTTGAGTTGTAGTTTAATTTGGAAAAACACCATTTTTTGGTAATGGATTTAATATCAGTTCAAGTCTGGTCAACTCAGTAAACCCACAATCTATTTTAGTAAAAAATACAAACTTTACAGAGTATAATTATACAATTATAAAAAGCAGGTAATAATCAAAACCAAATAGTAAATTAAATTTTTATTTTGTATTTTTCTCCGCCGGCGGCGGCCATAATTAATAAAACTTATTTAATTTTATCTGATCGGTAGCATACACACAAACTTAATTAAATTTCATTTTTACATTTAAACTAATTGGTTGTAAAAAGCTAAATAAACAAAAATAGGCGGAGCCTTTCAAAACAAAATTATAAAAATAATATTAGTTTACATAAGGAAGCAGAACTCGAGTGGTTGAGTGTCTCCCTTTTAAGGAGAAAGTCCTGGTTCAAGTCCAGGTGCTTTCATAAAATTTAAATTTCAAATTTAAGTGATAACAAATTAATAGTTAAAAATATAAAAAATAAATATAATAAAATTCTTTACATTTAATCTATTTTTTCTCTTTATTACTTTTTATAATAAATAAAAATAATCTCATTAATTTTTAGTATCTTTACTTTGGTTATATTTATTAATTTGGTTTGATAGGCTGGAAATAAAATGATAAAATTATAATTTATAAATAATAAATATTTTAGTACTATTTAATTTTTAAAAGAGATTTCTTTTTATATTTTAAATAAATCTAAAAATATAAGGGCAGGTGATCCGATTGGTAATGGTGGTTATCTGTAAAATAATTGGTTTAACACCGTAAAAGGTTCGATTCCTTTACTGCTCAAAAACAAAAATAAAAATAAAATTTTAAGTTTTTATTTAAATATTATAATTATAATTTTATCTAACCAAACCGCCAGAATAACTGCTGTAAACATTTAAATTTACAATCTTTATTTTTAAAAATATTATTGTAAATTTTATAATAAAAATAAAGAGGTTTAAATTACAAATTTATATATAGTTATTTTTGAGAGGTTTTATACTTTTTTTATTTAGAGTTTTTTGTGTTTAAGCCGTTTTTATCTTTAAAAATTTATTTTTGTGTTTAATTTTAATTTAGAAGATAAACCTTGGTTTATTTAACTTCTGTTAATCAGTTTAAACAATAAAGGTTTGTCTAAGCCCCGGCTTTAATGAATAGAAATTTTCACTAAAGATGAACCGGCTACAAAGTTATTAATTTTTACTTTTTATTCCCTCTTTAGGTGTTTGCCACTCTAAATTGAATTGTAGTTTTCTTTATAATAAATTTATATAAAATATCTTTTTTTATAAATTAATATAACTAGATAAAATAGAAATAAAACATCTGAATTTCTTCAAAATTAAGCCTCATTTCTTTAAAAATACGTAGAAGATAAAAACAAACCTTTATTAAAGCAAACAACACAAAACTTCTGGTAAATTTAAAATATAAAAAATCTTAAATTTAAAAAACTTTAATTCATAGTTAAGCTTAACCCGGAATTACTTTTATTTAACTACCTCTTAAAGAATATTAAAAATACGAGTTAAAACAATTAGATAATAAAATAAAAGATAAAGAATAATAATTCTAATGAAATAAAAATTCTTAATAATTCAAAGTTGAGTAGTTTTAGATGAGATTATAAATTTAAATATAAGATAGAAACTTTAAATATAAAGAAAATATAGAATAAAAATAAACTAACTTTTGTTTGTTGTTACTGTATTAACTATTTTATTTTTATCTTCAAAAAAATTAAAATGAATTATATTATACCCCTCTATATTACCTTTTATTTCTCATATATCATATTAAAATTTTTCTTTAGTAGCACGGCTTTGCCTTAATAAATAAGTATAAACATACTAAAAAAAATATAAACAAATAAACTTATTTTTTGACCGCCGGGGCGGTTTTTGTAAATCGTTTACCCAAATTTAAATTAGATTGATAGAGCTCTTCTTTATTTATTGTGAAACAATCTAAAAATACATTAATTTATATGTGCATTTAAAATAGTGTATTTTTTGTTTATAAATATTTATTGTTTTATTTTTATCCCTGTGTATCAGTTAAACCTATTTTTATACACTTATTGTTTTTTATAAAGTACAAATTTGTAAAATTTATAGTTTTATTACTATAAAATACTAATAAAAACAAAATTCTTTTATAACTTAAATTATATCTTTTTTTGTCCGGCCTTATGTAGTGTTTAGGGTTTAAATTTAAAATTAATAATTTTGTATGATGTTTTATTCTTATATTGTTTCTGTATCATTATGCTTTGTATTTTTCTCCGCCGGCGGCGGCCATAATATTTATTTTTATACTACACATTTAATAGTAAATATTTATTTAAATAACCAGCTAGGAAAAATATTATAATTCTAAAATAATACTATATCATAGCCGTTTTATAAATTTAAACTTTAAAGTATAAATGATAACTATAATAAAGCTTTATTTAAATTGTGTGTTGTAATAATTTGTTATTATATTAAATAATTCATACTAAATTATTAATTTTTAGTTTGTAGTGTAAATGGTTATTTTTATATTTAACTAACCTATCCAAAAACAAAACAAAACACTAAATATAATTATTTAATAATAATAAAAATAAAATTTAATTCTTTGCCTCTTTTTAAGTAGTTGCTTCGCTTAAACGGGTCCGCGCACACCACTTTTAATTTCTGTTAAGTAAATTAAATAAAAAAGAGATAATTTATAATTTATATTAAATATTTTTAATACTAAATTTAAAAATTATATTTAGCTAAAATAGTAATAATAAACTTATTTAGAATATACAAATATAATATCTCTTTATATTTTATTAAATTAGTTTTTTTAAACCAAATATAAATTTTATACTAACTAAAAATAAAGAAACACAAAAATAAAAAACTAAAATAAAAATAAAAAAACAAAAACATATAAGGATATAGATAAAAAATTTTAATTTTTAAAATTTAAAATTCTCGTTATCATCTAAGCAACCAAATTTACGAATAGAATATATGTATGCACTTAAACCTTTTTATTTTCAGTTATATTATAAATAAATATAAATTTATTTATAAAATATAATTTAAATATATAATAACCTTTAATTGGTGGCTATTTGAAAATAAAATAACAAACATTAGTATAAAATAATTAAAAAACAAAAATGATTAATCAAGTAATTAATAGAAATCTATTTCAAACCTTTCCTTGTAATGGAAATAATCTTATACTTATAAAAAGTAGAGTGCCTTTTAATTTAGGTAATAATAAAATTAATAATAATTTAGATATAAAACTGTTTTATACCTCTGTTATTTTAAATATGGAGAATTCAAATAATGATAAAGGAATAAATAAGGATTTAGACAAAGATATTGTGCTTAGCGATTCAAATGTATCTAAATTAAGATCAAACCTGGAAGAACTACACAAAATTAACTCTGATAATAAAAAAGAATGGTGAGAGTCAGTTTCTAATGGTGAAGTGAGTACAATTGAAGAAGCTTTTTATAATAACAAAGCAATTGTTTCTAATAATAAAGAAAATATTGAATTTCTTTTCAACATGGTTAGTGTTTTAAGTAATTTAAGTGGAAAAGAAAAAATGGAAATAAAGAAAATAATAAATGGTAAAGGTGTAATTGAAAGTATAAATATCTTATCTAATGATCCCGAATATAAAAATTTTTTATTTTCAAATAAAGGAAATAAAACAATTTTAACTGAATTAATTCACAAAAGCAAAGAATCTGAGGTAAAAGTAATTGAATTCACTCAGGAAGTGCTTGAGATTGGAAATAGCGTAGAAAAATTACACAAATTTCAGTCTAAATTTGAAAAAGGTTTAGATGACAGTGTCCGAATGTTAAATTTTTAATAGACAATCAAAAAAAAACAAACTTAAATTATTAGTATCAGCTGGTTGTGTAATAACTCCAGTATTTTGATATAGAGGTTTATTATCTGCTTTTACTAAAAATATGTTTCCTCCTATACCTAAGACCTTAAATACTAAGACTATAATAACAATTTAAACAGTAGAAATTTAAAACTTAAAATTTGTAATAGAGTAGCTTTACCAGCTTTAGCTGGCTATTATTTATATATGCATAATAATCATAAAGCTTTTACACCTTTATCTACAAAATTAACATTTGGTGGTTTAACTAGTCCCACCCCCGTAAATATGTTAATTAAAAATAAAAGTAATAATGAAAATAAAAATCCAAATCAAAATAAAAATAGTTTTAAATTTATAATTTTATTTATAATAGTTATATTAAGTATTATTTTTATATTTTTTATATTTCATTTTTTTAATTACTTTACATTAACTAATTTATTTTCAATGGTTTCTTTTTGGATAAAATATTTTTTATTAATATGGTTTATAGGCTGGTGGTTACACCATGTTTTAGAATTTGATTTATTTTTAGTTTTATCAATAAACAGTAATTATATTACTATATCTAAATTTTATCCTCAATTTTTACTAAATTGAATAAAAAGAATAAAAAGTAATAGTAAAATTTCTAATACAGGAAAAATTTGGTATATAAATACCTATTTAAGATTAATATTATTTTATTCTGTTTTATTATTTTTATATATTTTATTGTTTATATTTTTTTTATAGTTTTATCTTAGTTAATTTTACTTTATTTAAATTTAAATTTTTAAATTAGTATTGAATATTAAAACCAAATATTTACCCCCTCCCAAACAAAATATTATTTTTAAAAAAGAGGTTAAAAATAGTTTTAATTGAATAGGGGTCTTATTTTTAAAATTTTTAAATGTAAATTTCACATTTTACTTAAACCTTTAACTTTAATGAGAAGTGTATTTTTTAAATTTAATAGATATTACTCTTATTTTCACTAAAAAAAATTAATTAATTAAAAATATAAAAGGATATAGATAAAAAATTTTAATTTTTAAAATTTAAAATTCTCATTATCATCTAAGCAACTAATTTTACAAATAGAATATTTGTATGCATTTAAACTTTTTTATTTTCAGTTATATTATGAATAAATATAAATTTATTTATAAAATATAATTTAAATATATAATAACCTTTAATTGGTGGCTATTTGAAAATAAAATAACAAACATTAGTATAAAATAAACATTAAAAATATAAATGATTAATCAAGTAATTAATAGAAATCAATTTCAATCATTTCCTTATCATTTAGTAGATCCTTCACCTTGGCCTATTTTAGTGAGTTTTTCATTATTAAGTTTTACTGTAGGAGCTGTAGTATATATGCAAGGTTATCCTTATGGTAATTACTTAATCAGTTTAGGTTTCCATATAACATTATTTGCTATGATATTATGATTCCGAGATATTATAACAGAAGGAACATTTCTTGGTAACCATACTATAGAAGTTCAAAAAGGATTAACTCTAGGAATTGTATTATTTATAATTAGTGAAGTTTTTGCTTTTTTAAGTGTATTCTGAGCTTTTTTTCATTCTAGTTTAAGTCCTGCAATTGAATTAGGAGGAGTATGACCACCACAAGGAATAACACCTTTAGATCCCTTTGCAATACCTTTATTAAATACTATATTACTATTATCATCTGGTGTTTGCCAGAAATGTGATTTATTTGAAATTCTTTTATTAACCAGTAATATATTACCTTTTAATTTACCGAGAGTATCTTCTTTAAAAAGAATAGGTTGTCATAATATAGATATATTAAGTATATTAATAGGATCTTTATTAGGTAAAGGAACTATGGAAAGAGATGGTAATGGTTCACGTTTTACTTTTTATCAACAAATAAATAATGGAGAATATTTATTATGATTACATCAAAAAATAAGTACTCTTGGTTATAGTAACAGTGAATTACCTGAAATAAATATAATTAAAGAAATAAATGGTAAAATATCTTATAAATACAAATTTAAAACTTATACCTATAGTTCCTTTAATTGAATATATGATGATTTTTATCCTAACAATAGAAAAATTATACCTACAAATATAGATAAATATTTAAGCCCTATAGCTTTATCTTATTGAATAATGGCAGATGCTAGTTTATATAAAAATAGAGGTTTAAAATTTAATAGTAACCATTTTACACTTAAAGAAATAAAAATATTATCTTCTGTACTTGAAAAAAAATATACTATTAATACTTCTATTTATAAAACGGGTATTATTAATCAATATAGTTTATATATTCCTAAATCTAATTTAGATCTTTTAAGAAAAATAATTAAACCATATATTCATCCTACTATGATTTATAAAATTATTTTGATTTAATACTTAGGCCTCTAATTTAAATATTTGTTATTATTATTTCTTATATTCTTTTTATATTAACACAACTTGTAAGTTTATTAATAAAATTTTAGTTTTATATTTATAATTCTAATTTATATACTTTAGCCTAAATGTAAACACTTTCAGCCCTTTAGATACAAATTAAACCCACAAAAAATTTATCATATATCTTTACAATATTAATATAAAAATTAATACAAATTTAGGTAATAGTTCTTTATTAAATTTATAGACAAATTTATACCTAAAGGTTTAGGTAACTGAAATAAATTTTATTAAACATTATATATAAAATATTAAACATTAAAAATTAAAAATTAAAACTTTTAAGGGAATATAAAATATAAAATAATATAATAGATATTAACTACTGGCCTAATAAAATAATTTAACAAAGAATTAACAAATAAATTGCATAGTCCTAGACATAAAATAAAAAGAATAAAATTTAAAAATAAAAAAATAAAAAATATTTTATTCTAATAAAAAAAAAATCTAGCTTTTATTAAGAAAGGAGATAGTTACAATTATAATTATCTTGGCGACATTGATGAAAACGGTTAACGAAATACATCTAATTTTAAGACCGTCGGTTATTAACACAAAATGATCGCTACAGACTGGTTCATCGATGGGTACTTTAAACAAAATAAAAGTGCTTAATGTACAGTCGAAATCTCAAATAGAACACAATTTCTATTTCAAAGGTTTTATAAAATTTTTCAATATTAGTAGCAATACTATTTTTACTTTGTTTGCCGCCGCCGGCGGAGAGTTTAAATTTGAAAGAGATATATTTATATAAAATACAAGAGTTATATTTTTAGATGTTTAATTTATTATTTTTTAATTTATTTTACTTTATATAACTGGAGATTTGGCATTTGTAACATATGGTCATCATGCTTTAATACAAGGAGATAGAAGAGGAGCAATATTAGGAACCTTATTAACTATAATATTTGCAATATTATTTACTGGTTTACAATATTATGAATATTCTACTGCAGGATTTACAATAACAGATTCTGTATATGGTACAGTATTTTATGCCTCAACTGGTTTACATGGAATACATGTAATAATAGGAACAATATTTATTTTAGTTGGATTTATTAGATTAGTTAATTATCATTTAACAGATACTCATCATCAAGGACATGAAGCCGCTATTTTATATTGGCACATAAATTTATAATAAAACATATAACACTCGCCCTTTAATTATGTAAATAGTTAAATCGGATTTCACTTTATGCTGAAAAATCTTATATTTTGAATACTATAATAACAAAGTTAAAATTTCAATTATAATAAAGAAAATTAGCAAGGTATTACCTTCAGAGACTTTACGTGAATTATTTCCTATTTTATAGAAAGTATAAGAAAAAGTCCTAATATCAAATTCTCCTATACAAATTATAAAGATTTATTAATAAAATTATCTATTATAAATTACAACTTGTACCCTTATAAATTATAAAATTATAATTAAAAAATATAAATTTTCTTTATTAAAACTCTTTTTTATATTTTTATAATTTTTATCTTTTTATATAAGGCTCCTATCTTAAAAAAATAAGAAACACAAAATTTATAATATAAAGATTATCTATCAAATTAATAATAATTTACAAACAAATAATAATCTTCAATAACATAAAAATTTAATTTATTTTTATTTAATTTATATTTATAGTTATAGTTATAGTAATATTTTTATTTTTAATTTGTGGTTATAATTTATATTTTTATAGTTTAATAGCACCCCCATTTGTATTTATAATTTATCCTATTTATATTTTAAATTAAAATAAATAAAAAATTATAACTTGCAACCAGGAGTAAGCTAGCCATATTTTACATATTTAAGAATAAATACTCTTTCTGTGTAGTTTTTTAAGTTAAGTTGTTTGTGTAACCGCCTTACTGATTAACTTAAAGAATTTAAAATATAAATATTTTCATTAGTGCCGTTTGTATCGCCAAATAAACAAAAAATAGAAAATTAAAAATATAATAAAAATAATAAATTAAAATTTTAATAAGAGAACTATTGACTTTGTTGATGTAGTATGGCTTTTTCTTTTTCTCGCTGTTTATTACTGAGGAGGTCTTTAAAAATTTTAACAAAATAAAAATGAATAATAAAATAAATATGATAAATATAAACAAATTTACAACCAAATTAAATACAGATAAAGAAAATATAATTTTTATCTTTGTATTAAATTTACTATTCTTTCTTAGTTTACAGTATAATTTTAATTATACAATAGATTTTTTAAGTACTAATTCTCTTTCTTTACCAATATTAATTTCTTTAACTAGTGCACATAGACAAACAGAAAATATCTTAAATCAAATACAAATAACCGCTGGCGGTTGTAACCAAATAAAAATAGAAATAATTAATATATTAGTTTATAATAGTTTATTCTTATTAGGATTACTATCAAGAACAGAAAATAATCATTTCTTTATAACATTCAATTTACAAATAAATTATATTATAAATAGTATTAAAACAAAATTCTTTAATTTAAATAAATTAAAACAAAATTACGATATTTTTAAACTTTATTTGTTTATATTTTTAGTAAATACTTATCCTAAATATTTATCTAAAATTATTTTAACTTATTATGTATTTTTTTTAATTAATATAATTTGTATACTATTTTGTAAAATTTATTTTCTTGTTGATTTTAATTGATATAGTTTCAATTTTGTTTATTTTATAATTACTTCTAATGATTTTGATTTTATAATTTCTGATTTGAATTACTTTAAATTAGATTTAGTTCTATCTAAAGAACAAAATTTTTATACGAAAGATTTAGTTATTAATTCTAATATTATTTTAGATCCTATAGATAAATTTTTTGAGGATAGAAACAATTTTAATATTAATAATATTAATAATAATAATTTAGGAAATAATGGTAATCCAGGGGGTAATAATGGAAATAATAATAACTGGACTGTAGCCACAAATACAAATCATAATAATAATGATGATGATAATATAAATGTGCATGACTTCAATGTAACAGCGCATCTAGAAGGAATAAGAAGTAGACATAATCATGTTATTAATATTATTATAAAACGGGAGAATTTAATCAATTTTCTAGTAAATCCACATTTACCACGTGTGCAAAATATGGATATTATTAATTATCTTCAATATATCCTAGGAAAAATACGCCATGAATCTCAATATTTTACTAATTCTCAAGACTCCCCCATAAGCGTAAATAGTCAAGAGTCAAGTATAGTAAATTCCCCAGCAAATCTTTCACCTTCCCCTTCACCTTCCCCTACCCGTTTAAATACCAATTACCCTTTCTCTATAGAAGAAAGTAGAATAACCTTAAACCAAGTTTTTCCAAATTCATATAATAATGAAAGAATAAACTCCGGTTTTACAGCAGAAGAAATTCTTCACAGAGACTATCCTGAAAGACCTTTAACTCAAAAGGTTATGCTAAAACGTTTATTGGATTACGGTAGAATTTTTTTTTACAGTGAAAATAATATAATAAGACCTTTACAAGGTGAAACAGAAGGTAATGAATTAAAAATATTAGAACCAAGACATCTATTAAGAAGATTCTGTCAAGACCCAAAAGATTTAATCCAATTTCATTGAATACAATCAAAACCTTTTAATCCTTATACAATATATCATACTTCAGATCCAGAACATTATTTCCAAATGATTGAATATACAATTGTAAATAACAAAATTGAACTTTTATTGGGTAATATAGAAGATAAATTAGTTAAAAGAACTGCTTTAAACATAATAGAAAGAGAAAATTATACTTACCAAGTTGAAAGAGATATAAGATACTATGCATACTTATTAGAAAAATATCTTTATCCAAATAATAATTAACCTTGTAACTTTAAACTACACTAAGAATACTTTTTAGCGTCCTAAAATTATTGCTACGATAGCTATAAAACCGCTAATGTTTATACTTTTGTATTTATTTTTGTTTTTTAAATTAAGCTGAGGTAAAAGAATTAAATTGTTGTTTTTAAGAAATTAAATTAAAACAATGAATACTCTTAAATGTAATAAAATTGTTTTAAGAGGCATAGCATAAATTTTCAACCTTAAATTTTCTTTCTATCTTTATTTGTAAAATGTTTACAACTAAATAAAATTTTTAAATTTAAAAGCGCCTTAAATTAATATACAAAAATACAAAATTTAACACAAAATAAAACACAAATTGGCGCGGAGCGACGCTATCTACTTATTTAAATACTTTGTAACCCCCACCACACAAAGTAAGGCTATACTTAAAAGTTTTAATTTAAAAATTTAAAGTTTAAGGCGGAGCCCCAGCAAAAATAACAGCCTTAAAATTAAAAATAAGAATTAAAATAATAGACTATTATATCTCTATTTTAAATAGATCTCTCCGCCGCCGGCGGTTAAAAATAAATTTAAGAAATAAGATCTCCGTATTATTAGCTGTATCTATAATAATTACAAAAATTTATTTATTTCATATTTAATTCTTAAATATAAAAATCAAATAAATAAAATCAAATAAAATAAGATTTCAAACTATTATTACAGAAAAAGGTGGGCTTATTTATAGTATAAAAATTAACTGTTTTTTATTTTTAATCTTTTTTAAGTGTGGTGTAACCGCCGGACAGGATTTTTTGTTTTATATTTATTTTTAAATTTAAAGGTTAAAATAGGATAATTTCTGTTAAAAGTTTAAATTTATTTATTTATGGATACAGTTTTTATAGTAAAATTAAAAGGTATAAAATATGTAAACACAAAAATAAGAGAAGTAAGGCGGAAAACAATAAAATTTAAATTGTTATGTATTTAAATAACTCTTTTTCAAAGATATGAGTTTATTATTCTAATTAACAAATTTAAATTGATATTATTAGTATAAATTATATAAAATATTTAATAGTGGTACTATATATTTAATTTATTTTAAACTTTTTTATTTTAATGTTATAAATTTAAAAAGAATTAGAGATATATTTGGAGTTAGCTCCTGTTTATATTTTTTATTACAAAGTTAACACAAATTTAACCTTTTAATTACATTATAAAAATAAACACTTAAACATAAAACTTGTTTTTATAGATAAAAAAATTTAAATATAACAGGGGCTTATAATTTTATATTAACATATTTGTATTTTTAGCTTATTTTTAATATTGTTTATAATTAATATAAAACTGTTGCTACTAAAATTAGTTTATTTTAAACCGTTGAAGGGTTAAATGTAAAGTGCTAAAATAAGATATAGGTATATTTATAAATTATACTTGTATAGCAGATAAAGTTCTGGATGGTTTAAATCCTCCGAGTTTATCTGGATGATTTAATCTTGTTAATACTAATCAGGCTGATAAAACTGTTACTAATAAAACCGTATTATCTTTGCAGATACTAATCCTAATGTAAATACTGGGTGTAAATAATCTCTTATTATATAATTATAACTTAAATTCTTTTATAACCTTTTTGCTTTGGGTTGTTATTAGTTATAATTATTAATTAAATAAACTATGTTTAGTTATATTGTATAATAATCATATAATAACAATTCTTTGCTTCTATTTTATGTATATTTTTTAAATAATTATTTAAAATAAATAAATTATTAAATTAGTTTTTTTTACTATCTTAAATATCGGATATATTTAATATAGTTTTTTTTAACTATTTTTAAGTTTTTATATTAGTATAAAGACACAAAATCTTCTTAATAATAAATTATAATACACAACCCAAAAGGATGAAAACAACTGTTAAATTATTAAATTAGGTTTCTTACTGAATCTTAAATATATACACAACCCAAATATAAAATTAATTAGATTTTTAAATACTAAATCTAGTAGTATTAATATTCCTATAAGTTTTTCTAAAGAAAATAGTATATCTAATACTATAAAGAAAAATTATAAACAAAATGTCTTTAATTACTATTATTTTTCTTATATTGATTTTAATATGGAAAATTTTATAGATTTTATAATGGCTAATATTTATCTTAACACTACTTATAGTATTTTAATTAAATTTTTGTTTTTAGTGGTAACAGCATATTTTATATGTCTGGTAATCAAATAGGTATAAAAATAACAGAGTCTCATAATATAAATTACTATAAAAATATATATAATTAAAGAATATTAAATTTTTGTTTATATCTAAATTTGATGTGGGTGCACTTCCAGATTCTATAGTTATTTCTTATTTATCTTTAGAAACCTCTCCGCCGGCGGCGGTCCCCACAGTTAAGTATTTAAAAATTTAAATCAATTACTTTAAATAAATCAATAATAAATAAATCCGAACATAAAAACATTTTTGGTTCTAATTATTTACCTTTAACGATATAAGTAATTCTTTAGGTTTTCTTATAGAAAAGGAATATAAATATAAATATATTAATAAACTTTTTTCTAATATTTTAAATATAGGTATGCAAATTCCTGAGATATTAACAAATTTAGATAGAATTAATAAGTCTAAAGTTTTGTTACATAATATTAAATTAAGAGATAAATTAATAGAAACACTTATAATAGATTGTGATTTAAAAAAATTTAAATCTTACTTTATATTAAATAATAAAAATATAATAGAAAATGTAAATCTAAATAATATAATAAATTCTAAATTTCTAACTGAAAATGGTTATTTTAGAATTGTATATGATTTAAATACTGGTATTTGCTTATGTGAAGCTATAGATATTATAGTTAATCCAGATATTTTATTAACAGCCGGCGGCGGGCCAAAATAAATCATTTTTCATTAACTATAAAAAATAATAATATTAGTACTATTAATAGATCTATTAAATTAGATCATATTAAACCTAATCGTTTTAATTCAAATTTTATGTCTAATCCAAATATAGGAGTGTTACAAGTTAAAATTTTTGTAAATTTACAAGGTTTAGGACCAGTTTATTGTTTAGGTTTTTCTACTTTAAACAAGCCTGAGGTTATAAAAACTTTTTATTTAAGTGATTTAGGTCCTTCTTTAAATTCCGATTTATTAATAATAAATTGTATAAATTCTATGTTAGAATATAAATATCATAATTTCTACCAATTTTAACATTTTCCGTAGGGGTATATACGTTTTTACTTTTTCAACTAACTTTAATAGAGATAGAATTAGTATCTTTAGTTTAAATTTTTAATTAGACGGTTTTTAAATTTCTTAATAAGTTATGTTTTTAATATTATTTCTTTTGTGTGGCCCGCCGCCGGCGGAGAGTACAGTAAAATTTATGAATTAAATTATAAAGTATTAAATTCTAATATAATAAATACTTTTCTAGTTTTAAATTGGATATAGACAAATTATATAAAATTTATATCTTAAATTCTAATGATAAATTCCCTAAACAAACCAAAGATAAAACTGTTTTAAAGGGAGTTGATTTAGAATCTATTATTAATATAAAGTTAGGTAGATTATTTCTAATAATAAGTAATAATAATAGAAAGAATAATTTTACTAAAGTAACTGAAGGAGATTTTTATTTAGGTGAAGATTTTATTAATAAATTATATTATAACTTATATTCTGCATCTAATTTTTAAATAAATAGTTTTAGTATTTTTTATATTCAATCTAATTAATTTCTAATTATAAATTTACTTAATAATTTTATTTATATAAGAAGCAGTAAAATTTATTGATTATATAAATTCTTTAAACAAGGAAAAATATTAATAGAGTTAAATATTTTTATTAGTAGTATAAACAATAATTTTATTGAAAATACAGAGATAATATTTTATTTTTATATTTTTTATTTATTTATATTTCTTTATTCTTCAAGGCAAAGTATATGATTTTTCATATAATAATTAATATTAGAAAATAATTTAACTTAATAGAACTAAAGTAAAAATAAAAATAAAAATAATACTTTATAAAAAATAAATTTAAAAATAGTGTAAACTTCAAATATTCTATTTCTGTATAAATCTAATACTACCTGTTCTAATAACTTTAACTAATTATGTAATAATAAACACTAAAATAATAACACTTTTAGGTTTAAATATAAAATATAAAATATAACAAATATACTTAAATAGTAAAATTACTATTATAAAAAATTATTATAATTAAAAATAACAGTTTATTTAAGCAATAAATTAAAAAAATAATTGTATATTGTTTAAAATAATTAAAAATAATAATAAAAATAAAAACACACAAAATAACTAATATGAAGAGTTAACTAAAAAATCATTTAATACAGGTACCCTAAGGAAAATTACAAATTACATAAACTATGAATCTTTCATTATTATTATTTTTAATTGGTATTTTAGGTTTTATATTAAACAGAAAAAATATTATTTTAATGATTATTGCAATAGAAATTATGTTACTAGCTGTAACACTTCTAGTATTAATCTCTAGTTTTAGTTTTGATGATGGTATAGGACAAATATTTAGTATTTTTATTATATCAATAGCAGGTGCTGAATCAGTAATAGGTTTAAGTATTCTTGTAGCTTTTTATAGATCTCCGCCTTTTCAGGCCATTATTAATTCCCTTTTTTAATAGCATTTCTTTTTTTATATAATAATAAAATAATTCACTAGTTCAATCCAGATGCAAAATAAAATATCAAATTAAATATTTAATCTATTTTTAATCTATATGAAATAAATTTTATTAATAGAAGCCGTCCTATAATTATAATTGTGTTATTTTGTTTTTTAAGTGAAGTAAAAAATTGTTAAGTGTGTAAAATATAAAAAACTATTAAAATTAAATCTAATAATAAAATTAAAGATATTGGAGTTAAAGATAAAAAAATAGTTGTAAAATAAGATTAAGATTATCTCACACTGTTTAAATTTGTATTTCATTAACACAAATACAAAGAAAGAAGATTATATTGTATTTACTATTTAATCTTTATAATTTATTTCTTATAATTATACTGATAAATCCAATTTAATAATTTAAAAAAAGGTTAAAAACAAAATAACACAACAACAAAATAAAATTTTATACTAGAAAAATTTCTAAATTGTTAAGTTTGATTGCTTTAGTAATAGGAATTATAGATTATTAGTTTAACCATTAGTGGCTTTAACTAACAAACTTTATCTTATTATATATAAAATAATTTTGTTGTTTTCTTTAACAAACAAATAAAAACCGCCCCGCCGGTAACATACAAATTTCGGCTACCTATAAAAAATAAACATACAGAGGAAAATATAAATAATATTTAAAATTTATTTATTCTAATTTAAGGTCAATTGTATTGCTTTAAACATCTGAATCTTTTTATTAAAAATTATATAACAAAATAAAAAATAAACCTTGCTATGTAAAAGGAAAAAAATAACTCTTGGTCCTAACTAACAGTTACGCATATCACTATTTGCTGGAAATTTCTAAAGACTTGAATACCTTTATAAAAGGTAATAAAATTAAGTATAAAATGGAAAATCAGCAGGAATAACACAATTAAATTAAAACTATCCTCAGAGATTACACGTGATAAATTAATAAAAAATAAATATTAATAAAGATATAATCCAAATTTTTATGAAAATAAAAAGTAATATTTGTAAGAGGAAATATTTCATTAAGAACATAATGTATTTATCAATATTAATTTTACCTTTATTAGGTTCATTTGTTTCAGGGTTTTTAGGTAGAAAAATAGGAGTAAGTGGATCTCATTTTATTACATGTACTTGCTTAATATTATCTTCTATTTTAGCCACTATTTCTTTTTATGAAGTAGGTATATGTGCATCTCCAGTTTTAATAAATTTAGGAAGTTGGATAGATTCCGAATATATGTCTATCTCTTGGGAATTTTTATTTGATCAATTAACTGTATCAATGTTTATTCCTGTGTTATATATTTCATCTTTAATACATATTTTCTCTACGGATTATATTTGTGAAGATCCTCATAATCAAAGATTTTTTTCTTATTTATCTTTATTTACTTTCTTTATGTTAGTTTTAGTTTCTGGTGCTAATTATTTTGTTATGTTCGTGGGTTGAGAAGGTATTGGGGTTGTTTCTTATTTATTAATTAATTTTTGATTTACTCGAATACAAGCAAATAAAGCCGCAATATTAGCTTTAACTATGAATAGAGTAGGAGATATGGGATTAAGTATAGGTTTCTTTGCATTATTTTCATTATTTGGATCTTTAGATTACTCTACAATATTTAGTATGGTACCATTTATGAATGAAACTGCTATCACAATTATTGGTTTATTATTACTTACAGGTGCTATGGCTAAATCTGCTCAAATCCCTTTACATTCTTGATTACCAGGAAGTATGGAAGGTTACATTGCACACACTATAAAGAATTAATATATTTTAATTTTAATACTATTAATTAACTTGCTTAAATCTCTCCGCCGCCGGCTGCAATAAAATATTAATGCTAAATTCTTTTCTTTTTTAATAGAATTAATAAGTATTTCTATTGAGAGGTTTAATTTTAATTTTATTTTACTAACTATGGTTATTTTACCTATTAATTTAAAAAGTGATAACTAACCTAGTTATTTTTAAACAATCTTTTTTTATAAATAGAACTTTATTTGTAAGAGGAAATTATAGTATTTAGCGTATTAGATTTTTATTTACGATTTTAAAATAAATAAGCTAAAGTGACTGGAAATGCGAATTATAAAATAAATTTAAACTTTAAATATTTAAATTGCGCCGGTTTAACCAGTTAAAACCCAATAATCTCTTTTTTATGTATTCTTGGCTATCTTTCACTTATAAAAATTTAGTAGTAATGCTAAACTAGTTACTCTTTACTAAAATTAACTTTTTTACATTCTCAATAGTATAAATGGTAAGATAAAAATAAACTTATTAAATTATAAATCAAAATATTGGTGAATTATTAACACCTTTAGCTTTATTAATTGGATATTGGTAAAGATTTGTATTTTTTTGTTTTTATTTCACTAAATATAATCTTATCTTTATTTACTTTCTTTACCGCCGGGGCGGTTTTATGTATAAATATGTTTAAAAGTTAAATAAATAAAAATTTAGTGTATTATAACTATTTAAGTAGAATAACAGCCACAAAGGAAATATGCGGAATAAGAATACAAATTGTAAAGATTAAAAAATCTTTAAATTTATATCTTTAATTCAACCTTATTTTATACCTTCAATGCTTTATAAATTAAATATTTCTACAAATTAAAAAATTTTTAAGTTTTTATAAATCTATTTTTTATTCTATTTGTCTAGTTTATAAAATTAAGTTGTAATTTTATTAAAATGCAAGTAAAATTAATAATACAACTTAAAATTAAAATAAAATTAAAATTAAAATTAAAATTAAAAAGTTGGGCCTTCCTTATGTTATAACATAAAATAATTAACTGTATGCTGGAATATTTTATAAAATTTATGAGTACTTAATTAATAACAGTTTTGTGGTATAAACTAAAAAATTAGTGAAACCAAAATTGATTATATTTAAAAGTAAAAATTTCTAAAAAAATAAAATAACCAGCAAGATAAACTAAAATCTTCAGAGACTTTACGTTAACTTTTGTTTAGTATTTTTTAAAAAATAAACTAAAAAAATAAGAGAAAGTCCAAAATCTTTAATGTATAAAAACTGTATTTGCTATTTGTAAAAAGAAAATATATAATACTTTAAAGATATTTTGCCAACACCAGTTTCTGCTTTAATTCATGCTGCTACACTAGTAACCGCCGGATTATATTTATTAGTACGATCTTCTCCTTTATTAGAATATAGTTCTACAGCCTTATTAGTAATAGTAATAGTAGGAGCCTCAACCGCTTTTTTTGCAGCCACTTGTGGATTAGTACAAAATGATTTAAAACGAATAATAGCTTTCAGTACTATATCTCAATTAGGTTATATGGTTATGGCAGTAGGACTAAGTCAATATAATGTAGCATTAATGCATGTAATAAATCACGCTTTCTTCAAAGCATTATTATTCTTAGGAGCAGGTGCCGTAATACATAGTTTTACAGATCAACAAGATGTAAGAAAATTAGGAGGTTTAATAAACTTTTTACCATTTACTTATACTTGTATCTTAGTGGGTTCTTTATCTTTATTAGCTACACCATGATTAACAGGATTCTATAGTAAAGATTTAATATTAGAATTAGCATATGGACATTATAGTTTTACAGGAACTTATGCTTATATATTAGGAAGTGTAACCGCCGGTCTAACCGCCTTTTATTCTTTTAGATTAATCTGTTTAGTATTCTTAACTGTACCCAATGGAAGTAAACAGTCTTATATAAATTCTCACGAATCGAATACCTCTGTAATAATTCCTTTATTTATTTTATCTTTATTTAGTATATTCTTTGGATTTGTCTTTTCAGATTTATTTGTAGGAATGGGTACAGATTTTTTTGGTAATTCTTTATTTATAAAACCTAATAATATTTCTATTATAGAAGCTGAATTTAGTTTACCAATTTTAATTAAATTATTACCAGCATTATTATCTTTATTTGGAGCAAGTTTATCTATACTATTATATCATAAAAGTCAAATAATAGTAATAGAATTAACCGAAAATTCAATAGGTAGAAAAATATATAGCTTTTTAAATGGAAAATATTATTTTGATATTGTATATAACAATTATATCATTAAAAATGGTTTACAATTAGGTTATATAATATCTAAATATTTAGATAGAGGTATTATTGAAATGGTAGGTCCTTACGGTTTATCTAATAATTTATATCAAACTGGTAATAATATTAGTAAATTAGATACTGGAGTTATAACAACATATTCATTATATATTACTATTGCTTTATTATCTTTATTATTTATAGTATTTTCACCTATATTATTAGATACTTCTTTACTAAATGAAGTACGATTATTTATAATTTATATTGCTTCTTTATTAATAATACTTTAAATTTATAATAAAATATTCTAGTTTTTTATATTTTATCTAGTGTCAAAGTTAAAATTTACAAATTTAAATTTAACAGATAATAATAAATTACAAAAATAAATAGAAAAATACCCCCCACTTACAAAATAATAATAAATAATAAATGAATAAAAATAAAATACATTATAAGTATTTATAAATAGTAAATCTTAAATTTACATTTCTTAAAATTTTATACCTTTTTTTATAAGAGATATTTTAAGAATTTATTGATTACCGTACCTTTACTCTAACAATTTTTTAAGTATTTTATTTGTGTAAAACGGTGTATACTGGAAGATGTGGGCTTTTAATTTGTATATTAAACATTTAAAATTGTTATAACAAATTAAACCGGAACCGTTTGATATAATAAAATAAAATGTTTTTTAGTAATAAGAATAAAAATAAATAAATATACAATTTATAGCTTTTTTATAATAACTTCTCAAAGCTTTATAAGACACCTGTAAATAAAGGTAAGTAAAATTTACATACACTATTATTTACAAATTAAAAATAACATTAAATTTACTTTATTTATATTTACTTTTTTTTGCACAAACACACCCCTATACAAATAAAATAATATAAATTATCATTATAATATTTCTATTAATATTTGGTTTTTAATAATATTCCTTTTTTAAGCGGAGCGCTATTAAATTATATTATTATTATATAATATATTCTTAATAAAATAAATTTGCCAGGTAAAAATAACTTAAAAATATAAAATATAAATAAAGAGAGAATAGATTAAATATAATCCTTTAACTTTCTAAAATTTGAAAAGTAAATAATCTTCTTTCTATAGTTCCTATTAAATAATTTTTATTTCTTTTTTATATAAAAATATTATAAATTATATTTTTTATTACAAATTTAAAAAGGCACTCAAAATAAATTTAGCCACATTAGGATAAATAAAACTTAAAATAATAATAAAATATAAAATCCTTTTTATCAATAACTTTAAAACAAATTATATTAAAAATTAATACCATTTTATTTCAAATTAATTTTAATTCTATTTTAATTATAAAATAATCCTTACTTAAAATTTAGATAATTATTTCCTATTAACTTTTTTATATTTAACTTTTGCGCAAAACAATAAAAACAAAAATCTCAAAATTTCACAGATAAAGATAGAAACCAAAATTAATTGTACCATTATTACTAATATTTTTCTGTTTATATTTATCCGCCGCCGGCGGCCGAAATAAAATACTTTGTTTTTTGGTTAACCATTTTTAAAAAACAAATTAATCTTTTTAGAATTTAAGGTTAATAGTTCAAGTATTGTTTTTAAAATTTAAATAGAAAGTGAATAATTTACTACTGATAAGTTTTATTTAGAGAACTAAAATTAATTCATTTATATTATTATTTGTTTTAAATTTAAAATTTGTTTTTTTAAATAAATCATTTTAATACTTTTTCTCTTACAAAAACAAAAAAAACACACACACAAACAATCCGTAAGGCGGTAAACACAAACAAACACTTAAAAACCACTTAAACTTAACATTCGAAACATATAAAATTTTTAATTTTTGTTAAGCATAGCGCGGAATAATTACATAATATTTATTTAGCTCCGTAAGGCTTTAAATTTTATTTTACTTTTTAAATATTTTAAATTTTGAATTATTTAAAATTTGAGTTATTTAATTATTTATATTTTTATAAAAGAGAATAGTTTACTATTCAGTTTTCGCGAATCAATAATTGATCTTTTATACTTAAATAAATTTTTATTTATAGATATTAATTCTTTGATTTCTAGCGACACTCTGTTTATAAAAATAGCAATAGCAATAAAAAAGTTATCCTAATTTATAATATAAAATATAATATATAAAATATTAAATATTAAATAATAATTTATCTCTTTATTTTTCTGTATATTTTTAAATTTATTATTTATACAAATATTTTTAGGCGGATCTGTTTAAACAAATTATAAACACAAAATCTAATCCTATTAAATAATAAAAACAAAACTACTTTAGATTAGTACAAGGATTATAATACTATTATTTTATTATCTTATTATCTTATTATTATTATTTTATATTGTATTTTCCAAGGATAAAATTTAAATTTTTATAATTAATACAATTTTAAAACCTTACTCGGTAAATTAAAATTAGAGTCAAAAAACAAAAATAAAAATAAACACAATTCATAATGAATATGAAAATCAGAGATTTATTTCAAATTATATATACTATCAAATATCTAATAAAAATATATAAAAATCAAAGCTTTTCTTTATTTCTTGGTTAAACCTACTTGAATTATATAAATAAAATATTAATATATTCTTGTTTATAACCTTACTCGTTCAAATACAAATCTAAAAAAAATTTATTATAATATAAATAAGATTAAATTTTAAGATCGAACCTTATAAATAAAATAATGGAGGTTAAATTTATACCTTATTCATTTTAAATATGAAACAATTTTTTATCGATATCATAGCTTTTACTACTCTTCTATCTAGTGTGTTAGTTATTACTTCTAAAAATCCAGTAATAGCTGTTATTTTTTTAATTTCTGTATTTGTTAATGCTGCAGCATATTTAATTTTATTAGGTATTGGTTTTATTGGAATATCTTATATAATAGTGTACGTTGGAGCAATAACTGTTTTATTTTTATTTGTAATAATGATGATCAATATTAAACTTACAGATATCTTAGAAACTGGTTTACAATATACTAAAAATTTACCTTTAGCTGTGGCAGTTGCTTCTTTATTTATTTATGAATTATTTACTATTATGCCTTTTACTTTTAATAATATCTCTGGTATTTCTGCTTTATTAGATCTTTTTACATTCTTAAATTTTCTATTATTATCTTCTAATTTAACTACTTCAAATATAGTATACACTGTGTTTTCTCCAATTATTGCTGATTCTACTTTTATTAATTTTACACAAATACAAGCAATTGGACAATCATTGTATACTTACGGTTCTATCTGATTAATTTTATGTAGTGTTATTTTATTATTAGCTATGGTTGCACCTATCTTCATTGCTAGAAAACCTAAAATAAATAACTAAACCGGGTTTTAAAATAACAGTTGTTTATTTTAAATCCAAAATCAGAAAATTTCACAAAATTCTATTGTTTATAGTAATAAAAATAATTATAAAAAAGCCAAAATGCTCTTAATTATCTGCCATGTGCAGATAGAAGTATCACACTATTTTATTTTATTTTATATTGCGCATATAACCACTAGAGTTTAATATAAGACTAGATTTAGATTATACTAGATCTAGCCTTTATTTTTTGTTTTATTTTTATTATCCGCCGCCGCCGGCAAAAAATCAGTTTATCAGGGAAAGTATTTTCGGTTAAATAAAATAAAATTTATTTTTAACTTTGTATATTCAGGTTAAGTTTTTTTAAAGTTTGTTTGTTCAGTTAAATTTATTTTTACCGCCTTACGGATTGTTAAATTTAAAAGTACAAATACAAATAACATTACACAAATTAAAATAATAAATAATAATTAACAAAGAAATATGCTTTCCTCCAGATTACTTATAATAATTAATCTTAATAACTAAAATATAAGAGTTTAACCCTCTATATAATTAGTAAACAAAGTATAAAAATAAAACAAAAAAACATTATAAATAATAGCGGTTTATATAATTAAATTTTATATTTTTTAATTTTTTTATTATTTTTATTATTTTATATTTTATAATATAAAAACTATAAATTCTTTTACCCGCCAGATCGGACAGTTAAATTTAATAATCCTTTTTTCTATCCTCCTTTTTAACTCTTTTTATTTAAAATTAAATCTATTAAAAATTAAATTTAAGTTTAATCTATTTATTTATTTTATTTGCTTAAAATAGAATAATCTAACTTATTTATAATTTTCCGCTTTAACAGAATAAACAAATAGTATAATAACAATAAATAATATAATAGAACATAATAACTGCACCCTAAAAACAAAATTAAAAAAAGGTATAAGTTTATCTGGATTTTATTTTAATTTCTATAACTATTAAAATATAAATAGTTTAGGATAAAGTTAAATTTAACTAAAAGAATTAAATAGATTTAAATTACAAGTTTTAAATAAAGTAAAATATAAAAAATAAAAACACAAATAATAAAACCGTAAGGCGGTTAAATAAAAATATATATTTAAATAAATATAAATTATAGTACTTTATAAATAAAAACATCCGTCATCGCTATTATAATTTTAATTGTGTGTTTACTAGAATTAGAAAAATTAGGTCTGTGCTAATTTTATTTCTATTAAGGTAACAAATTCAAATTCTTAACTTACTTAGTTAAGATACAAAATTATAGTACTAATTTTCATTGCAAACAAATAATAAATCGTAATAGAAAATGTTAACTAATATATATTTAAATTTTATTTCTTCTATTGAAGCTAATTTTAGTTTTAAATTAATTAATTTGCTTACATTAGAAAATAAAGAAATATCTCGCTTCCTGCAAGAAATAATCAAATTCTTAAGTATAAATCCTTATATCTTAGAAATTTTTAGATATAATCAAATCTATTATTATTTTTTAATCACTTTAGGGACATTTATTTTTTGATCTTTAACTTTATATTTTATATATAAAGGATTTCTAGGTAAAAATTTAAAAATAAAAATAACTACCTTAAATAGTAATACTAATAAATTAAGTATAATAATTTTAATTATAAGTTTAATTTTATTTTATTTAATCTATTTTATTTTGTTAAGTAATAGTATATTTTTAGATACTATGGAACATATAACTCAATATAATAATATTTATATTAAAGGTTTAAATGCTATTGCTAATAAATATGGAGAATTAATTTGTTATGCTGTAGGAGTTAAATTATCTAGTATTTATTTAAAAATTTTACCTGCTGATCCTATTTTTTATTTTTATTTTGGTTTAGGATTAGGACCTAGTTTAACCTTAACCGTACATAAAGAAGAAGTAAGTTCAATAGGATTAAGTAATAATTCTACAAATTCTGTATTATTAAATATACAATCAGCAGATACCCATGTCGATTTTCTAAAAGATATGGTACCTAGATATTATCAATATTATCAAACTACTAAAATGACTAATTTTGAAAATAATACGATCATACTTAGTGGGAACGCTCCAACTAATATTAATTGTCCTTTAGAAAATGCTGATTTAATTAATAGTACTTATCTAAATTTTTTTAATTTAATCGAAGCATTAAATAATGATTTTATTATTATACTTTTTTTATTTTTATTAGTTATTTTTTTTATATTAAGTTTTATTTTTTATAAAATTTTTTAATTCCTTTTTAGTTAACCCCCCCCACAAAAAATAAAACACTTAAATGTTTATTTGATCTTTTTTTATTTTAACCGCCTTACGGAGTGTTTGTTAAGTTAACTTTTTATTCTTTCTTATAACAAGGCATTAGGATACAAAACCGCCCTTAATTTTATTGTTTTAATTTAAAATATCCTCATATTTTATATAGTTTTAAACTCAAAGTATCCGCCGCCGGCGGTAAAAATGAAAACAAAATTGTTTTTTGTTTATAGTTTGTTTTAAATTTAACTATATATTTTAACTTTAATTGTACTTTAAATTGTAAAAATCAATTGTAATTTAAATTCTAAATGTTAATGTATGTGTGTTAGTTATTTTTTATTTTATTTTTCTTTTTAAGGTTTCAAAAAAATTAAATAATAATAATAATTTTTATAATAATTAATTTTTTTTTATATAAAAGAGATTATATTTTAGATTTATTTTGTTTTTATTTTAATTTATATTTTTTTATTTTATTTTTAAAATATTAATTTTTAATTTAAATTTAATAAAAATAAAAGACGAGTATAGTTAAGTTGGTATAGCTTCTATCTTCCAAATAGAGATCATCAGTTCGAATCTGATTACTCGTATAAATTAGTTTACTCTTTCTTTATCTTTTTAATTTATAATTTAATTAATGGTAGATGACTAATTGGTTTGTCGCTCCCTTTGGGTGGGAGACATATAGCGTGTTCGAGTCGCGCCTACCATAAAAAAATTACAAAATATATAATAGTGATATAATTTATAATTAAAATACTTTAATACTAAAAGAAATAATTATTATTAAAAAAATATTTTAAATTATAATTAAAATAATAAATAACTAATAAGTAATAACTAATAACAAATAAAAATTAGAAATAACAAATAAATAATAAATATTATAATTAAAATAATTAATATAATTTATAATTAATTAATAACTAATAATTTATTATTTAAATTTTTAAAAACAGGTATCATGGCAGAGTGGTTATCGCAGATTACTGTTAATAATTCTATTCAGAGGTTCGAATCCTCTTGATACCTTATATTAATATTTTTGTTTTTATTCTCTTTTTTCCTCTCTAAGGAATAGTATAAATTTTAAAATATTTAACCTTTTTTACTTAACAAAATAAAAGGTTTTCTTTTCCTCCGGGTTAAAATAAAAGATATTAGAAATTTCTAATAGTTTAAAAAAATATTTTTAATTTAAAATTAAAAATTAAAATATTTCTCCTTAAGGAAAGGGCAAAAAATTAAAATGATTTAAAACGAACATGTTGAAATTGGTAAACAATCTCTTCTTAAGCAGGAGTGGAAGTAATTCCTTAAGAGTTCGAGTCTCTTTGTTCGTATCTTGTTTCAGCGATAGTGTAAAATAAATTTTTAATATTTTAATAAAATGTAAAGTTAAAAGAAAAAGTTACTTTTTTTGTTATATTTTTATTTTAAAAACAAATAATAAGATAGTTTAAAACTAATAAATTAAAAATAAAAGAGAAAGTAGATATTTTATTATTTTAATTTTATTTTTCTTCTTGGTTTAATTTTTATAACTAATTAAAAAAAAAAATAGTTTTAAAATAAAAGAGAGAGTAAAAGTGTATAATTAATAAATTTTTATTCAAATAAATAATTAAAAAATAATCAAAAGAATTTTAGAACACGATAAAGTGTAACGGTTGCACACTAGCCTCATGAGCTGGTAGATTGGTTCAATTCCTTCCATCGTGATTAGGCGCCTAAAATACAAAATAATAAATTTAATTTCTAACTCAATTTAAATAAAATTATTTTATAAATAAAGGTAATACAGTTTTGATTTTAACTTTTTATTTTGTTTGTTACAAACTTAGGAGTTTTATTAAATACAAATAGAAAATATTTATTTTATGGGAGATAATTTATATTCTGTTATTTTTATTAATAAAAATTAAATTAACTCAGTTACCCCCATTTGTAATCTTATTTTATTCTAATATTTCATTTATAATTTAAAAGGTAATATTTAGATAAAATTTATAGTACTCATACTTATAATTTTATTTATTAAATTTTCTAATATAAAAGAAAATATAAATAAATATTAGTTTAATTTAACTTAAAAAATAAAAATAAATAATAAAAATTTAATATAAAAATTCTTATATTAATAGTTGTGTGTAACATTTTTTATTCATTTTTTTTTATTTTATTAAAAACTTATTAAGTTATAAAGTTTTATTTTTATTTGTAATATTTTATACTTATGCTCTCTCATATAATTTTTAATACTTAGAATTTTATATTAATAGATAATTAGGAGGGGATTGAACTAAAATAAAAGTTTAATTAAATTTATAATATTTAAATAAAATTAAATTAATAGAAATCTGCCCGGTTTTTAAATAAATTTCAAGGTCTTTTAGTATAATGGTCGTACAGCTACCCTTCAAGTAGCTAGTGTCAGTTCAATTCTGATAAAGACTAATAAAAATAAACTAATTTATTTTAAATACTAATATTAACTATCAAATTTTATTTTATCTAAATAGTTTTAACTGTTCTCTTTTTTAAAAAATAGTGAATTAATATAAATTATACTAGTATTTTTCAAAATTTTAAAAGTATAATAATTAATAACTTTTATTTATAATAAATTTTTATAATTATAAATTTATAATCCTTGAGAAAATCTCAATTTAAAAATATTTTATTTTTCTATTTAAATTTTATAACTAATATTTATATAATTTTAAATTTAAGCTGTTTTATTTGTATTACTTATTTATATTTAATCTTTTCTATCTTTATAAGAAGTATAATAACACAGTGAAATAAGTTGATAAATGTAGTTTAGGGGGATCGGAGATGATATAAAAATATAATTAATAGTATTAACCAAAATATCAACAACCTATAATAACAACATAATAATTAATAGTATTTTAAATTATATTTTTAGAGTGGGGGGTTTTAGATTTTAAAATATATTATTATAAGTTTTAATTTTTATCTTTTATATCTACACTGGTTTTAGATTGTTCACTAACAATATTTTCATTATTAACTTCAACATTATGAGTGTTAACATTAACATTAGTAATATCTTGTGAACTTTCTGTAGATGTACTTGTATTTGTAGATATTTCACTATTAATAGTTAAAATTTCTATATTATTTTTATGGGATAATCTTATTTCAGTAACAGGCTTAGGTATAATATTTACATCGATATTTACATTATTATAAAAATCATACACAGTAGCGCCTAAAGCCACCACAGCAATACAAACCGTTTTACCTATAACACTCGCTCAAAGACCCGCGTAATAATATTCTCCCCAAAACCTTGAGTTGTTAAATTAATTTCAATATTCGTAATACTAAATAAGTACAGTATATCTATATCAAAACAAACACAGAAAATTCTTAATAAAAAGTTAAATATTATAATAAATATAAAATAATATTTGCAAATACTATGTAGGTATGGGTTTAAAATTATATAAATTAAATATATATTCATTGTGTTATTTGGTTGTAATTTTCCTTAGGGTACCCGTATTAAATTGTTTTTGATGTTACTCTCCATATTAGTTACTTGGTGTTTTATTTATTTAAATTTTGTTAGGTGGGGGTTACAGTGTAAATAAATATTATTGAATAATCGAAATATAACAGAATATTTTTATTCTCCCCAATTATTATTATCATTATCAGTTTTAATAGTAATAACTTCAGGTTTTTAATATATTTATCAAATTAAACTGTTTTATCACTATCAACACTGTCAACAGAGGATGTAGGACTTAATTTCACTGTTGGAGTTAAATTTTGTTTTGGTGTTTCTTCTCCAGTTAAATCTATAAATATAGGTGCAGATGGTTTGGATGGTGTAGTGGAAGGAGGAGGTGTTTTATAAATAAAGTTGTAATTATATCAGGATGTATATAAATATACACACATCCAATTATTATAATACTACCTATAATTAAAACCCCCCAATACTTATAATCAATAGATAAAGTTAAATCGCTTTGTTCCAAATTGTAATTTGATCTTAAATTATGATTTAAATCAGTGTTATGATATTCTTTATAATCTGTAACCACTCCATTCTCTTTATTAATAGTTTTTAACTTATCAACTTATTTGACTTCCTTTGTATGTATTTCTTGACTATTCATTAAATTAGAGTGTAATTTATTAATTTTATCTTGCAAATATTGCACAACTTTATCAAATAAAATTTAAAAAATTTAATAATAATAAATTTAGATATTCCAATTCAAATAAATCTTTTATAATATTATATAAATTAAAAATATTATGATTTAGTATAAAATCAGCAAATACAAAAATAAATTTTTTAAAATAATTTAAAATTAAATTAAACTTACCAAATAAATAAAAAAATTTCGTAAAATAAATTTTATAATTTGTTTTAAATAAGAATAGGTAATTTTTAAATAAGCTATAAACATTTTATTATCGCTTGGTGTATTATTATTAGAAAATTTTCTAATATTGAGTTTACTTTTTAAGTATTGTAATTTATTTTTATTAAGATTGTTCATAAGTAATTAATATAAAAACTGTTGCTTCTAAAATTATATGTTTTATTTGGTATAGATTTAAACATAAAATACTAGAGTACCTACTGAAATTTGTGTAAATTATACCCTAAACCCCAAAATACAAGTATAAAAGAAATATATAAAATTTTATATATTTTAAATTTATTTTAAACAATCTTTTTATTTAAATTTATAAATTTAAAAATAATTAAATAAAAACATTTTTATAGATAAAAAACTTTAAATATAACAGAGGCTTTAAATATTTATATTAACATATTTGTATTTTTAGCTTATTTTATATAGTAATGATCTTTATTAGCTTATCAATTTTAATAGTGGCAACCGCCCTACTTGTTTTTAGTATAAGATTTCATTATTAAGTTTCCAGAATCTATAATATTTATTTATGCCGGAGCACTATCTTTTAGTGCTTTTTATATTCAGTCAATTGGATCATTTATAGGTATCTATAGTTGTTTATTCTACACAATTAACACCTCAATTCTACTTGATGGTTTACTTACAAACCTATACATATCATATTATTTAAACTCATTTAATTTCTCAGTATTAATGGAAGCCCTATTTATAAACCCATTAATAGTAAACTTATCCTTGTTAAAACATATTAGTAATTTAAATAAATATATCCTTAAAAAATTATCTGAAATAAAATTCAATTTAGATAAGAATACAATAAAAATTAGTAAAAATTCTAATTCTAATTTATCTAGTTCTTTAGTTGTTTTAATTAAAAAGTTAAAAAGTAAAAACCCATTTAATTTTAATTTTAATTTTAATTTTAATTTTAATTTTAATTTTAATTTTAACTTATTCTTCCTTTGTTTCTTTATACTTTCGATATATTTAAAATATCATTTTAAAGAAGGTGAAGTAAAAATAGAAGTAGATGATAAAACTTTAAGTCAAATATCAAATGCTTCAAATAAAAGTAGTAAATTTTTAGATGATGGTAATAATATTGCAGATACAGTAAATACATACATACAAAGTTTGTTTGAATATTTGAAATATATATTAGAACCGGTACCAGTTAATTACTCAAATGAACTTTTAGCAAATCAAATATTAGATTTAAGTATTTTACTTTTTTTCTTCTCAATAATAATAACAGGTTTGATTATAGTTTTATTATTTAATATGTTAATTATAATAAATATGGATAAAATTTTAAATTTTTTCACTAATAAATATATAAGATGATATTTAATTTTTAATAAAAAAATGATAAGCATTGAAGTATTTTTATTAGGTATTAGTATATTAATTTTTATGTATACTTTATCTACTGGTATTTTATTTATTGCTACACATCCTATAATCATAGCTTAATAGATACAAAAATAAACTGGTTGTTTTACTATAAAATCCAAAATTTACTGGAAAGAGCAGTACAAATTTATTTTCTATATGTATAGCTTTCTTGAGATATTTTGTAGTAAATAAAATAAAATATTTTAAATAATAAAATATTAATAAGTTTACAATTTATTGTTTGCTAATAGTTTATTTATTTACTTTTTAATTTAAAATATCAGTTTTTATAAAAATAATTATCTTTTTATTTAAATTAATTAAAAATAAACAGGATAAGTTTTTAAATAGAACCCTTTAATAAAGAGAGTAAATCTTTTAAAATATGGAATTTGTGTTAGTGTAAAATACTTTATAATTGACATAGTTTCTAATTTAATAATCAAATTTTGTTTTTATTTTTATTTTTATTTATTTTCTATTTATTTAATAGGAATATATTTATTATCAATTATTTGTTTATCATTAGTATCTTTAATTGATACTGAGGTTTGTTCAATATTAGTTGTTAAATCTGTAAAATGTTTATAGAATCTTGTTGATATTTCTTTGACTATTACACCACCTTTTTAAGCTTTTCAACTTCAGATAAATTAAACTATTACATTTAACACCAGAAAATACACTGTGCGTTTCATCATTAACAATATAACAATATTTTTAATTACCAGAAAATAACCTTTACTTATTACACCACCTTTTAACTCGTCTTAATTTGACCTAATCCATACCCAACCATATCTGTGGAATGGTTTTTATTTACAAATATGGAGTCTGTATCAGTGTAAAAAACTTCATATTTAGCATAGTCTTATACTTAAACCTCTCAATTCTTCCATATCAAGTAACCGCCGAAGCTACACAAACATTACTCTTAACTTTTTTAAAATTAGATAAAATATTTAATGAATATTTAGTATTTAAAGTATTAATTATATCAAAATCTAAATTACAACTTATTAATATTGTAATTATATCATCGTTTATTTCAATTATCGAGTTTATACTATGTTTGTTTAAATATAAAGTTAGCTCATCACGTTTAATGTTTTTAGTTTCTATAAGTTCTTGTTTTCTACCGAAGTAGTCGTATAATTGGTTTAAATGCATTTTAGCAATAAAAATTTACTACCTTCTGTAACTCTTTTTTCTTCAAAGAAATAAATAACATAATCTGTAAATGGATATGATTTACTAAACTCATAGCCATGTTAAACCTCAAATTTATAGCCATAATTTAATACAACTTTTAATTCCTCACTAAAATAAACTCCAAATCCTTCGCCGAGTGGGTTTAAGGTTTAACCGTCATGTTTAAATGGTAATAAGGGAATTTTTATACTATCTGGTGCTTTAACTTTAACTTCACAAAAACCAAAGAAATTGTTTAAATCGATCTGAGACCCTTCAATATAACTTTCAAATTTAAGTTTGATAGGTTTATAAATAGCATAAGGATATAGTGAGTTTACATCGTAATGATATAAGCCTTCACCATATCTCATATAATAATCCGTAGACCCACCCTTTTTCTTATTTCTCTTTCAAGATAATAGTTAAATATAGGTATATCTTCTTTTTGAAACAACAGTCTAAATATTTTAAATTTAAAAGTGGTGGTAGATCAAACAGAAGTAAAATCAACTTTATATTTTGTAATATAAATTTCTTGAGCTTTATTTAATGCGTTAAGTAATGCAACAGAATCTTGTATAGAATAATCTGTAAATCTTTTAAGTAACTCCGGTTTATCGAATAAATCAATTGAATTAAACTCTGGTAAATATTTACCCGTGTTCCCTTCTAAGCCGAACAATTCACATAAACCATTTAACGATAATGGGAAAACTCTTATAGAATCTTTTAAAACAAATTTTGTATCATCAAGTTTAGCTTCAATAGAAATAAAATTTTCGCTGATCATCTATAATAGAACTGATATTATCAATATTCACTCCAGGTAGATTATAAACCCTTTATATATAAAATAGCCGTCAAAAGCACCAAGATTATGTGAGTATATTGTTAAATTATTCGATTTAATTTCTAATAAATCTTTTATAAAATCTTGTAACATTTATGACACGGCTAATGTAGGATTAACTTTTAATTTATTTATATCAATTAATTTAAAAATAGTATTAATATTTTGATCGGATTTATATGCAAAAGAAATTGCTATAGGAGTTTGAATTCCATTAATATTAATAGTTTCTATATCCATAGTATAAATCTTTTTAGGTTGAATTGTTTTAGGTGTTTTTAGATGTGCGATAATTTGTTTTTATCTTTAGTTTTCTTACTTTTTATAATATCAGTGTGAAAACCTCTCTTTTGGATATGAATTGGATTGCTTTGTGTTTTAGTTTTGGGTTTCAATTTCTGATCGGAGCCCATTTCTCACATTTTTACTGTAATATGTGTAAATGTTTGTACTTCGTACCCAGATTCGTAAAACTTGTTTAATTGAGTGTCAATTTTCTTTAAATATTCCTCGATTGTTGTATCCTTCTTTATAATACATTTCTATGGATAAAGTATTATCTCTCGCCGAAATGTACTGAAGGAATAATCATTTTAGGATTATCAAAATTAAATTGTGGAATAGATTTTAAAGTTTTAAATATAGCTAAGATTAGTTTATAGTGATCCAATAATTTATTATTTTCAAATTCGAAAACGTGGCAGCCCAACCCTTGATCGAATGAAATAGATCTAATTTTAAGAAGATCTATATTATCTAAATTAAATTTTAAGTTTGAACATTTTTTAAGAATATATTTATTGAAATTACTGATATATTTTAATAGTGATAAATTAACTATTAAAGGAGTTATGAAAATACAATCAATTAAATTTGATAGTTTAAATGATTTTGAATGATAACAGATTGAGATAAATGTAATATTTATTTTTTTACATTCTATAAATCTTAACAACTAAAAACTTTATACTTTAAACTTAAAAACAAAAAATTAAGATAAAAGATTTAAATAATTAAGTGGGGGAAAATTTAAAATAATTAATAAAATTTATATTTTAATTATAAAAGATAATAATAGAAAAAGAATTTACAATAAAATAAAAACAAAATAAATTGGTTCCTCTCCTAAAATTATAAATTCTTATAAAATAAATTATTTAAATTTAATTTTAATTACAAAACATTAAAAAACTCCGCCGCCGGCGGTACACATTTTACGATCTATGCCGAAAAAAGGAATTGAACCTTTATTTTACTCTCATGAGGGGTATGTTCTAACCAATTGAACTATTTCAGCTAATAAAAATAAATTTATTATTAATATTATTTAATATTTTTATAAGTAAAATGTTTTTAACTTTGATTTAATATAATTTTCACTTTTTAATAAAAATTAAAATTATTTTTTAAAAATCTCCGTATATAAAAATAAATTAGAAAAGTTATCTGTAAAACTATTTAAGTATAATTATAATAATATTTATATAAATTTATATTTATTTATTATAATTGCAAAATTCATTTTTTATTTGTAAATAATTACCAATTATATTTATTATAATTGTTAATTAAATTTTATTGTAAATCCTTTTACTTCACTGTTTTACTCTAAAAATTAATAAGAGTTTAATATGACTTATAAATTTCTCATTAAAAAAACAAAAATAAAATTAAACAAACATAAGAAAGTGTTAGATATATTTATATTTATTTTAAAATAGTTTAAATCTAAAAACTATTTTTTAATGAAAATTTTTCTCTTTTTTTATCTATAAATTTTTCTTATTCCAAAGATATTAAAAATTCTCTTAGAACCTTAACTATTTAATTTATTTATTTGTTTCCGCCTGGCGGATCTTAAATATATAAAATATCAGATTTAGATAACTAAACTCTCTTAAAAAAATGATATATAAATTATTTTTTAAGAATTAAAGTAAAATCAGAGAGTTGAACTCTGAACATCGTCGCCACAAGACGTTATTTTACCAATTAAACTAATTCTACCTCTTTTAAATAAAAAATTAAAAAAATCTGTTGTTATATTTTTTGTTGGATCTTTAGAATACCAAATATTTTTATCGCTTTGCGAAAAATTAATTTTTTTCTTTCTACATAAAAATTTA